GCCACCATGGCAATGAAAGCAGGACTTATAGTGCCATCCTTCGCTGCGATGCCTATCACCCACCAGCGCTTGACAGTAAAACTTATCTATCTGCGATGGAAACAAAATAAGAAATCATGTATGTATACAATATATAGTGATAATAATTTAGACATGACTAACCATGTTTCCGGCAGCTTTCATAGTTTATTTTTTTATTTTCACTGATTAGTTGTGGGTACATGGTCTTTTGTGCCTGCATCAGCAATCGGGGCAGAAGCTAAACCAAGCCGCCTATAACATGAAATGAGATTCAGGCCAGTGGAATGTTTACCGAAGGTATAAGAAGAAAACATGTGTAGAGATATACCTTGTTCTTTAGTCATTAAATTGTGGCATATCACAGTAAAAAAAGCATCGAGTTCCTTAGGAGGATGTTACAGAGAGCCTCGCTCCTAATCCCGTGAAAAAATGAGACGTTCCTTATCAAACATATTAGCTTTTGAGCATAGGAGATATGTTTTGAAAAATGTTTACCGTGCAATTTTTTAACAATCAATCCAGCCAAGATGGCAACAATCGGCCTCGACTGGCTTGCTTTGCTTCTTGGGCCGAAGCAACGAAGTAAGAAAAGTCCGCCTTTCAAAGACCAAAGGGAAGACCTAGCCTCTAGTTATTGTCCTAGCCTGAACTTTGGAACAAGCAAGTTTATCAACCTTCTTCTCAACTATCTTACTTTCTAGAAATCTTAAGCTTGCTATCTCCTGGAACTACATCTTCTCAACTATGTATGTCCTGGTGTCTTCTGAGTCAATAATATATGCTATTCTTCTTACTTTGTGCTGGATAATAGAGTAGCAAAATCTTGCATCTGGAACAATACTTTGCTCTAGCCTCACACACCCAGGCCTAGGAGAGAAGACTTCCATATTGGCAGTAACACTTTCTTCAATACGTATGGGTCTTCAAATGCTACTGGTAGAAAGGTACTGGAGCCGCGGGTGGTCTTGAAAATGGTGCTTTGGTACTGTATAACCTTTCAGGAATCTGCTAACGCTAAATGCGAAGAACTTAGGGTGGGGGACTTTATATGGCATGTAGGGGCTTACTAACTGCTTCTATTGCTATTATCTTGAAGTTCCTAGTCTGAACAATCCTAGCTCAGTAACACCTTTCCTAACGCTTTATTTATTCCCGCGCAGGATCTAATTGACTCCCGGAACACCGCATCGCTGGGTCTATCGCATCTTATCTTTACGGCTTCTACGCTACTTCTAAGTCAGTAAATTAGTCATTGTAAGTAAATAAGTCATTACGTGTGTGGTAAATCCAATTAGGTAGGAAGAGAAATAAGTAATAAGTATGGAAGAGAATTATCTTGTACCGAGGCCGAACTATCAGAGTTATAGGAATAATCTAGCCTTGACTATACCTTTTGTACTTGTTTACCTGAACCAAGCACCTTACTTAGCCTTGAAGAATTTGCACTAGCTCTTAAGCATGCATGCTTCTCGGTTCGTGGACCAGACCTATCCTATCTCCCTCAGTGACCCTCATGCCTCATTTTGATAAGAGGTAGCCCGCATCAGTTAATTTAGAAAAGGCGCGAAGCGGGTAAGGAGGCCCATACCTGAAGTGGAGGCAGTGGTCAAAGGGAGTTGCTGATTGGACCCTACTTCAGAGTCAGCTGATACCAGGACGGGACAATTCTCTTCATCTCCTCGTTCTTCATCAGCTTGGAAAGCATAAATTACTGGGTCTGTCAGCTCCTCTTCATGAATCCATGGAGTGCCACCATCACCATTTTAGCCTCCCTAGAGCCTGTTGCGAAGAGCTTGCAAAGGTACCAAGGTTGAATTGAAACGTTCTTGACCTAAAGATAATGCACGTCATAAGTTGTAGGTGAAAATAAGAGGCAAAGTTTGCATTTGGCAAGTATCCCTCAATAGCAGCAGTTTACCAGTGAAGCACCGTTTGACCAAAATACCATAAATTGCTTGAGCTCCACCTCTGATTGATAATCCATTCGCTTACAAGTCAAAACATTTTCTTATCAATGTACTTTGAATTCTTATTGTCTCGTGATTCTCACATAAGGTATAGTAATTATTAGAAATCCAGTCAAAAAGACAGAATAGACATCAAATAGAAAAAATACTCGAAAAGAATATTCTTATTTGTTTGCTAATATAGTTTATCTTTTTCTTTTCAAAATATTAACGCAACTCCCCGATTCTTTCCCATCTATCTATATCCATTTTAATTAGATAGAAAAATAGAGATAAGATTTGGTTTTTTCCTTTTTATTAAAAGGGAGGGAAGAACTCGTGGAACTTCAATAATTTACTAAGAAGAAATACCTTTTCAAAGTTTACGGGGTACAATTGAATCCAAAGAGCCCTTTTCAAATAAGTATTCAGCTTCTTGTACACCCTCGGGTACCTCTATCTTCATTACTTCTTCAAGAACTCTTTGACCCATGTATGCATCTGCTTCGCCAAGAATCCTATTTCCAAGCATTCCAGGCTTTGACACCACCTTTTCTAGGTGACTAAAAAGAAGTTTTTAATTGATAAATAAAAGCAAAGAGATTTGAGCCATATGCATCAAGCTAAAACTTCCTTCTTGCATACGAGCAGAAGCACAGGAAATTCTTAGAGGTAAGGATTGATTACTAGCATATTCAATTAGATGGGTTCTTTTTTTATATATTGATTGAGTCTGGCTAGCTAGTTCCGTCTATCGGTCATGGGAAAGCCAAAACTTTGAGAGAATAAGGTCGAGACTCTTTCTTATTGGGAAGACAGCCCCATAATTCCAAAGATTTCATGCAATGTTCTTAGGTTTTTCCATAGAATCTAGAATATTTTCTATATAAGCTTTTTTCTTTACAAAATTTGAGTTAGACATATATATGATGCTAGGTTCATTTAGTTTGTCGATGTTCCTGATTATCACATTAATATTGTGATCACACTAATAACGTTTGTTTTCATCGAAGTTCTATTTAAGTATAATTTTTTCTAGACAAGGACTAACTATATTATTTGATCATCACGTTTTTACCTTACATAGATTGAAACATGAATAGGTCGACTTGCAATTAATTATTCTTTCTGAGAGAGGAAACGAAATTCTATTAAGCAAAGCAGGCCAACAGGTTTCTTGCTTTTTTTATGATTCCATCCACTTATAATAGAAATCAAAGGTATAAGAGAAAAGGTTCTCCTTTTAGTTGCAATAGTCTCTGCAACCTCACCAGCGCTGAGATCGCCTGCAGTAGCGCATTTGAAAATCCAACCCTACCTGCGCAGGACATAAGGACGCAGCTGTTCTGAAACTTAATGTGGGGTATCTTAAAATAACACCATGGTGTGAAAATCCAACCCTGCGCAGAGATAGATGGGACAGAGGCGGTCCTTGGCGAGAGAAAGCAATTAACACCATGGACATTTCTCAAGGATATTTTTCTACATTCTAAAGTAAAAAAACAATTGGTGTTGGTTAATGAGAATTTCCTAACAAAACCCTCCCAAAGCAAGCAATTGCAACAACAAATTTAAGCATATATCTAGCATTCATTTCCAATTCATGATAAATATCTAGCGGGCAAAGACAAGATAGAGAGAGCTATACAGTAGCTTAGCATATTAAGAAACAAAAAGAAAGCAGGAAAATTGGTGAGACATCAGGTCATCGAAAGTTTTTCATATTCTTTCAAATCTCTGGAATTAATGTATAAACTGACTACTTTCTTGAATTATGTGTTACGTGAAAAATATAAAGAAGCCATCTAATTTTCACGAGGATGCATGATCTGTGTCAATAAGGTAGAGAGATTATAACATAATTTTTTAATCTAAGTCAACTTTAAGAAATGCAAAGCTTCGCCCTTGATGTCAGAATCATCACAACACAAAATGAAGAAAAATCTAGCACACAATATTTTATAAATACCCCCCCTCAAATTATGGATCACTTTCCTTCCTCATCAGATTGTGAATCAGTAATTTGCCCACCATGTTGAGTATCTCCAAGGCCATCATCAGAACTACCATCGTCACGGGGTTGAATTTTTATATGTGACCTGGAATCGGAGAAATCCGCCGGGTCTACTGGGTCAACCGGATATGCGCCTTATTCTTGCCAGTTAGATAGAGGGTTGGTAAGCTCTCATAAGGGATCTCTCTAAGTATATTGTAGCAAATTTCATCACTTAAGGGAATCATCGCATCGATCCATTATAGACTGTATTATTACTCTTGTTACCATTAGGATAAATCTGACCCCTTCCTCTGTTTCCACATACATATATAGGATATTTTCAGAAGTGAATGTCTTTCTTCGTAGATAATAAGTCTGTCTTCTAATAGTAGAACGCTGAGTCTTCCTTCTGCATCTTTGAACTTTTTTTTCTCTTGAGACAGAGCCTCACTTGCTTCTTATACAAGGCTCTCCTTCCTCAAAGTCTTCTTTATTTGAGAGGAAAAAGCCAAATTAGGAGAATGTCATGAATGCTCCGGTACAGGAACAGCTGAAATGAAGCTTAAAAAGGATTTAGTTATCCAGTCTCAAATCCAGCAAGCAAGAATAGGATGCAGCAAGCAAGAAAACGGACAGCATTTCTCGTACTCCAGGCATAGGCACTCCAGCAAAGGCATCGAAGAGTATTGGTCAGATAATGAATAGCCGGTTCAAACCATACTTTTCTTTCTCATCTTTGATGATCACTCGCTCTTCACATTCAGAACTCTTATTCCCCTCCGACCGCTTATTAACTTTGACTCGTGCATCCGGGAGTCTCTCTCTCTTTCTATGAGGAGTTAATCCTAGGTAGAGCACCCTTTTTTGAAGTGCATCACTTTCCCAGCTTTGCATTCTGAAAAGACTAACTCTAGCTTTTGACTAAGTACCCTACTTTCTACTTGTCAAACTGTCGATGGCTATGGATCTCCGTCCTGCTTCAGTTCGAAGTGCCATCCTGACTTGAGTATGGTTCTTGCATTCTTTCGGTATAATTTCCATTTTGCTTGTGAGCCATATCCTTCTTTCCGGGAAACAAGTGACTGCCCGGCTGGTCTCTTCACTCGATCTAAGACACGCCTTTCCAAGAGGGTAGTTTGTGATCATTAAAAAGCATAAAGAGAAGAAAGATGAAGAGGTATGGAATAGGCCAATGGTTCGAAACCTCGCTATAATTGTCAAAAATCAACTCGATACCGAGGAAAAAGCTATCTCAAAATGCATCTTTCACTACTGTCACCATTCGCTAGCTTAAGGAAGTGAGCTTCATTCACCGATTGCTAGACCTATTAGCTAGCCAAGCCCAACAGAAAGAAAGCTTTGCTTGCCAGTTTCCAATTGTGAGATTTCTTAGCTTTTAATAGGCAGGTGAGAAGTGAACATTTTCTAAACTTAACACAACCACCAGTCGGTTGATTCTTTTTGCTTTTTATGGGTACCACAGTGGGTTTTCGCGCACCTACTTCTTAATGGATGCTCATTGGAAAGAATGGATGAACGAAATTTGGGAACAGAAACTCATAAATAGTCTTTCTAGCTATAATGGGAAGCAAGTAAATAGGGGAATAGGAAAAACTTAGCACCTCTAAATCAGTCAAGCTTCTATAGCTGTAGGAACTTTCCTCTGGTGACTTTGACCTTGAGCTTAAGTGAACAATGTCAAGAAAAGAGGAGAATTTTCAGTGAACAAGCAAGCGAAGAGATTGAGTTGTTAGCGAATAAATACTACTTCCAGTACTTCCTACTCACAAGTCAGGAACGAAGTACCTAGCCCTTCCTACACAACTTCAGTGTTGAACAAAACCACGACTCACTACACTGAATATTCAGCATGAACAGTACGAAATAGGTATAAGCAATGTATAGCGCCATGAAGGGCAGACAATGAAGAATGAAAGAATGAATGAAAAGCACCCTCACAACTATTAGAATCTAGTGATCATATGAATCTTTATGGTGAAGAAGTAGTTGTCAAAAGTCAAAGAGCTAGGCATTGCAAAACTAGGCTTTATGTAGCCAACATATCAAAGTATAAAAAGAGCTAGCTAGGCATAAGGTATAGGGGTAGGATAGCCGCCAAGTTCAATGACATCGAAGTATAGGGCTAGGGAGGGGTTGTGTGATAGGCAATGGAATAGGCATTGTTCAGGTATATGGACTTATGCATTCTTTTATTTTCATGAAAGATCTTATTCACCAATAGGAACTTTGCGAGGTAGCTTGGTCTTGGGTATGCCTAACGTTTAGAGCTAGCAAGATGTAAAAGATCATAAGGTCCTAAATAGACCTTTGTGAATAGGCCAGAGATGGGTAAGCTGCTGCTGGGAATTCCTACCATTAGTTCAGTCTAGTTTTCTTGGCGAGAGATGGTTTGAAGCTGTAAATGCCTTTCCAGAGTCATCGTACTCTTTGATATCAAAGTAATAGGCATAAGAGTACTGCTACTCGGGCAGCTGATCGATTCCAAAATAGCCTTAGCTAGGAGCGGGAGGATGAAGTTGCTGAAACTTGCAGTAATGCTCCAAGAGACTGGATAAACTATGAGCCAAGGTGGATTAGTCGCCAAGCATGGAGAGAGTACTGTCTGGTGTGGGCTCGAAGGGCAATCCTACAATGAATTGGTCTCATTGGTTTACAACTTGTTGTTGAGTCGGGCGGGCAGGAGGAAGAAATCTCATATTATCATAAATAGAGTCGAGTTTTTCGTGCTTTCAAACTTCTTTCTTTTCTTTCCTTTTCCAAGAAATAACACTCGCTTCTTTCTCTTACTGGGAATGAACCAAGCTCAGACTCTGCTGATACGTGATTACAACAATTGCATAGAAACCCCTTCTGCTTATGTGAGTTTGACCCGCCTTTGACTCTGCTTGCTTCTGACTCCCTGCCATTTTACGACCTTACTTTTTCTTTTTTTCAGAATATCTTATTATATAGTGTGTGTAGAAAGCTCTTTTGCTTCTAGGATAAAATTTCTATGAGGATCGTGAGTTTGCAAGAAAAGGAGGAAAGAAAAGGAATCCACTCAGAAATCAGTATGTGTGTAGCAAATCAAAAGCGTGAAAAAAAAAGGGGTTTTGTTATGTCGGAAAAAAAGATAAAAGAAATGCTTCTTCGGCAGCTTTCCTTCTTTCCTGGCTTAGAGAAGAACATAGATTGTTTGCTCAAGGTGCTCACGCCTGGCGAGATAGATATCTGAGATAGCTTGCACTTTTCCTAGAGAAGAGTGGGTTTTCGAAGTATTTTCTCCACGTGAGCTGAATGAAGGAGCTCTTTTCAAAGATCCATGCCGCCAACTCTAAGGATCAGCGTTGACCTTAGAAGAGCTCCTATTTGTGTTTTCTAATCCTTAGTTTTTTGAGAAAAGGTCCCTTCCTTCAAAATCATGATTGGGTCGACCAGGTAAGGCGGCGCGGCCCGATCTAGAGTGAATAGAAAAGAGAAAATGTACATTGCTGTTCCAGCGGAAATACTTTGTTTAATTATACCACTTTTACTAGGAGTAGCCTTTTTAGTGCTAGCTGAACGTAAAGTAATGGCTTTTGTGCAGCGTCGAAAGGGTCCTGATGTAGTGGGAGCGTTCGGATTGTTACAACCTATAGCAGATGGTTTGAAATTGATTCTAAAAGAACCTATTTCACCAAGTAGTGCGTCTTTCTTCCTTTTTAGAATGGCTCCAGTGGCTACTTTTATGTTAAGTCTGGTCGCTTGGGCCGTTATACCTTTTGATTATGGTATGGTATTGTCCGATTTGAACATAGGGCTACTTTATTTGTTTGCCATATCTTCGCTAGGTGTTTATGGAATTATTATAGCAGGTTGGTCTAGTAAGACGGGGGGCGGCCGTTCGATCGCCTATGATAGACGGACCAATTGGTCAAAAATGGGTTTGTGCCGCGGGTGTTGAACGAGCTACTCTACACAGGTGTGGGCTTACAGGGCTAGGGCTCATCAACCCTTTCTTTCATTCATTCAAAGAGGTTGGTCACGTTTCCGTAGGGATCGAGAAGTTTAAGTCATAAAAAAGAGATGTTTATCTTCGCACCTCAGATCCAGAGTCAAGGTAGCATGTCTCGTCTAACTCCAATTAGAGCTTTCTTTGGACCGGCTGTTCTTCTTTGTCAACGCTACTATTAAACGTTTGACCTGACTGACTGACGGCCTTGATGAATGAAAGAATTTCAAGGAAAAGGCAAGCAAGGCCCACTACAGTACAGTCGAAGTAAGCGGCTGCCTGCCTCGCCTACTAAAAAGAAATAAATAGTAGGCGAGCGAGTTAGCGACAAAAAGGCTGAGGGCGTAGCGAGAGCGTCAGTACGTAGCCTTCATTCTACTACGTTAAGTAAAGTAACAACACTCGACGTTCAGAGAGTAAGTAAAGGGCCCCAAGAAACCGCTGTTCACAAGGTCTAATCTTTCGCTCCCCGGCCGCTACTTTTTTTCGCAAGCTTTTTTCATTGTAAGCCAACGACCCTCCCTGGGAATCCGTAAATCTGAGAGCATGCCGCAAAAAAAAGGATGGTTCCCTATGCATTGAATTCTTTCCGTTCCGGAAAGAATTCAAGTACCTTACCCCCCATCATGGTGAACCTCTCCTTGTGATCGGGATGAGGTAGATGCCTCCTCCCAGCCGGGGGGGCGGATCGAATCAGAGTTTCCTTAGGTAGCCACCGACCTACAGTTATCCTTAAACTTCTGCGCTTGGTGGAAAAGAAGCGAACAAAGGTACGCTCGCTTGCTGTCTTGTTCTCTGCCGCGGACTGGGATCGCTCGCCAGCTAGGCCCTCTAGAACCAATCAAGTTGGAGCAAGATTGTATGAGAACATATTACCCATTTTCGGGGACAAGGGGCGGAACGACCTCTCGATCTACTTACTGCAACCCAGTACGAGCGTCGTCTAGGCGTGACCTCTTGTTCTGATATCCCCTACGCCTAGGGCGTTGTCTGGGCCAAGAGCCATAGTGAATTGCTGTTTCTATTTAGTTTTTCTTTCTCGTTGTTGATACCGGCAAGACCCAGCCAGATGATGATGTATGCTGGTTGGTAGTGAGAGGACTCTTAGTACCCGAGGGCACTGGTAAAAAAAAAGAAGATGATTAAGTTTCTTGCTCCCCCTTAGCAGCGGGAAAGGAGTCTATCTATCTGCCTAGCTTTGGTAGATTTCCCCCAACGCAAAAAAAAAAAAGAAATTCCAGCTAGCGCCCTGAGGTGGATAAGTCCGACGACTCAGCAGCAGTGCGGAATGGGCTTTCTTCTCGTCCGGTGGATCTGATCTATAGTGAGGGGGCAATACATACCAAAAGGTTCGAAGATGGAAGGCTTTTCTAAGAAGCTATAATAAATATGAAAATTTTAAGTCGAGAAAAAAGAATAGGATGAGGTTACCTTGCTCAGATGAGGAGATATGGTAAAGGGATGCTGGGCTGAACCATATTTCACTATTTGAGGCAAAGCTAATGGAAGGGGCGCTAAGCTCTGTTCCTTCACGAGCTGCAACACCCTCCTCATTAGTCTAGTAGTCTCATCAGGCAGCTTGGGTGAGCCGCAAGAACGTTCGGTAGAACTCTGATTGTTGTAAGTGCCGGTACCTGCTGGTAAAGTTTCATCTTTTGCACCGGCTAAAAAAATATATATTTTTATAAATAATATATAATAATAATATAATATTAACAGCTTTCTCTCTGTTTTTTTTTTCTTCTAGAGCAGTCAGTTTGTTGGTTAACATAATATAGCAGGAAGTACTGCAAATTGAGTATTCTTTTACTAGTTCTTAACCAACCCACCAAATCAAACAGCAAAAAATTGTGTCAAAAGTTGGACCAGAGGAGTAAACTGTGTACATACCGTTAATAAATAAAGGTCTTGAGAGAGAGACGTTTCTTATCTGGTGGATTCTTTTTTTTATTAAAGCAAGCAATTTCCCCCCCCAACTGTGCAGCGTTGAGCTAGTATAAAAGAAGGGATTATATATCTGTACCCCTCCTCAAATCCCCCAGTCAAATCCCCCAGTTTGACCAGCACCCTAACCTCCCCTGAAACGAAAGTAATAATACCTACTATATACTAACCAATAATACTTAACGAACAAAGTCATTATATTCATATGATAAAGTACAAATACATGTTACATGGTAATTCAATGAATATATTATATTAAGGGTATATATGATTTTGGTACTAAGAAACTAAAATAATAATAGTTAAAAAAAAAATATTTAATATTTAGGATTCATAATGTCAATAGTATGCAGATTTTTAGCTCCACGAAAATTCTTGTATGAGTGTAACATTCTAATAATACAAATGACAATAATATTTAATACATAATAGAAAAATACGTCATTATCAAAATAAGTCAAAATAGTTCCAACACACGAGTAATAATACTTACTATCAACAACCAGCAATACAACTTCCAAAATAAATTATCTCCTAAAGGATACTAGTTTTGCTTAAACAACAAAGCATTTATTCATACATAAAAAATCATTTTTATTGCATTGTCTAACTAACTATAGTCAATCTCCTTCACCCTCACATTCATGTCGGCCCGATTAGTCAGAATCTTGAAAGCAACGATGGTGCGCTCCTTTGTAATATCATCCTACATATAATTAATATACACTGATCAAATACATAATAAAGAAAGTACGGATACTAAAAATACACAAGCAAAATATATAATAAAATGTATTAACACTTTTTGTACAAAGGCTTAATATATAATTAAGAAAATATCAATGCCTAGCAAACAAAAGTTAAATACGTAATTAAGAAAGAATTATTACCTAACACACGTAGTAATTAAGAAAGTATTAATACCTAATATAAACAATATATTTACAATATAGAAAAGTTTCAATTTATCAAAATAGTATAAAACAGTATTAATACCAAACATAAACAATATATGTACAATATAGAAACTTTAAACTAACTCAGAAACTAATAATACTTATGACACTAACATATAATACATATCAAACAAACATCAAATATATATAATGCAAATTTCTATAGGGCCCCACCGACCACAATAAATTAAGAAACATACTTCAAAGTTAAATCTCCCAGTCAAATCCTCCAATTTTGACCAACACCTTAACCTCCCATATTTAGAAGTAATAATACCTACTACTTTATAAAAACACTAACTAATAATACATAACGAACAAAATAACTATATTTATATAATAAAGTGGAAATACATATTTCATTTCAACGTAATTTTTCTATATATCTAATATTTAGGATATATTCTATTTTGGCATATCTATTAATGTAATTTTTTTTGCGTATCTATAATTCAAATGAAAATAATTATCGATACCTATTTTATCTTGTAATCAAATTAACTCATAATACTTAGCAATAAAAGTCACGATACAAAAATTATGAACAATTAATTTTTCTGATAGATCCTATTTGAACAACAATTCAAAATATCAAGTTTTAAAAGCATTCGTCGAACAAATGTACACAATATTTCTATAAGCATCTTTAATCAAATCCACCTCTTGCATTTACCAAATCAACCACAATAATGTAATTTCTAAATAATAAATATGATATGATAACTATAATCGAGATTTCAAGTAAGAAGTAAATGCATTTTCTAATCGAGTTTTTACTTGAGCCTTGTACTCAACTTCTATTCATCCGTAAGAATCTTGTAAGCACTGGCGGTTCGTTCCTCAATAACTTGCCCTACAATAATTAACAAAATAATTGTTAAAAATCATTATTGAAGACAAAGTACCAATACAAGATATTAATACCATGCACACATATGCCAAATACACATAACTAAAAAGTACTAATATCTAACATATACATGAAAATATATAATTACAGAAGTACTAATACCTTGCAGCCATAGTCAAACACATAATTAAGAAACTAATAATACCTATCATATACAGGTCAAAGACATAAATAGAAAAATATCAATACCAATCACAAGGTCTTAATAAAATAGAAAATCCTAAATTAAACTAATCCAAGATACAATCAGAGTTTTAATGTTTGCAAAACACAAAACCAACCAATTAATCGAGAAAAAAGGTATGCTTCTCCATCAATACAGCTACTACTGCCTAGTAGAAAAAAAATACATTTGCAAGTATCGATACCAGCTTAAACATATCATAACACAAATATATGAAAATGCAAATAGTGTGCGAAATGTGTAATAATACCACGATAACAGTAAATGACACTTAATAATATAAATCACCAATATATGTTTAAACAAGTCATAAGACAGAGTATACGAATAGTTAATACTTTCTGATACAGTATGTAAATATATTTATACATATTTTAGAATCTTATTTAAAAGAGTACACAACATTTCACCTTGTATTGAAACTTAGAGTAGATGTACCTTTAACCTCTTATTGTACCATTCTAACAATTTGTCGGTATATATGATGCACCTAATAACTTGTATTGCAATTTCTAGGAATGAAGAAGAGAAGAAATACCTTGCAGTGAGGCATCAAGATCCTTGATTTCTAAGGAAACATCATCACGTGCCTACTAATCATGTCAAGCTTTCTATGAGAGAACAGGTAGCTTTCAATACAAATCTGTTAAAGAGAGTATACCAGTAGATCCTATAGATATTAGAGCAGAACAATTCAAGCAAAGGTTGAACCCAAAGTGTCAGTAAGCACGCAGGGACATGTTGAATGAAGTACAAGATTAGACAAATGAATCAAGTAAATACATTAAATTGCAATAGCAACAAATAGAAATAAAAGAAAAGAAGAATGTTAGAAGACCAGAAAAAAAATTATGAACAATTAAACCAATAGACAGTCAGGATAGTAAAAAGATCAGTTGAATCAGAGAAAGAGTAATTAATCAAAGAGGAAGAGCAAACCCGGCAAAGATCGGAGGAGTAAAGAGTATTCACTTAGACTATCTATTTACTTTACATTTCGATCCATCTTTCAAATATTAGATTTAACATATGATCCAAAAGAGAACCGATCTATATATCTCTACATCCACAAACAAAACCAGACTAAATACAAAACAATCAAGTACCAAAACAACGGATAAGAAGCATCAAAAGATAGCTTAGCTGTGAGTTACATCATTGCATCTACCATCAAGAATTTCATGCTCAGTTGATTTTAGTACATCACTGTCCAAATCATGCTGTGACACTCCAAATAGGTTATAAAAGATTTCAGAACAAGGAAGTACCAGTTCAAATTAGTTGTCACAAGGGGGCAATAATTGAAATTAATGGAGTTGGAGCACTTACAGCTTCTCTACAGTTCCTGTAATTGGTGGACGAGATACAGGTGGCGGATATGCTGAGAAAGGGGCGGAGATCTTAGACTGAGATGGCTAATCGGGCATGAATTATGACATCAGTAGATGACTGATACAGTATAGCGAGAGGGATAAAAATTCCGCGGAAATGCTGCTATCGGAGAAGCCCCTTGCCTCCTCCTCCATTAACATATTCAGCACAATCGGCTCCTTGCCGCGGAGAACTGGAGATCATCGGAGAACCGCTTGGTGAACTATGAATACCTGCTAAACAAAGTTTAAGTATCTATACAGTATTTTCTTAATACTTGCATAAACAAGATATAGAATAATCTAATAATATAGCCCCTTTAAAATTGTTTTATATCATATTAATGAACAAATATAACGAGCTAGCAAAATTAAAGAACATTAGTTTGAGAAAAGCTTTGTTCTATCACATAGATAACTCAGAAATCTACATTAAAATTATAAACGGAAATTCTAGTAAATAGTAAAAAGGATTAGATCTAACATTATAATACCTTTATCATTTTTCAAATAAGAGCATCCGGTAGCAAACCTTGATTTCTTCATCTCCCTTCTCAAGCTACAGCATCCCTATGGACCCTATCTCGATTTCCATAATCTATATTGCCTCTAATCCGCATTCAGTTTGATTATTTTGTTCATCGTCAAAGTCTGAAGATATTATGAAGTAAAAATTGTAGTGAATAGGAAGCAAAAAAGCACATCAAAATAACCTTAATTAGGTTTATCTCCGATTAGTAAAAGTGAGGTACGAGAGGGAGAAGGATTGACCGAAAAGTACATAAGAAAGAGTCGCCATTAGAATGAGAGTTGCGAGATCGCCGAGAGCATCGACGTCGGTTCGAGAGCCATCAGTGCGGAGTAGAGCATTAGATAAATATGTGAGATCGCCGGAGTAGAGGGTCGACATCGGTCCGACAGCTACCACTGCCGGAGTAGAGCGTCATCGTATATGACCTCGATCTACATCTCCCCATCGGTACTTGGAGTTCCCCTCTGACTCCATGGAAGAAATAAATCGCACAGAAAAGAAGAGAAATGGATAGAAGCGTTGGAGAAGAGAAGGTAAAAATGTAATGGTAATTGTAAGTGGGCCCAATGGCCCATAATAAGACCTTGATGGATTGATTTGGGGATTGGTTTAGAAAGAAGCGATGGTAGTGGACAGTTTATCGGGATAGTTGAGCCGTTGGGGTACGATAGCGGGGGATTGGAGTCCGGGGGATCTTACAATTACTGATAAAAGAATCCTCTGACCTATCACTCGTATAAGGCTTACTTCAATGGGAAAATACCTCATGGTAACATAAATCAAATACTAAAACTGCTTGGCAAACCGCTGACGATCAATGTAAAGACTTGACTAGAGAAACTGAATGTTCCCCAATTTAAGAATATAAAAGCGTGTGAAAAGAAGAAAGAAGAGAAATTGGGCTTTCGCGAGAGAGACTGCCATCTCTCAGGTCTTATACTTCTAGTCGACTGCTCTATGACGGTCTGACCTCGTTACTGGGCTCTGCTCGCTCATCTACGCTCCGACCAAGGAACGATGTTTCTTTTCAAAAAGTTCAAAAAGTATAGTAGTAAAAAAAAAAGTGCACTTTTTTCAGATATTTATATTGTTGGGGGGAGGGATCCCTATCTTTATTTCTATCCAAATAGCCTTTTATATAGATCTCTATAGATCTATCTATATACTATCCTCCTCCATCCGGATAGAGATGTCCCTATGAGCGACTATGCCTGTCTTTTCTTATATGGGTTGACCACGTCCGTTTCCGCTCCAAAGAAGAAGGTTGATATCTTTGAATTTTATGTCGTGAGGGATGTGACCGATGTTAGGTCCATAAAATACCACAGCTTTTAGTGTTCTATGATTCACCTCCGAATAATGAGTAGGTAGTTGGATCCTTTTTATTCTTTTTAGTAGTTCGATCCTTTTTATTCTGATCTTCCTAGTAAAAGGGGATCCATAGCAATACTTATATAAAGAAGAAAAAGTACTTCTTCTTCTAAAAGGACTTCTTCTTCTAAAAGGACTTCTTTTTCTTTTAAAAGGCAGATTTTTCAATAAGAAGTGGTATTTTAAATGAAAAAAATTCCTTATAATTCTATTGTGCTCAGCGAAGTAACTTCCTAAGCATACTTTTACGGATCCAAACAACTTCTTTGTTCTTTCTAAGTCTTCTTTTTTTATAGAAGAGCGCAACTCTTTCAAAAAGCGGGATTTTAGTAGTAGCCGACACTTCCTTTTTTTTTTTAGTAAGCGGAACCATCCTATTTTGGTTCTTCTCCACCATCTGACCGGACGGGATTTTCTTATTATTTTTCCAACTAATATGTCAATATAGAAAGATCTCCTTATTTCTTCACTGCGGGTTCTCACCTCATTTTCTTGAAAAGATATGAGATCACCATGGGAAACTTTCCAATGAGTAATGCTTACCAGTCTATTATTCACACAAACCTTTCGATGACTTATCAGCTGCCTTGCTTGAGGAAGAGTTTTACTAAAATGGAGACGAACTAAAATCACGTCTAATCTTGTTTCTTGATTGAGTAAAAAAGGGATATATGAAGTTCGTTCTCTTCCTCTGTGCATCTCCCTTATGGGTAAACCCCCATAAAAAAGGGACAACTTTCGTGTAGTTTGTAATTTGATGTTACTGTTTAGATTTTCTCTCATAGAAAGATTTCTTTTAATGGATTTCCTCTTTTTCCTCAATCTTCGGAGAATGCGGCGTTGTATTATAGAAAGTTCTCTGTTCCAAACATTTCCTGGAAGTAGACGACACGTTTTAAATCTTAATGCAGGCATGGCATATCTCGAACAATCAGTCTTTTTTGCCACATCGCGTAGATAGAAAGGGAATAAATCAAAGCCAACTCTTCCACGAACCCCTCACGAATGGTACTCCCTTAACTCAATGAACTATGAGAATTCCTTTGCCTAGTGTTTTCAGTAATCCGCTCCGCGCCTTACTAGCTGAAACTCAATACTTGACCGCTAACCAAACACTACTTACGAGTTTCTGACCAAACACTATATACGAGTTTCACCAAAGCAAAAAAAGAAGCTTTTTCGCAGTGCGCCGTCGGGCACTGAGAAAAAAATCTCTATTTTCTATGAAAAAATGCAATCAAAGGGAATTATGTTATCTGCCCAATCCCCTGACTTAGCAGTCAAGCTTTCTTCAGACTCTATAAGAGAAGGTGAAGGTACCAAGCACGAAAGCCTACCGCTGCTGTCCGTTTAGTTGGATTTGCTTCCAGCGAGTAACTACGGCAGTTACGAAATAAGTCAAGTAGGTAGTAAACCCGGTATTTTCGGACTACCGACCGATTTCCCTACTACGCGATGACGCTTTTCTGAAAAAAGTAGGAAACGCAAACGTCATACTTGGACATTTACCGTATACGACTTGCCGATTTTATTCAAAAAGTAGTCCACACCTATATGCAAAACTCCTACTTTCTTGACTTCACCATTGCTCCAACCTTCTTTGGGTCTGTGGCCTTCAGCTGAGATTACATGACCTAGCCAAAGAGCTACTCACACTTGCTCCTCTTTGCATAAAGCTTGTTCTGCCTGAGTACCTCACTCAAGTGCCAGCCAGTTTAAGATGTTGCTTGTGTTCTTCCCGGCTTTTACTGGACACCAAGATATCATCAACACCAAAATGCACCGCCCGGTTGGTTCATCAGAGCCTGGAAAGTGGCAGGAGCGTTAGTTAATCCAAAAGGCATCACTTCAAAACTCATAATGACCTTGGTGTGTTTGTTTGTTATGAATGCTGTTTTAGGCACATCCTCCTATCTTTCTTCTTCACAAGGAGCACAGGTGAGGCATAAGGAAGGACTAAATTACTCACTCTGGAATGAATCCACCATCTTTTCCATTTCCTATTTCTGGCAGAGAACCTGTCAGGGCGCTAAGCATTGACTGGTTTAGATTCAGGGATTAGAGTTATCCTGTGATCTATAGCTCTTTGACGTGGCAATCCAGCTGGTTCCTTGTTCCTTGTATTCTTTTAAGATAGGCCCACCACGCTCTGAATTTAACCTTCCTTATTGTGACTTAAAAGCTGAGTCACCTATGCTGCGCAAATAGACACAAAGTAAGGAACGAGCAGCAATTATCATAAAAGGTGCGTGCCCGTAAGAGCTGCAGCATGAAGAACCATTCTTCTTAGTGGTGTCAAATGAAGTTTCATACGTCCTATGCCACATAAAGTATGCCGGCCTCCTAAGAGAAGCAAGCCGTGTTTCAAATTAGAATAAAAAAGCTCCCTCCAGTGTATAGAGAGGACCTAACCGTTCAAGAGGTAATCATAGAAAGGATGGTTTTGTTGTTTCATTTAATAGATATATATAATTCGTGATCTTGATTTAAGCTAAAATAACGTAACGGAAAAGCAAAAATCGTGGTTGGGAGGAGTAAGCCGTTGGTCGATATTGCCTATATTGGAGCAAGCAATCGGTTTTGTTATTGATTGACTTTATAGGTAGAATACATATAGAAAACAAAGTAAATAGATTCAAAAATGAGCAATAGAGTCGTGCTGTATGATTTGATCATGTTTTTTCAATCTGGATTTCCTTCTTCTCAGTGAAACCGAGTTGAGCAACCTGATTAGTCTTTTGATTGCGACATCGAACCTAGGTTAAAACAAATGGAAGATTTGAGGCTTATTCTATTAATTCTGTCAGACCCATCTTTTCTTTCGTAGATGAAATTCCCATACTAATACGCTCAATAAGTCTATCGGAATTGGCTCTCTATCAATGCTCATCATCCATCCATACCGCCACATAACTTCAAAAGACACTCGAATCCTGATCGATACTGGCATAGGGCGCTAAGCTTGGAGTTATGGATCGAATCACATATGCAGGCAGGCAGTAAAAAGGAAGTCTTCGGTTATTGGGGTCACTCACAGCTACGTTCTCGACTATAAAGGTAAGAAGAGAAGGGAAATAAAATGCATTAAAGGCGTATGATCATTACGCTTCCACCGGGTTACCTGTTCGATAGATTCTAAAAAAACAGAACTGACGGGCGATTAGAAACAACTTCTAGTCTGAGCACACGTAATGGAGCTGTAGAAAGGAAAATGGAAATCCAACGAATCTGATCTATGGACGGCATTGTTGTAGTAAAGGCGTTCGTTAATGCCAGAGGAATCATTACCGTAAAGCATAGAGAAAGCATCTATACTGTAAAAGCGTAACCATAGAATACGACCCTAAATCCATACATTTGTTTTATAAACTACGGGAGATATATTTTACATCCTATCCTATACATAGCAGGCCGCCTCTTAAGTGACACTACTCTGCATTTAGGATTAGCCCTACTCCCGACTGGAAGAAAGAAAATTTGAGTAAGATGCCCCATAGTTAGTATGAAGGAGCACAATCGAATGGCGGTAAGACATCATAGTAAGGGGAAGAAAGGGAAGATTCCATTTGGAAGGGCGTACGACAGGGTTGATTGGAATTTCCTAAGGCAGGTGCTACATGAGTTTCCTCAGAACTAGGTGTCCCTTATGATTGCATCACCATCACTCTGGAATGTGGTGAAATCTACATACAACAGTTAGTTGTACTTTTTAAAATAAGAAAGATCGTGCTAAAAGCCGACGCGCTACCCAGCAAATTTCATACATCAAAAGGATGCTGCTCTAGTTGCACATGTGTTATATCATGCTAAACAAAGGATTACATCGAGCCTTTTATAGTGTACATGACTGCTTTATAGCCCCGGCTCCTCTACTAGTGTAGAAGCTGCTACATTAAGGGCTTCGGATGGCAGTGAAGTAGGCCTCCTGGGGAGAGGAAGAGAGGCTGTATAATAACTTCAACTCGTTTATTGATCTGCTGCTTACTTCAAAATAAGAGTTACAGGGTTCTCCTTTTATACCCAGCCATGCTCTGAAAATAAAATGCTAAATTAACTAACCGTCTAACCTATTATGTATGGGAGTAACCAAACTCACTACATGCATCCACCCACGTACATGCTACCTATTTTCATGTACCTATTTCTGTAACCATGCTGACTCCTAAACGTAGCTAACCATACACGTACAGAGCAAATTAAAAAAAAAAACTTCCAATTTGAGTTTATTTTCAACAACCCTTAAACTCAAATCTCTTCTATCCTTCATTTCGATCTTCATCTTGCAGTTATTGAACAGCTCTGTTGATAGCGCTTTTGTGAAAATATCTGCTGCTTGATCTCGACTTGCCACATGACTCATTTGCACTTCCCCTTTCTTTACTTGTTCTCGGATGAAATGGAAACGAACATCTATGTGCTTGCTTCTTTCGTGATGCACCGGATTCTTCGCCAATTCAATTGCTGATTTGTTGTCGACTCGTATCTCAGTTGCCTCGTGTTGTGGAAATTTCAGCTCGCGTAACAAGTTTCTCAACCTGACACACACACCATGATGCTGCTACATACTCCGCTTCGCATGTCGACAATGTTACTATCGGTTGCTTTTTAGAGACCCATGTAAATGCTGTGTCTCCCCAATAGAATACATAGCCTGAAGTGCTCTTGCGATCATCTACATCTCCACACCAATCACTATCTGAGTAGCCCATCAACTTGTATTCATCTGAGCTTGAATATAATAGCCCGAGCGCTTCTGTTCCTTTGATATATCGCAATATTCTCTTCATTGCCTTCCAATGTGAGTACCTCGGATCCTCCATGAACCGGCTCACCACACCGACACTATAGGAAATATCCGGTCTTGTGCATGTTAGATATCGCAAGCTTCCAACCAAGCTCCTGTATATGCTTCTTAGCAAATGGACTTAGCCCAGCAAGCTGATTCGGTCCAACCTGATCTCTCAGCCCAGCAGCAGCAAGTTTACTTAGACCAGCAAGCTGCTCCATCTCCTACTTCAGCATGTCAGCTCTCAACAACTATGCGCTCAGATCCACCTGCCCAGCATTCAACTTCTGCTGATCATCAAATCACCTCTTCAGCTCAGCCTACTTCTAATAATCCCTCCTCTCTTCCGTCTACATCTCAGCATTCAATGGTTACTCGCTCTCGTGACAACTCCCGACATATTCGACAGTTTCCAGATTATGTGGCTTTGAATACAGACATCTTATCTGAGCCTACATCCTTTACCCAAGCTAATCTAATGCACACCCTGAATGGCGCTAAGCCATGGCTTCTGAGCTCACTGCTCTTGCTAAAAACAACACCTGGACTCTTGTCCCGCCACCATCTGATCATAGTGTCATAGGTTGCAAATGGGTTTATAAGATCAAAAAGAAAGCGGATGGGTCAATCGAACGATACAAGGCTCGCCTCGTTGCCAAAGGATTTCACCAACAAGAAGGAATTGACTATTTTGAAACTTTTAGCCCTGTTGTTAGACCGACAACTATTCGAGTGGTATTATCTTTAGCAACTACTTCTCGCTGGCCTATAAAACAATTAGATGTCCAAAATGCATTCTTGCATGGTGACTTGACAGAGCGGGTTTATATGAGTCAATTTCCTTAGGATGGACATGTTTAGTAAGGTTAGGGAGGTAGATTACACCTTAGATTTATACCTCTTGCAGCCTTTAGCCAGATTCCAGATATAATGTAATCGATCTCATTGACTTGGAGAATGATGATGGTTCTATTGGGGTTAGGGTTGAGAATACAATCAAAACATGACGGGCCTTGCAAAGAGATCTAAAATGAGGTAAGGGCGGGGATTAGAATAGGGGCATTAGCTAAGATGGGTATTAACGAAAAGAGATTATTCAGTAGAAATACTGGAATGAACTTCGGGTAGGAATACATAAAATAATATCTAACTTCTTGGGAATAAGAAACTTTCTATTTTGCTAGCCTTAAATAGCTTACTAGAAAGAGATTCTCTCTTGAAGAGATGATTGTGCGACTCATCAATTGAAGGGATTGAACTAGATTTTAGGAACCGAATGATGCTGATTAGACTAAGAAGTCCAAAGGCAAGATGAGATTTCTAGTGATTGGTTATAACATCCAAATAAATACACTTATATTCTTTGATTCTTCAGAAAAGGAGATCCATATGATACGGTTTTATCAATTATTATTATCTTCCCGAGCAGTAAGGGAATTCGTAATCTCTAGATAGTGTCTATCAAATCTTCTTATCTTACCGAACAGTAAGTGAATGCAAAATGTCTAGAAAGTGTCTTTTGTACTGTCTTTGGATGGTATATTCACTGATCTGTTGCTGATTGAAGAATAAAAGGGTTTTGTAGATATATATGAGACTGATATGGACGAAGGAGTGCATTGAATCTTTGCTGAATGGTCAAGATCATGACAAGACTTTGCGATATATTAAACTTTCCTATGACGGGGGGGTTAGATACACTAAAATCATTCCCAATAGTAGGCTTTACAGTTTAGCTAAGGGATGATAAGGAACAATACGATTATAAGTATACCGTCAAACGGCAATGCCTATATTTCGAATTATGTGATGCTTAACACAGGTCTTGGAAAGACAAGAAGAAACAATTATAAATATACCTAACTAAGGAATTCGAACTAGGGATATTGGGATTGAGGGGGAGAGAAACGAGGTAGCAACTTGGAGAGGGAAGATTCTATTCGAGGGCGGGGATGTGTAATATTTATATTGAAGTAGGATGTTTACTTATTAGAGTATAACGTCAACCTATTTCCAAACATATCGAACTAGATACTCAGAACTATCAAGAGTTCGTTGAGCTCCTAGTGCTAGATAGGAAGAAATAGAAAGCTTTAGGGAACCTAATCATCTGAGGTGAATCATAAGTACACAGGTGATAAGGGGTCTTAAAGAACGCAATGAACTTATCTGCATTAGACAGACCATGATATCATTCCTAAATGGAGGTATCGAAGATGCAGGGATATGGTGGGTAGTAGGTCTGGCTTAAGATTGGAATTTCCAATTGGAGCTTCCAACATAGTGTACTCATTATGTTACGAACTATAAAGGAAAGGCTTCCAACAGAAAAGGGAGTATCAGATTTGGCAGTTACGGAACTAAGCGAGTAAAGAGACAGCAGGCCATCGGTCATGATTCAATAGGAATGGACTTCCCTTGAACTTGATTGAATATTATGTATTGATGAATACTTGGGATCAACGTCTTAAGCGGACATACAGAAATATACAATGCCTAAAGATACACTATTGTTAGATGATGCTTACCCAGAAAAAAAGGGTTTTGGATATGAAAATTATCATTAAGGCTGGCTACTCAAGGTAGGTAATCTTATTGGGTAATAGGCATATAACCTAGGAAAGAAATGATTATAATCCTAGAGGGCAACCTTCGAAAGATTACGGACAGGAAATCCTTACTATATACTATACTATAAGATTACTCTATTACTCATTCTTATCCGATAGGATTTATCAATGAGGAATTCTTTCTCCTTAGAAACGGCTTGTCTTATCTTATCTCCTGACCCAGTAAGTTAATGCGAAATCTTCTGATAGTTTTTATTTTCCTACTGTCTGAGGTTTGCCTATTCCAATTTACTTCACGACCAGTAAGGGAATTAAAGATCTATAGATAGTCTATAGGGGACTGTCTTAGGTTTGGTTCTTTCTTCCTATTTTCGGAATTTCTTTCTAACCTCTTCAACACAGACTACATAGGCACAGGAGCTATGCCACTTGAACCGGGAGCACTTTCACTACCCCCATAGCTTACGACTTGGCTTAGTGATAAAATGATGATTCAATAAGGAATTCTCACATTACCCTCAGACAGGTTCAACACACTATGGACTTGCAAATAATACTTTAACACACTTACACTTTGATGAAAATACATTTGATCTACAGCACTCACTTTTAGCGACTAAAGCTACAGAAAAGACTTATTACTTAGGATTGATTAGCAAACTCAGATACTTAGCACTCTTTAGCGAACTCATATCTTGACCTTAGACACTGAAAACTATGATCGGACACACAATTCTACCGATACCTTACAAGGAACCGAGAACTGGTATTAGATACTCTCATTAGCTTGGAATCATAAAACTTCTTTCTTATTCTCATCATATAGGGAAATGACGCAAATTTACACTGCTTACTAAGTACGGAATATACAATTGACACTGAACACTCTGGCCCCAATATCGAATTTACACGGATAACTCCCCATTATCTAATTGACACAGAAAACTATGCACACATTATCCCACATTGACACTTATAACACCTCAATATCTTCCTCTTTTCATACTATATTACTACCTCTTGGATCTTGCCTATTTACTTACTATTTGCTAACTCGGGCTTCCTGGGCGAGCAAACTTCTATCTTAGGAAGACTTAGAAACGGAATTAGAGGTCAAAACAGACTCTACTACTAACTCTTAAGCAATTGAGACTTTGCCTATGAACTATATGAAGATTAGGATAGAACAATTAGGGAATACCACACTTCTCCTTTAGAAAAGAGCATCTGGCACATTTGGAAACCCAAGAACTTGAACGAAGGGACCTGTAGGGGAACTGAATGCCGAGGTTGGGGCTTAAAAGAATAAGACACTTTAATAGGGGGGAATGCTTTACTTTACGGCCGAAACACTGAGAAGAACTCCCTCAAGGAGTTTCTAAGATGCGTGCAATAATTTGGCGGAACTTTATACCTTAGAACACTCAATTTACCGAATTGCACTCAGCTTACTTCTGCCCTGAATTGACAGTCGGGTATTCCTAATCCTATCATCTAAGTTATCCTATTGGGCTGTACTTAACCCAACCTGACATAGGCACCCTAATGCGACATGCTTGAACCTACAATGAGACCCTAGGGACATTGGGCATTCAAGTAGGGAGACCTTTGCTCGGGCATAAATAGAAGGGTTAGCGATTTGATTCCCACTTAAACAAGAGGTAGGGGTTCGCTCCTGCTTCGATGGGGTCGCTCACGGTAACTAAGCCGACCAAAGGTGAACAACCTTTGAGTCTCAAGCTGAAACCTATACACTTTCCGATTACAAATATCAAGGGATAGGGAGAATGATACACTTCTATTCTCTAGCCATACGGGAAAGGCGAGTTGGGAAGGATTTGATGAACGATTTATTACTACCAATTGGAAATGCTTACCTTCTTTGGTATACTCCATTCGAATACCTCTCTTAGGGACATGAGTTCTACATTCAACAAGGAACTGGGTATTGAGCGGTAGACTTATCCAATTCTACAAGGGCTTCTTATTGCTTAGGCTCTTAGATAATTGTCGAGATTTATAGGGAATTAACCTTTGCTACTTGACCTACGGAGCTCCCTTTGAGATATTGCCTTTGGGACAGCAATATTTGGAACTAGACCTAAAGACATACTCTACTTAGTATTTGTACTCGGATTGGGAAATCAGTCACTAGGGAAGGATTGAGAATTAAGGAAGTGCTGACACTTAGGCCACTCTGAAGATCATAATCGACTAATATTTCCAGAAGCTTCAATACGACAAGCCTTTACAACTGGGAGGTTATATTAGCTTTAGGGAAAGGCAGAAACACTATCTTCACTATCATCATATAGAGAGAGAACGATTAGTGAAGGATAATGTATACATTGAACGATGATGGACACATACATCCACTACTGATTAGCGGCACGGACTCTTTGGTTAGATTAGTTGAACTTACTAACACAATTACCTTGAGTGAAACCTACAATCCTCAGCACAGATTAGCGATTCGATTAACACTTTTGTACTAAAGTGCACCTTGATTACTGAATGATACTGAAAAGAGATACTTATTGCTTTTATAGGGAGTTTGATCACACGACAACACTGAGGATTATCCTATTGAGACTTTCTGACTTTCATACACTTCAACCTCTCCTATATTATTAAAACGGACATAAAAACTAGAACGATTATTACACCTATCTGACTTCAATGATTGACTTTAGGAGAGACCTTTTAATCAATGTAGTTTTAGAAATCGATCCTTTAGTCTGATGAATTTCACTTTTACTCTTAGTCACAACGAAGTAGCTCACTAACTCTTTACACTTTAGAGCATTCAGTTAGAACACTAGAGAAAACTTAGTTAGCAGGGAAATGGGACTTATTATTCCATGGAACAATGAGATGCTATTTTGTTGGGCTTAACACATATTGCAATGGACACTCATATTGGCATGCTTGAACTAGAGTGATTCTCTTCGGACATAACTGAAACAAGTAGTGAGAGATGTCTCGAACATAACTTGACCCAATAGCGAACTATAATGCAACTTTATTCACAGTAAAATTCTTATATTCCTTCCCTTGAGAGCACTTGATTAACTCCATACTTACTATAGCTTAGGACTTCTGTGATTGAGACCACGATATTGAGATTTCCTACTGAAACCTAACAACATTACCTACAGGCCGGAAGGCGGCTCGCTCTATAGTACGAGATAGACTACTTCTACACACTAACTAGGTTAGCAAATTAACTAGGCTGCACTTTTACGGGAATAGAGCCAATGACATACTAGACTTATTACTCGAAAAGGGATTCTTCATATCTGATACCCGATACTGATTAGGGAATTCTGTTCAGACACTTAGGAATAACTTTCTAACATAATACTCTAATAATCACGTACAATACTACAAGCTTCGAACTCTGAGTTGGTATTGACTTTTAGCCAAATAAACTACTTACTTAGGCCTTCACCTCTATCAAACAAAATACATACTTGATCTTCTCACAAAAACCAATATGCAGAATTGTAAAATCTGTCCATCTCCAACGACTTCTGGTACTACACTATCCTCTGCTGGTGGTCCCCTTCTTGATGATCCTCACCAATACCGTAGTGTCGTTGGCGCCTTACAATATGCTACACTCACTCGGCCTGATATCTCCTTTGCTGTTAACAAAGTGTCACAGTTCATGCACAATCCGACTTCCACTCACTGGGGGGCTGTTAAACGCATACTCCGCTACCTACGAGGAACTTTACATCATGGCCTCAACCTCTCATCTGATTCGCCTCTGGATATTCATGCCTATTGTGATGCCGATTGGGCCGGTTGTCCTGACGACCGTCGTTCTACTACCGGTTTTTGCATATTCCTAGCAAACAACCTTGTTTCATGGAGTGCTAAGAAGCAACCTACTGTTTCCCGTTCCAGCACTGAAGCTGAATACCGCAGTCTTGCACTTACATGCGCTGAATTACTATGGCTGCAGTATCTTCTAGCTGAATTACATGTAAAACAAAACTGCTCCACCCTCCTACCTTATGGTGTGATAACATAGGTGCTACGTTTCTAGCCTCGAACCCGAAGTTTCATGCCCGACATGTGGAGATTTACTACCATTTTGTTCGCGAGCGTATTGCATCCAAAGAACTGATTGTTCTATTTTTGTGTAACTTTATTTTCTGCTATAGAAAGAGTGAACCCGTCCTGACTTATACAAGTCACCCAAAGTCATATGCTTAACACAAGTAGGAAATTAACGAAACTCTTCTATCTATATACGAAATAATGGAATGATAGACGCGTCGATCGTTCAATCGGTCAATCACCCTGGCACTCATGAACATGGAGAATTTCCATCGTTTAGTGAAAAAGGGGCACTTTGTATGAATTTTATATCATGCCACCATCTGATAAAACCGGCTAGATAGTGCATTTTTTATTAGACAAGTAGCCCTACCAGAATTAGACAATCAGCGAAGAAAGAAGTCCAATGCATGCGATCGATCAAACTTCGAGGATCACTAAGGCCTCTAGGAAATGCAACTGACTGAGTCAACAAGCGCTTTTTCTTATTCTTCGTATGAAAACGACTCTTCGTCTGCTTCGGTTGTGCGTAGGAAGGAGTTTAGGCTTTAGCATCTGTCCACAAAAATAAAAAGCTAACACTAGAACCAGTGTGCCCCAGGGTTGACTAGTAATATTTAATCAATAATAAAGGAAGGTATTTTGTCTTCTTTCTCTTTCCATCTGTTAGTTCTTATCTTAGAGGATGATAGAAAGAAGCTGATTCATAGAGAGACTATATTGCGACTATCCCTCACGACAGACTCCTTCGCATGCTCTTTGCTCACTTAGGTGCGGAGAACTCTTATCTTACTACAGCTCTTAGGACATAACAAGCAGAAGATGCAATAAGCCTCAGCCGCCAGGTTGAAGTTACGGACTAGGTTAGGAAAGAAGAGTTGGGTGCTGACAAGTAAGAAAAGTAAGAATGCTACCGTTCGCTTTCTTCGCTTTGCATTGGTAAAGAGGTGCTTTCATTCTCAAATTAGTGAGATAGATAGACGATGGCTAATGAAAAATGGGTGCAAGTAGGACAAAGAGTTCCGAGTTGAAGAGTTTCAGCTGTACCAATTACAAAAAAATAAGCTTAAGCTCAGGTTCTTAATTACCGTGATTACCCAAGGCATCCATAAGACAAATAACTCAAATGATAAGTATGCTTTCATCCGTTCTTTCCTTCAACAAGTACCTGTCTATTATGCAAGTTCTATTAGATTCAGAAACCTCTAAGACAAGAGATACAAAACTGACACATCCCGTTGCATGTCATGCCCAATTAGGATCTGTAATCCACCTAAATGTGTACTCGCATTTATGTTTTCTCAATAGGTTAGGGAAGGTGATCATGTAACATTACATGGGCCTGGGCAGGAGAAGAAAAAAAGAAGGCGATAGTCCAGTGAGCGAGAGCTAAAAAGTACTTATTTATATACGCAATAAGGTCACCCTCTTCAACGGCTATCTAAGCCAACGAGACCTGGCATGTGACTATCAAAGCCCGAGATGATTTTACCTTAATCAACCCGACCTGACCCAACGCTCCGCGCCTTATGTGACATGGTCTGACATGAAATGCTGGTTCTAAAGAGGACTTTTTTCTATTTGACTTGATTTCTGGTGGCCATATATGTATAGCATTTGAAGTGAGTACTAGGGCTAAAAACCCGACTGTCTTACCATTACAAAGTCGACTAAGTTGAATGGTTTCTTCCGAATATGTTGAAAAATGAGGGGATACCTCTTACTGCTAAGACCTGCCATAAATCTGTAGCCGGATGTTTCTGAGGAGCTTTATGACTATAAAGAAGCAGAAGATAAGTAGTTGCCATAAAGAAAGAGAGCGCACTTGTTAATTGGTGCAACCGCATGACCAACACCCCCCCTGAGCTACCTGAAGCACAAGGGGAGATCCAGCCAGATTGATGTGTTAAGTATATGATAGCTTCAATCCAGCTTCAAAGGTCAGAATCTATCCTAACCATATATTTAACCTATATCGATGCATTTTTCCCGGTGCATAAAAAAACTTTCCTCACTTGCTACGACTGGTTGGAAGAATTATCTTATGACTCCCGTGCACTAGGTTAAGCACCGCATGAATCCACAAGTGGAAACTTCTCCATCCCGGCATATAAGGCCATAGCCTTTGAAACTCTTGCTTTCTGAAATGCGTAGGAAAAGTCAGCTATTTATGTCCTCACCCTTCTCCTCACTCATGGTAGAAGAAGCACAGTGGTTGACCTATTTGATAGAATTTGGCATAGTGTTGAATTCAAATTTCTATAGAATATAATGACTGTTGTCTTCCTTTGTGGGATAAAATCGAAGGGCAAAGGAGCCAAGTGAAGAAAGGAAGGACCTCTCAGTGAGTTTTCCGAGGATTCCAGTTTTCATTCCAGAAAGTTCAAAGCCTACCTTGAATATCACTTCATAGAGAAAGTTGAACTTTCCACAATCCAGATCTGCTTATTGAATGTATGTCCGTTACACGAGTGCCGTCATATAAGATAGTCTTTTCTTTCATTTCCAGTATCGCTCCAATCTTTCCTTGCGTTTTTTATGAGGAAAAGGCCAAATCACTTCTTTCTATTTGAAACATATTGACAGCCAATACTGCACTTATTCCAGTAATTCCCATCCATTATTTTCTTATTGAATGAAGATTAAGTCTTTCTTATTTCACATTCATCTTAGAAATGGAATGTTTTCGGGGCCGGGTGGATTATCACTCTCTCTTCCTTTTATCTTGTTATGTCATTCCTCATACAAATAGAGTCTAGTAGTGGTCCTATTCAAGTCATAATGAAATGTTGGATTCCAGTCCTGTACTTCCTACGGCAGAGAAAGAATAACTGCTTTCCTATTATATTACGTATTCTATCTCCATTTTCAGTCTTGAAGTTCCATCCCAAAGGGAAGCCTCATATTTTTATCTGCTTTATTCTTATAGATCATAGTTATTCTTTTTTATTGTGGCTAATGCCGACCACTCTTATGACCGGCGAAATCACAAACTTTTTCGGATGAGAGCTTTTATTGTCAAACTCTTACCCATATTGTAATAAAACAGGTGGTCCTGTCTTATAAAAGAGAACAAACACACAACTCATGCTAGCCATAACCTTTGTTCCCCTATTACTCATCCCCATTAGAACTCTGCTCATTTCTGCGAAATACCTCTTCTTTTTCTTCCAAGTTCGTACTGGGGTCGGTCAAACCCCCGGGACAAAAAAGCCTACAGGGGCAAACTTTTACAGCTTTCACCAAAAATGGGGATAGAATGACTCGTGTGTGCATTTGCTATTCATAAGTGAGGGAATTCCAGGACAGAACAGACTTTGATTTCCGAATAGATTTCCCGCTTTGAATATTTATCTACCATTAGAAAGAATGAATCCCTGCCCTGGCTGGCATTACTCTTCGACGAACGTTTCGGATAGATAATCAGGAGCTGAAGACTTGGATTGTGTCAGAGGCCTCTCTTTACTTAAGAAAGTGAGTGAACGAACAAAGGAATTTCATGAAAAGTGCACATGTTACACTCCTTTTTTGTTCTTTCTTTGTCTTGCAGTTCGTTCCCACTCTGGGCAGAGACTTGAAATTACTAGATAGAGTTCGTGTACGAAAACTCCGGAAAAAAGGTGAACTCGGGGAAAAATGCCTAGCCAAACTATAAGAAGCAATACTCCTCGTCAAATCCCAACTCGCATTTGATAGCTACTCTTAAGTGGAGTGCACAGCTTTGTCATTTCCAAAATTTCTATAATAGATTGGATTACCTGTGCAGTGTTCAAAAAAGTGGATATACCTTTTTCTTGGATATTGTCGAGCACGAGACATATTTCCTTCTTAGAGCGAGGAGAGATTCTCAAACTTCCCTTGCTTCTTCATTCAACTATTGGACCACTGAGTTCATTGTCTTGCATGTCAAACTACTTCTTTGACATATTGCCTTTTGTAGCATTTCCAATTGGAGATTCAGTTCCACTCTTTTTCATATTGAACCGGACTAGCCTGGCCTATAGCCTTACCCGTCTTTAGAAGCCTGTGTTAGTTCCGCTTGACCCTTTCCTTGGGAAGGATTTATAGAGAATAGATAGTATTTACTTTACGCTTCAAAGAGGTAGGTGCATAATAAAGAATGGAAATCCATATTTGAGCCGAATGTTGTTTGTGTCGAGAAGGAATCAATTATTAGTGGAACCGATTCTCGTTATCATATGTTAATTCTGAGAGAAAAAAGCCGTTGTTCACTCGGTGTTGCCCGTCCGTGTACCACTTCTAGAAAGGAATGCCGACTTTAGAGAAGCGCTGGATACATGCATCGTTTTCTTTATTTAGTGGATTCCTCCTTCACTTTCTTCTTTTTTTACTGTCTTCACGTAGTGCCTAAAGTCCATAGAGGTGTATAGCATAAGAATCACCATGTTCAATGTGTATGGGAGGGTAGGCAAATGGTAGCACTTGCTCTAGAGTCGACTGGGGACACTACGATGGAATGAAAAAGGGGAGAATGGACATGGTTAAGGCTTTGTGCAAAGTGGTCTATCTATTGTAAGGTGTGAGCATTGGCTTTGCTTTCTATGATCAGAACGCTTATCCCCCCGGGGAGGGCAAGTGGAGATCTCCCACCACCGTCCCCTCTACTCCGTTCGCCTTCCCTTCGGTTGGCTTTCCGCCTATGCTAGCTTGTCCCTTCGGGGCATTGCTTAGGTTGTGTTAGAGCTTTCCTTGTGTTAGGTTGCTGAGCGAGGGTCCGTATGGAGCCGAGCGTTTCCCAGGAAGAGTATTCCTGAGTCCTGCATGAAGATAGGCGCATCACCTATCATCGAGCCTCGGTTGTGATGCCAAGGCCCAATCACCGCCTCCCCGATGAGTATCGATGATCATTATACGAAAATAAGAGATAAGAGAAGATAGTTGTTGATTGTAAGTGTCTATAAGTGTGAAAGCCTATCTTATGAGTATGTTTTTCCTGAAGATAGTGAAAATGAAGGAAGGTAGGTAGGTAGTTGTTTGTCTGTCAAAAGGTAGCTCTTGTCTTCGTGTATCTCTGAGTTGGAAAGGTGTTCCTTGTGGTCTGTCTTTCAAGAATATAGGTTGTTTGAGCAAGTGTTAATTAAGCAAAAGAGTTTGTGTGAAGCGGGAATTAGTCTAAGTAGTTTGTGTGAAGTACAAGAGAAGTGTGTTGTTTGTGTTAAGCATATGTTTAGAAAGAAGTTATTAAGGTTTGAAGTGGTTAATATTATCGTAAGTAAATAGTAAAGTATCTTTCGGAGAAGGAGAACAAGCATATGGAATTTCTTCACTGGCTTGCTTGGAAGGGCTTTGGAAGGCTTTAGTACAAGAGAGTAAGCTGCTTTTGAATAGGCATGAAAGTCTCTAAAGCTAGCTGAAGCAGCTCATAGGTCTTGTAAAGCATCTGGAATTCTTGTTTTTAGGTAGGCACAGGACTTTATTCGATAGGAAATAAGCAGTGGGTTACCTCCCTCCCCGGAACATAAGGAAGAAAAGTAAGACGTCCTAGCTGAACAAGTAGGACAAGAGGATGAGTCTCTGCTTTAGTCGTGGGTGACATTCATTGGAGAAAAATAAGTCACATATTTGCTAGCAGCTTACCTTCGCCGAGCAAGAGAATAGGCATATGCTTGAGAGTATGCGGATGGATCATAGAAAGCAATTGAGTAGGTCGTCAGTAGGTCAACGTAAACTCACTCATGGGTGTAAAGCTAATAGAATAGGTGTATACAAGCTCCTGGGTCAAGCTGAGCTTCTTGATGATTCTAGTAAGGGGCAAAGGGGAGAAAAAGAAGGAGTGTTGTTGGAGGTGAGTTGGCTCAAATAACCTGTTATTTGGTTCGGGTGGATTCTTCAGATCAACATAGTGTTGGGACTGACTTGTCCAGGAAAGCAGGGGCGCAGCGAAAGCTTTTAAGCAAGAATAGAGTTTTATAGAAATTGAAATAGGTACATAAAAACTCAAAGAAATTGATACGCCCAGATTCGGAAGCTTGGCAAGTAAGTCACACTATGATCAGGCTATGAATTAATTGGGATATGCATGAGCCGCGGGCAGAAGTTCATTCGTCTTTTGAGCGGCAAGCTCGCGACATTGGGATGCTACTATGAAGCCAACAGATATCAGTTCTGGCCCATACGGAAAGAGAAACTACAACAACTCTATCACAAAGGAAGGAAAAAAGTTACACCCACATTACAAAGCATGAAAGATTCTATACACTATATATATTACCCAAACTCGACAAATGTTCATTTTTACCCAAACGGAAACTTTTTTCCATTAGAGGCTCTTCGAGGAGAACTCAAGTTTGTCTATGTCGTATCAAGAAGCCATGGCGGTTGCAAAGCAATGGTAAAACCAGTTCAAACATATTCTTGGAATTAACGAAATATTCAGCAGATTAAACAACAAAAAAGCAAATAGGGGATTGTCTGAAAAAGAATGAAGAGCTCCGTCGGTGGACGAGAATCTAAGATCTGAACAGGCTGAGAATCCCATACTAGCTAGTGATACTACTATGGGAGGCTTACTAGAGCAAACTGTGAACCAGAGTTCGATCACTCCACTTTAACTGCTGGCTTCTTAAAATGCGTCACTTAAGGACCACTCAGAGATGTTTTTTTTCCTTATTACTTGCTGCTCATGGTGGAATCACAAAAGTTTACATTGTTTGTTAGTTGCGTAGCTACATGTTATTTGTTGGAGGGGAAAGAACAGAGCAGGTCTACGGGGCATCTTCTAGCATATACATATTCGAGTTCTTCATAAGGAGGGGCATAGACCCAGCTTTGGTTATGAAGCTAGACTAGAAGGAAGGAGAATCCTGGACTCTATTCCATTATAGCTAACTTCTCTGTTGACGGGCCCTTATCATAGTATAGGGGGTTCGTCCTATATTATGCTCAACCGCATCGCGCCTTCTTTTTATGAGAAAAAATGAGTTGACTGATAGTGCCGAGACTGTAATGCCATGTATCTGAAAGAGTAATAAAAGAATTTGCGGGTGATCGATCACAAAGGTAATCTTGATGGGTAAACAGAGCCTTTGCGGCCTGCAACAGATTTCATTATCTTCCTTTACGATAGCTTACTAGAAAGGAAGTATGAGCAATTCACTTATCTAATATGTATGTTTTCTGATTGCTTTAAAGATTCTATGAAATTAAACCAAATCGCCCTAAACGACCCACGTATGCTAGACTGAAGTTGATCTTGCTCGATGTCTTCACCTTCCAAATCGCCTTCCACAAAGCTTCTCTATGGGTAATAATACTAGAGGGTCCATCCTGCTGGTCTGGAGAGGTTTATATGCGCTCCATTGTGTGATGGTATGCTGATCGGACCGTGAACTTTCCATGCCGCTCAGGTTGCCTGGCTTGAACATCACATCTTGCTGAGGGGAAAAACATAAGGAGGGTTGAAGTGTTTGACTTGTGCCTTTAAGAATAAAACACTCTATATATAAGTTAACATTTATTAAGCTCTAATAAAGTAAGCGTAGCACGCTCCTTTGAAATGAGTGTGGATATTAGGGTTTCACCCACGGAGAAGATTGACCCGCAGGAAAAGATCTCTTTATACTGTAAATAGTATATATTTGATTGAAGCGGGAAAGAAATGAGGGGATTCTATTTCAAAGCATTCCTTGAGTCAATCGATTAAATAGTTAAACTTGCTTACAAAAACACTGTGAGTTCAATTAGCATGTTCCACCAGTTTGCTTAATTTTGCTATTACCGTCCCGGAAAGTACTTATCTCCACACTTCACACAAAGACCCATGGCTCTTCTTTGATCATACAAACTTTTTATGTTGGTGTTGTAACCAGTCTTGACTATTGGTGTACTCACTACCTTCTTTTCATTGGTCTTAGCATACACTGGAGTTGTGTAATTGGGTTTCACAGGTAACTTACTTCTCCTATTCTGGCTTTCATAGGCTAAATAGAAAGGCCAACTGAAATGATTCTTCAACTGAAGAAGGTGCCATTGCACTAACCCAATGTTGAATTTCCTCTCTCAACCCTAAAGTAATTTTATTGAAAATAGGGATTATCGACTAGCACTCTCAACCGTGCTCTTTCAAACCGCTCCAAATAATCCTCCACTTTGCTAGTGCACTCTTTGAAATTCCTCAACTGCATCTATCCCGTGGTAATGACCCGGACTTCACTGCATCAACCAATTCATCACAAGAGGGTTCCCCATTACACGCACTAAACCCCCAGCGTTGGAGTACATTTTAACCAAAAAGTTTACTTACTTAATAGTAAAGAAATGAGTCTAGTTAATAGATTTTCTACATCTGAGATGGAGCTGGTTTCAAAGTTTTAGCTTTCCTATTTACTTAAGTGGACCACAATGGCGAGGATGTCAACGTTTCTTGATCAACTAACTAATTATGTTAAGTTTTGAAATTTAAGTTCTTGCTGCTAATCGTAAGAAAGAGGCTGCGCGCCTTCATTACTAAAAGAAAGTTGAATCTTACTCACTACGAAAGAAGAGTGCTTTGGTTAACAGCGGTGGAAATTCCCCCTCCCCCCCTAAGGTAGGCTGTAGCTCTAGTTCGCCTAGCGTGATATATGAACATAGGAAGCAGCAATTAGTGAGAGTCGGTTGCTTTTCTTGCTTGAGTCGATGGTTCACCCTAGGTTTCAGCTACTGTGATCTCAGGTTGTAAAGCGATAACTTTATAGGAGCTCTGGCCAGGCTCTACCATTGCTTTGTGGTTATTCCAAGAAACACAATTTAGATTACTTGGAATTGTAAATGGAAACTTTCTTAAGGGAATCTTTATTCCAAGACAAAGAGTCTGATGCACGAGTTTTGTAAGATTCATTTTACCCCCTGAATTTCTCATCTTCAGAATAGAGTTATCCTTTCTTAAATGCAGGCTTGCCAATTTTGTTATGTGACTGAAAACATCCTTAAAAGCCCCGATCGAGTTCTTTGTAACTGACTGATTATCTGAAAACATGTTAGTAAAGTCTGCTTGTTCATAATCATAACTCGTTGAGAAAGGCACAATTTCAGGGTTTAGAACCAGCTGTTTACACTTTAATGCATCTTCTGCCTCCTCTATTGCTATGTCAACCGTTTCCTGTAAAAGCTTTCTGGAGCTGGAATCAGGAGAGAGGTACAAATCTGATAGAAATACGGTAAAACCACGCATGGTCAGAAATTCGCACAATGTTTCTTGTGCCCTGAACAGGTATTCAAGTCCTTCTCTACCATATTTCTTAAATATATGATAAAATATGCCATTTTTACCACCCTTTAGCCATTGTGGTGTAGAAGAACACACATAGTCCATGCTCGGTGGAAAACAGGAAGAAAAGAGTTGTAGTCCTGTCGAAATTGTACCACTCCATACATTCTCTGACTGAGCCAAACAGAACATCTCCAGTTGCTGGAACTTGTATTTACTTAGATATGTATCGCTGCTGGTAAGCAAACCAGCAGCAAGCAGACTGTCATGTGACAGTGAGACAAGGCAACTGCCATCCTGTGAGTTAAAAAGTTGGTTCTCAATTTTCACCAAGTGACTCAACTCAGCCCTGCAAGCAATTGACTGCGGCACATAGCCGTGCAAGCAATCCCCATCGAAATCTCCAAGTAGAGGAATGCAATTTACTGGGTTGATTGATAAGACATTTTCCGTTGGGAGGATATTAATTGTTAATCCTATCAGAGAGTGCAGGTGCACTTAAGGTAGCCGGTTAATTAAAACAATATCACCGTTCTGTACCGGCCTGTAAACAATGTCACCAATTTGAATTTCATCAGTTTTCTTCAAGGTGATTAACTTCCCATCCCGTCGTGCCTGAATATATTCTGTTATGAAACATTTTCGAAACACCGCACAGAGCTTTCCTATGTTATAGGAATTCACGCTCTCAGTAACGAGAAGGTTTCTTGCAACTTCAGCAGAAATGCCAATTTCACCGAGTTTAAGGTAAGGATCACCGATCATGATCATCCGAAATACATGATCGGTTTTCTTGGAGAGAAGGATGTCCTTTAGCCATCTAACGCCATGAGAAGCTCCTGGTGTCCGTTCTCCATTTGATTGCCTGGAATATAGCTGCAGTACAAGTTACATGCATACCATAAGGTTAGTTGCTTGCCAGAACAAAAACATCAGGATGGTTATGCTACTGATGTGATCTAGCTTATGAAAAGGAATTTCAGCTTTTAGGCAGAGTGTTTCCCATTATTTTTATCCGTATTTTTTCTTGGATTTACAGAAACCAAAAAGCCTACTGTTCCCAGTAGAGGAACACAGTGCTAATACAAAGCAGCAAACAAAGTTCCCAAAACTGAAAAATTATATAAAGGTTCCTAAAATTGGCCAAGCAAAGGTTAATCATGTATTTAAATGCACACATTTGTGCCATACCAGGTAGATATAAACACCAGCAGCCAAAACATGATAGAAAGCCATTACCAAAAGAGTCAATTTCCACAAGTACCTTCGATGCATTGAGGCACTCCATGGTACGAGTTGTCACATATGATCCAGCCAGTGCCTTAAACTGCGGATGTTGACGAAATTCATCAATTCTTTTTGATGCATCAATAACCCTTTTGTATTGTAAGCCTTTGTGCGTTCATCCTAGATAATCAAATAAGTCACATATCAACAAATGAACAAGTATACTATAAAACAAAACATCGATAGACGATTGAGCAAAAAAGAAGACTTACAAAAACCAACATGGGGCCGGCCATCAGCATGAGCTGGATATGTCTCTGACACACGGAGGTTATTAGTGAAAAAGGTAAGAGTGACCAATCCTTTCAGTGTGTCAATGAAATCCATGACCCTCAAGGAGAAGTCTTCCGATTATCTGTTAGCGCTACCAGATTCTAGCAAGAGAGAGAAAGTCCTTGATAATAGTGATAAATGGATTTCTACTCGACCGAAGAATGTTCAATCTTTATCTGGTGATGCTGAATCGCTTGCCTTCATTGTCACTACTCTAGAGCAGGAAATGAAAGAACTGCGCAAAGACACTGATACGCCAATAGAACAGATGGATACCACTTCCAAGTGTGAGCAAGCCGAGCCACCTACAGAACCCGACAAAACTAATACCTGAAGAGCCTAAACCTGTTACTAGCAAAACTCCAGAGAACATAGAGAATGATAGGAAGAAGACAAATAGTAAGAATACAAAGAATAAGAAGAAATGGAAGAAGATGATTCGAAAAACTAAACCACCAGACTTCTTCCTCCATTTGTAGGTATAGCCTCCCACATACCTACCTCGCTTCATCCACCCCTTACCAAGTGAACCAAACAAGAGTATTTTTCATTTTTTCTCTGCGGGCTTGTACCATGTCTCCCGAATAATTTCAGTACATATGGCGCAAGACGATTTCACATATCGAGGTCGGAAAGGGATCGGGTGTTTTCACGTCTCACCATAGTGCCCGCTTTGTTTTGATGGTAGATTTAGAAACAAAAAGGGGGGGGTAGCGAACCAATTCCAAATCACAAAAAGAAAAATCATACATACACTATATATGATACATACACTATCTATGAGTTTATGAGAGCACAGAGAATATGAAAATATGCGAATGCGCCACTACAAACAACATACACTATATATGAAAAAATGAAGTCTCTTCCAAAAAATGAAGTACCAAAATCAAGTGCTCACTTCTTCCCAAGGCAAAGGAAAGCTAAAAAAAAAGAAATAATCCAGTTCATAAGCCGCCGGCGTCAGAATTTTACTTTTTGGAAGATCGCATCCGGAGAGAATAAATTGAAGGAAAAGAGTTCTTCAGCCGAACAAGAGCAATCGGACCAACCAAGCACAAAAGGAAGAGTAAGAGCAATCGGGATAGGGAAGCAGAAACGTAGCTACATCGAAGGAAGAAAAGAAGGAATGAACTGAGCGCTTGTGTTAAGCATAGCCATCTTTCCAGTTTCCTTGGGTGGGTGTAAGCTTTCAATTGCGGTTCTGTTGATAGATATGAAAGGTAGCATCAACAGTTCTGTCACTTGATTTCCGATATCCTACCAGTGTTTCCTTCCGGAGAAGTTAACTATTCTTTCTGCAGCAGTTTGTCTTTTTATTTTTCGAGATCTTATTTTTTTTGCAAGAATATATAGTATGATTTCTTTTTTTTTTTTCATTTCTTTGGTTGTCTTTCTAAACTTCCTCTCCATATAGCATGATATGTGCCGAGATAGGTTAAGCTGTAAGTAAGTGTCGAAAAGCTAATGTTTTCTCGAATAAGCCCTGGGTTGACACGACTCCAGTAGTGATCCAAATAAGAATAAAAGCTCTCTCAAATCAGCCCTCCAGCTCTTATCCGCGCCGGCAAAAGGGAGATGTAGGTTGGCTTTTCAAAGCAAAGAGTGGTGTGATAACAAAGTTTCAAAGGCCAAGGAAGAAGTAGTGCCGGAGAACTGATTTTATTGACTTTCTTCTTCCTACGCTTGTCATATAACGTATTTGACAATCAATCCCAGTCAGAATAGGATGATGATTCGCTAGCAGCAACTTCGTAATCCGTCTTTCAAAGAGCTCTCCTTATAGAAAACTTCCTTCTGCTTTAGCGCATATTCTGGCGCTTGCGTATCATGGTATTAACACGAATCGTTAGTGCTTTGATTCCGAAACTCCTATTCTTACTTCTTGCACAATACGTTCACTTGCTGGCGGGTACACTCCATTCTTTTATTCTTTTCTAGCAGAAGTCGTTGAAGACAAACCCTAGCCTAAGCGCTTTATTCTTTCTTTCCATGCGCATTCTGTTCATCAGGAAGAAAAAAATAAGCTTTCTTGTTGTAGTAGCTCTTTAAGAGAAGGAGGTTCAAGTGTAGATGTTCTGAGAATCATGATTCCTCGATCATTTCATTTTTCACTTAGGTAATGTTATGTGTTTCTGTTCTTACTACAAAAGAACTATGTCATGGAACTGGAAAAAGAGAGGAAGAAAATAAGTACAATACATATATTATTGAAACATGGTAAATTAAAGAACAGCATAGCTGTAGTTTGAATGATTAACTGAGAGTATTCTCATACAAAAGAACCTCTCTCACCCAAAACCTAAGCTTATTTTTCATTAGAAGAATTCCAATTGTTGCATGATGAGTAATGTATAAACATAAGAAAGAAGTTTATCTTTTCCAACCACAAAACAAACAAACGTGCACGGATTCAACTATGTATGATCTGTAACGCTAGGATGTAGACGTGGTACGCTTTACTTACGCTTGAATACCCCCCTTATCTACTTTCACTACACCGTCTGTATGTGTTCCTCCAGCTCATATAAACTTTAAAGCACCATAGCAAACTACTAGCCACAAACCTACAGTACTTCTTTCCGTCGGATTAGTACTTTGGGAGTAGGGCCCTCCTTGCAAGGCCTACCGTGAACAAAGGTGCAGCTCGGGAGAATAAGTATATAATTGGAAAAAGACATCAGCTGCCTTGGGCGACCCGTGGTGAATAGGGGGCTAGCTGTTTACCTCAAGGTGTATAATGGTAGTTTATTCCTGCCTGGATTTCGCCGCTTAGTCTATAGGAGGGGGATGCCAACACAGCATACTTCCATGGCCAGTAATAGGCAAAAGATCAAAGAAAATACCATCTTTATGTCAATGGACTGCTCATCTCAGACCCCTCCACCCACATATACCAATAACCTAAATACTTACTAGACCAACCTGGTAACAAACTTGGGTGCCCCCGTGAAAATAAGCTGTTTCCTTTCCTTTTACTGAAGAAGAGAACCACCAAGATTTCTGTCAACTGGGAGCTCCAGGACCTGAAGGATTCCCAATGTGCTTTTACCTTATCCTCTATTCCTCAAACTCTTCCAACGTCCAATCCAACAAAAGATCTACTTGTCATGCTCTCCCTATGTATTTGATAACACTTTTATTAGCTGTTTTATAGCGGAGTGGGACTTATTCCTCTCCTCTTGATGTGGAAAAAGAGGCTCTTTCCCGGAAAAAAGAAAGTCAACGGACTTCATGGACGAGGAGGTGGGGGATGAATGGTATGGCTTGCTCATCCTAAATAACTGAGGGAACCTCGTCAAGGTTTTGCTTCCGAGGTCGCTACAAAGCTGGCTCACAGCAGTTCTCTCTTCTATAGTTTCAAATCCTGGAGCTTGATGCATCAGCCACTAGATTCCTGCTTGCATTGCTTAATGCGGGAGTTTCAGCCATTGGCGAAAGGAAACTTTTAGAACTAGTAAGAGGGGCTGTGCTTTGGACATTATGGACTAGGGGCAAAACGGGTCTCAAATTATCTATGATCTGTGACCTCTATACAAATAGGCACATATTAGAAGTGCAACTTAAAGAAATCATTTTGCATAGGGGTTATTGCCTGCCAGGTTCTGGAAGAATTTGCTTATAAGTTCTTACGTTTGGGTGTCTTGACTTTCCAACAGAAAAAAAAGCAATGGAGCCGCTGGCGGTTTACCCTTTCTTTCCTCTAGCGAATTATCTTGCTCTGGAATGAAATGAGTAACTCTGCTATTGAAATGCTCTCCTCATCAGAAACTTTTTATTATACTAATTAATATCATTATTCAATGTAACTAACTGTTAAAGTAGTTTTAGTCAGCAGAATACAGGGTAAAACATGGCTACGGCTGAACTTCTGTGGATCCAATCTCTATTGCGTGAGCTACACCTTCCTCTTCTCACTCCACCCATTCTCTGATGCGAACGGAGCAACATACCTTGCCGCTCATCCTCTCTTTCACGCCCGCACTAAACACATTGAGATTTACTTCTGTTCGGGAACGCGTGACTAATAAGCAACTGTGTGTGCATTTTCTTTCCCAACATGATCCATTGGCTGATGGCCTTACCAAACCGCTCCGCTCTCCTCAGGTTTCTCTGCTGCGAACCAAGCTCACTGTTCTTCCAGAAAGCAATAGATTGCAGACAATAAACAACAGCCATGTATTGTACTTCCGTATTAGTCAACAAGCCTTCTCACAAACAGATTAGGTTAATTAGTTATTGTGGACCCAGACTGAGTAGTAGTTGCCTATTGAGAGTATCCTGTAGAAGATAGTAGTGGAGTTGTAATTAATAAAACAACCTTTCAAGTTATCTTTATTTATTTCTTTACTCTCGTTCGCGTTTACGGCACAGTCATTCTTTCTATATAGCCGCCACTGCTTTACAACCAACCTACTATGCCTAGAGCCTCATTTGAGTTTGTGAAGCAGATTGGAAGGTTGGGAGAGAAGGTACTAGGCTTTCTACCAACGGTGAACCATAAATCGCTGAGATCGAGCCGCTTTCACAACCATTTTTTTCACAATAATAACGTATAGGTGTGACCCTTGTTCTCTTGTGCTTTTCAGAGAATACTGAATAAGACAGAAGTAACCCAGAAAGCAGTATTGCGGGCTATTTATTACTATTAAGCTTGTTTTTCTCGGTTAGGTACTTGTTTCGGTTCATATGTTGGTTTGGCATTGGCATGGTATGGTAAATATCATATGGAGAGGGATTCGAACCCCCCGACGCACGCGCCTTCGGTTCATTAGATACTGATAAAGACTTTATCCTTACTACTTATAAGTGAAATTCCCAGTATAAGTATTGACGATTTTCATTGCTACTCCCAGGAAGATCTACTTATCCGGCCGGGGCTAGTTTAGTCTGGGGATGAAAGTCGTTAGTTGCGGGTAAAGGTGAGGTACTGTAGGGGGGCCCCAACAATACTCCGGTACAAGGTCGGATCTGAGAAAAGAGAACCTTTATACCGAGATAACTGATGCTTGCTTGCCAAAGGAGTCGCTACCGGCATTAAATAGCAAACCACATTTCGCTTCCCTTAGAGAGAAAAATTCCATCTGTCGTACGTGTTTTACCAAGCGCCATAGACAAGATCAGACATGGAAAACTCTTTCTTCATGGCTGTGATAAAGAATTGGAGCAAATATTGTGAAGAAGTGGTCAGCAATATATCATCAACATATCAAAGTAAAACAGCCATATCAATTCCACGACGATACACCAAGGAGTCAGATTTACTCGCAATGAAACTTATTTTACGGCAAGAAACCCAGAAAATATGTTTCTCCATGCCCTTCCTTGTTGGCTTTCTAAAGCTCAATACGTTGCCCGGGGCGGAAAAAATAATCCTTTTTATTTAGGCTAGAAGTAGGAAGTTTTTGCTAGAAGGGCTGCTCGCCTATTGAAGCAAGCGGAAGAAGTAGAGTCTCTTTTAGACTTTATACCACGGTGAGGCGCAGAGCGGAGTTGAAGTTGGTCTTTTTACAGATAATTGGATGTAGGGCTCTTCTTTGACCACAGTTGAAGTTGAGGTCCTTGTCTCTGCTGCTCGCTCGTTTACCTTGAAACTATTACCTGCTTTAGGCTATGGTGAGTGTCGGGTGCGTATTTAGTAGAGTTTGACCCTTCCTTGGAAGTCTCCTCTCTTTACCCTTGGATCTGATGAGGTTTACCAGTCTGTTCTCTCTTTTATTCAGTACCGGACAACCTGTAAGTAATCCAGTTAAAGGTACGTACCCTCGTTTTGCTTTCCGAAGAAGAAGAGAATTACCTGGAATCTAAGTTTCTTTCTCCCCGCAGGTCCCTTTCTGCAAGCTAATTTCAGTATCGAAAAAAGTAAAAAAGAAGTCTTGACTTTGGATGTGAAGTTGGTTAAGCAGGTTGAAGTAAGCCAAGATCGTAAGAACATATACTATATAAGAGTTTCTGAAAAAAAGAGAAAAAGGCCAATGGACCCGGCCATGCGAATGTCTAGAGAATCTCTTGTCTACCACTAGATTAAGCAGTTCGTTGAGCGTTGCGGATACCGGCCTATCCCTCTTAGCTGGCTGAGTGATTGGCCGAAGTTGTCCCGGTTGGTTTAGGAATAAAGCACCTGGCCGAGAACCTATAGCGGCCTTCGACAAGAAAAAACTTGATTTCTAGAAAATCCTCTCTTGAGTAGAGCGATTCGTAAACGAAAGGGAACTCCTCCAAAAGCTAGGCATATTCGAAGCAATCTTGCTGTCATTGTTCAGGTAAGTCATTTCAACTAATACCCCTTGACGTGTGTCGTCTTATCGGTATTGACTTACATCGTCTTGTCGTCATGCAGCTATAAGTGGAACATGGCGGTGTTCAAGGCCTTCCTGGATAATTGGAATTTCCGAATGAATACTTTATCGAAGACAGGGAGATGTCAATCAATCTCTGGGAATTGAAGCGGTTATCGGGTCTTCCTAAAAAGGGAATCCCTTATGAAGAATATAATCCGAAGGACACTGTCGGATCCACACCAGAAAACACTTGGCAACATTCCAGATCCTTGAAAGAGGTGTATCAGGCATACAGTAGCCTCTATAAGAAGAATAAAGGTGTATCCTTCGTGGATTGCGCATTTATTGGGATATGAGGAGTATAAGAAACCACTCCGAAGGTCTTTCGCAGATGTTTCAGATCCATTCGGTGTAGGCAAGGAGACGATCTTCTTTTCTGAGGGGCGAGCCCCGTCGGTGAAAATCCGGGTATAAGCAGAGAAACCTTTCTTACTGCTTTTCTTGCATGATGGTTATGCTATTTCGTCATTCCTCATGGCAAGCCAAATGTCATTAGGCCTTCGGTTCATGGAAAACTTGATAAGAAAGGGGACGAGAGTATCTCTAGCAATCCCAGCATTAGCGAACATATATAAGTCTTTGAGAATCATCACATCATCTCCAGATCCAAGCGATAGGATCCCACGCACTTCATTAACGGGTGGTTGAACATGTATTGGCCGGGGTTATATGCTCCCAAAGAAAGCCTCTGAGTATTTGAGGAATAAGCTGCCGCACTTGATCAATATTGCTGGGGCATCTTATGAAGAGTATAATGCCGTAGGGTCTAGGCGACTATTCCTACGAAGCCGTGCACACCTTCCTCAGCAGGGAAGACGTGTGTTTTCACAATATGCGCCTTTTGACATCGAGAAGTCAATCAAACAAAGACGATGATAACGGAGCAGGTCAGATGCCTCAAATTCTCCCAAATATTCATGAAGCCGAATACTTCATCAGCATTCGTTTCGGATGGTTGCCTTTACGGTTAGGCGAAAGGATTGTGCTGGAGGCATGTAATCCTCATCGTTTCGCTCATCAATTTGGCTTTGACCAGGTTGTTCCATCATCCGAACATCCTAGTTCTTCCCTCCAGTCTGACATGAAGTCTATAAGTGACTGTTGGTTCTCTATGATTCGTCTCAAGACAGGTTCATCATGTAAAATTCCCCGCGCTACGAGACTGGTGCAATTTTCTGCATCATATCAGAAATGGTTTAATGCAATGACGGCTGCATATCATTCTCAGTCGCCGGAAGAAATTACCACAATCATCAATAATCGTACTAGGCTTGGGTAGAGTTAGGGACAGGGGGGGATAGATAAGCATATGGAATAGGTAGAGGGCGGCTATGGCATAGGCTGGCGTAAGTGCAGTTATACGCTTAGTCAGTCCAGTTATAGGCTGAGTTAGTAGGAGAGGGTATTTGTCATTCCAAGGCATAGGCATGGAAGTATAGGACGGAAGTAGAGGTAGATATGTACTTATGATAATGTAAAGAATTTCTGGGAAGAAAAAAGAATTTTTATTCCAGAATACTGTAGGTAGATACCATAGTGAAGTTCACTCTGTCGTTCAGAAGTGGTATAAGTGGCAGTATTGTAGTATCAATTAGGAAAGAAGTCTTTTATTTCCGCTTTTCACTCTTCAAATAGGCGCGGTGACAGAACTCTGAACCTATGGAGATAGAAGTTTCAATCGTACTTTGAACTATTCTCCTAAGGTTATAGGTAGGGTTAAGGAATGTAAGTAATGTCACTTATTAATTAAGACGAAGAATTCCACTTATAAGGAGGTAGGGGTATTGCTTTCCAATAGGCATATGTCAGTAGAGGATTATTTATTTATTCCTACTACTAAGCATTGGCATTTCAAGATTTTCTAAGTAGAGAAGGGTGGGTCAAAGTATTACTTACTATAGGAAGAGAACTAGAAGTTAGTATAGCTTTATTTAAGCTAGGACAGTTATTTAAGGTCAGGAATAGGGCAATAGGTAATGGTAGTATAGAATTATTTATTAGTAGGTCGGGGTAGACATTGTATTGGTTGCTAGTAATGGTAGCCCAGAGAAGATAGGCTTGTTAGTAGAAGTTTGACTCTTACTTTCCAAGCCAAAGTACCAATCCCTACGCTACTACTTAACATCATGTGAAAGTCTTAATTCCAAGACCCGACCAATCTTATTGCGAACCCAGCCTACGCTAGTCTTACCGTATGTGTACTCCGAAGTTTAACATACTTGAGTTGGTACATTACCAACCAGACTGATACTTATTTTCCTTAATAGTTAATGAAAGCACCTTGCTTGTTGTGGCTATGACCTATACCAGGGTTTCTGGCGATCGCCTGCTCATGAGACAACCAACACTTCGTATAGGCGTGTAGATATATTGGATTGTTTTGCATGCTATGCTTGCTAGTTATATTTGGTGTCCCCCTTCGAACCATCACTCTTTGATTGAATATTTTTTGGTACTTTATTTATTTTTTATTGTTCCACACGAGAGAAAGAGAAGAAGGACAATGCCAGGCGCGAAGCGTGTAAGTTAGCAAGAAACCCGGAAGAGGCAAGTCGAATAAGAGCTCATAGCGTGCTCTTTGGATTCTTTTATCTAAAAAATCTACCAATTTGTACTCTTGACCTAGGTGAAATTTCTTAATCTTTTCTTTATATAAAGTGGCATTACATTAGCAAGGAATGCTGGCATCAGTAATCCTGCTCTAATTTTTGTTGTTTTCATTCAGATAATGCAACAAAAGATTACTTTTTATCTATCTCAAAGGCCTAAGCTTGTAACCAAGTCATGTAGTCACACAAAGCATTGCAGCATTCAGTATTGTTGGTTCAAAAAAACAGAAAATTTTATAAGAATGCGATGTTAATGGAGAATATCTATTACTCAATTCACTATTTGGTTGGGTTAAGTTAAGTATCCACCAGTAAGATGTGATATTCTGGTAGGGTTCTCGCAGTTAGCTTTCCAAGGAATATTAGGGTGTATTATAGGTAGGTTATGCTTGAGAGGAAGTATTTCTATTTCAAACTTTGGCACTATATATATTTTCCTCAATGGAGAATATTTCTATTTTTTTCTTCGTCTCAGTAGTGGATTTTGCTTTCTTCTTCACATTTGGTTCATGTGTATGTTTTAGGGAGGAACTTGGTAATTCAATGAGTTCTCTATCCAACATAAAGAAAGGTGATAGTGTGTGAGGTGGCCAGTCAGGGTTTTACTTTTTATTCTTCCTATCTTTAGTAGTAGCTTTTTCATCCTTATAAAATCTTACTTTTTTATAGATTTCTCCTGCGTCTTCCTTAGCGGCCTCTCTAACCATTAATTACTCTTTATCAATCCGCACGCAAGTCATAATGGTATCAGAGCAACGAGCATTTAAGGTTTATCTAGGTTGGAAATTAGCTGAGGTTGTTTTGCGATATCACCTAGCTCAATCCCAAGGTCTCGATAGTTCTTGTATCAGCGTTCATGGCTGGAGGAAAAAATAAAAGATCTCACTTTCCAATAAATTAATTAAGCAGCGCGGACGGACTTCCCAGCATTTTTGCGAAAACAAAGCACTGGGAAAAACATTACAAATTTACTGCTTCTCGGTCCTGGGGCCTTTTCCTGGTGATGTGAAATGCTGATGCTGCATCAGAAGTGTACTCAATGTAAATGAAATTTGCCAGGCTGGCAGCTGGATCCAAAAGTTTCATCAGGGACCACTGAAATAAAAATATTGATTCAGAGTTCCAGCTAGAACCAGAAATTGCACAAATTGGCCAGCACATGAAAATAAAAGTAATGACAGAAAAGGATGGTAGTGGTCTTTATTTATTAGTACACAATAGATAGGCAGCACTGGACCGAGACCTGATAGGTAAAGATAAATTCTCTCTCTCTTTTTTCTTTGCCTGTTTGTTTTGGCTTTTTTAGCATGCTTAAAATGCTTAACAGAAGCTTAACTATAATGTTTTGGTCAGAAGAACAAAAGCAGCAAAAAAGAAAAGGGTACCCCTTAATGCTAATAATAAAGTAAGTACCTATTAATAATGTCTGGTATGTCATTACCTGAGATAGAAATCCTTGAACTGTAAAATCACCCAACACTTTTTTTCTCAGCAGCGTCTGTGTAGGGGCCTTCAACAGCCCAGGGACTGGTACATGTGCAAAATAATAACTTCAGCTAGATTTAAAAGTCATCGAATTTCCATCCACGCCACACTACATCGGTACTTATAAAAAAGTGGTTGGTTTAATGGAGTAGGTTTATATTGTGCTGCTGATGATGAATGCTTTCTTTCCCCTTTGGTTCTACAGTATCTTAACACAGTTGTAAAAAAGTACCGTTCCTAAAAAAGGGGACCTACTTGTTATGCCATGTCTTCCCATGGCATTCGAGCCGGGGATGAGTCATTAATGCTTTGTTTTCAAATCCATTCTTTTTTCGGTATACTATCTTGCCTCGAGAAAGGAGCTCGCAACAAAACGAGAGCTTTTTTATAGCCCGTTCACTCGACTAAAACCCTTAGTTAGTCTGTCTGCAGGGATGGGAATGGCGTAGTCTGTCTGCCCTTCTTCGTAAGTAGCTGGACTTGGATCTTCGTAAGCAACTGGAACTATCAAAAGTCAATGTAAATTGGCTGCCCAAAAAAGGGAATTTCGAGTCCTCCTTTCTTTCTTTTATAGAAGGTTTAGATTGCTTCATGCCCCTTCTTCAGTGCTTCAACTGGTCATTTCTCCCATATCTTACTCTTATATATTATTATATATTTCGGCCATATCTGACTATTAGATGAAGTACCCTCACATCCCCGGGCAAGCCTATCAACTCGCTTCGCTGCTAGTGAAACTAAAAATACGCCTTCTTCTTCAGCCAAGTATACAACTAATAGGGCGAAGGATTCCACTTCAACGAGAAGTGGTCAAGCCAGTAATAATCTATCTGGATCCTATTCTTCACTCCTTTCGCGGCGAACAACAAATCTTCTATTTACTCCGCTTGAATGTCTTCATCCAAAGGTTCGCGAGCAACGTGATTTGTAAGGCCGATTGGAAAAAGCGAGAAAACAGACTTCTTCTTTTTTCATGGTATAGGCCCCCGGTTCCACTACTTGGTTGTTTTGGATCTTTCGATATTTTGAATTGCCCGGCGAATGTTACTTTACAAAATTAAGAATAGTTGGGGAAAATCTCGTAGAACGAGAAAAGTAGAAGTATGTTGCTTTTGGAAAGCAAATCGTTCAGTTTGGCCGGGAACCCGCCGTAGTTATAGATTTACCACGACTTGAAAAGCAATGGCAAGAATCGGGGGTCCCATCCCTTCGATGTCCGCGAACTGTTCCTTCAGCTGGAGAGGGTAGTCAGTTGTTAGAAGGCGAACCCATTCAAGGTCACAACCCGGGGTTTCTACATTCACAACTGGGGGCTTTCTACTCATATAGATTAATATAGATACCCCATTCAACGGATCGGATTCTTCAATACTTAATCTGCGGTTCTGCTTACCTTGAGCTGTCCATTAAGAATAAGCCGTGTCTCCAATCAGTTCGTGATCAGTCTTCCACTCACTTAAAATGAACCAATCTCTTTTACTTTATAGGATCAGACGCTTATCACTAATTGATGCAACGGAAACAATGCCAAAGTATTGAATGAAAGCGCCCTTAATATAATAGGGCCGCTTCCCTGCTGTGCACTCAGGGATTTTCCAGTAGTTTCATATGGATGGTGTGGCTCTTCCGAGATTAAAGCATTTCTTTTGAAAAGTAGTTTCCTGGAACTTTGCTTTTGGTTTTCACCAGGAAGATCGCTTTCCTCTCCCTGCTTATTCTTGTATTTGCCAGTCGGGAACTTTGATAGCTAGATTAGGAAGAGGTTTTTTTCCTAGTAGGCTACAGTAGTGACTTTGAGTGATGTATAAGGGTTCTACCCTCTAAGACTACGACTACTTTGCAAGCGAACTACTGAAGAGATAAGGAAGGTGAGTCTTTTCTTTTTCTTTTGTGAATTAGAGCAGAAGTCAGGCCAACTAAATATTTGTTGGTATTTGTCTGAATAGCTACAACACAGGTTGAGATGGCCCAGTTGGTCTAAGGTGCCAGATTAAGGTTCTGGTCCGATCTTTCTAATTGGTTCATTCCCTACTAACTTATTCTGTCAGACTATGGTTGGTATTACCTAGTAATGGATCGGGAAGTATTAGGTAATACCTGAGAGGAAGGCTTACTACGCTAGGGCGAATAATAATCTTTGGACAAGATAAGAAAAGAAGAATCGGAATCATTTATTTACAGAGCAAAGAAAAGGCCGCAGGACGGGTGAATTTTCTTATTATAGGAGAGAGATTGGAAGAGCATCCAATCCTTATCTTCACTCTTTCGAGATCAAAGAATAGCTTAGTTAGAGTAAAGTAGCAAAGCAAGAGATGCCTTGTGTTATTTCTTATAGTAGCTTATCGCGGGCTTATAGGCATGGACTAGGGCATGTCAGCTTTAGAACCATTCAAAGAAATGAAAGAAGTAGTAGGCTTTCAAATAGCCTAGATAGGGCTGTACGTGTAATAGGTCTAGGGCGTAGCGTCAAGTGCACGAGATAGGTAGGTAACAAAGCAAAGCAAGTACTAGTAAGGTAGTATGTGGATGAGCATATTGAGAGGGTGCTTCGCTCTATCACCACTGATAGTTTAAATTATTCGAGCAAGAAAAGGAGTTGGCGTAGATGAGCAGGGAATAGGAAATCTGTTAAGCAAGTGATTGACTCCTATTGCTTCCGAGACTACTTGAGCACTACTCAACTTTCTTACGTAACGTTATTCAACACTTCTGTTCTGACTTCCGTAACGTGATGCTCTCTCTCTCTGTTCTTCCGTAAGTGCGTGCAATAGTTGAAACTTACTCTTAGCATTTCATGTCGTATTCGGAATGACGAGATTTGAGGAGGGATAGTAAAATAAAAAAAAGAAATACTACTATGAAATCTTTGATCTTTCTATCAAATTTTCAGTTAGGATATTATCTTTTCAACTTCATTGAAGAATTCTTCTTTCTCATACCAATTCTTTCGCACTACGATATTGGTTTTCTTTGGTACTTCATATTATCATATAGATAGAAGCGTAGCGATTCGTACTCCTTGCGCCAGATGAGATTGCGTAGGAAAGTGAAGTATAAAAGTCTTTCCTAAGCGAAAGAAAGCAAGATGAGCAGTACGATATTGCTATTTACTTGAACTGGATATGCTCTTGCTGCTCTCAGCCCTTTTCCAGGATGTAGTGTCAAACTCAGATACATATAAAGAGGGGATTGATTCAAAGTAGGCTCCAAGAGTGAATGAAGCGATGGACTTGGTGTCGACTCGTCTACTTACTCGATTTCCGCCACCTTAGATAGATGGTACAGGCGTATGGAGAGAGAGCGTTGTAGTTGTAATCAAAATCAAGCTTTTGGTAGGCGATGCGCTCTAGCGAGACAAAAGAGAATGTGGAGCTGAAGACCGCGGGTAGTGGAGGGTCAGCATTACATTGATTGTCTTAGGTCGAAGCAGTTCAGCCACGGTGCACTCAAGCTTTTATGGAAGTCGTTTAAGGTTTGGAACAAAAGCTATAGTACAGTACTTGCCAGCACACGAGAGGGAGGGAAGCACGGAAGGCGGCAAATAAGAAGTTTCATATAAAATAATATTTTGAACGCTTTGTTCTTAGTCCATTAGTTGTATTATTCATATCGTAATCCTGAGTGAGGGACGAGTAAATACCCATCGTGTTAACGCATTGATCTCCAGTACGAACTGCATCCCTGAATAAGAAAGCGTTGACTATTTTCAATAATTGACTCGGCACGCATAGTGAAGTTCAATCAAAATAAAGGTATGAAAAGGAAGGGTGATAGAAAGAACAAGATGAGGAGATTGATGTGGAGATTGGGGCAGGATATCATCAAGATTTTGCCAGTACGATCACTACCTAGTAGTAGTAATTCGATTTTTTGGTTAGGGTACTATCATCAGTAATTATTAACTTTAATAGTAAAAAATCACAACTTGTTTACAAATACGCTAACCACGGTACTCTTATTGAGCTAATCTGGACAATTACACCAGCTCTAGTGCTAATCGCTATTGCTTTCCCTAGTTTGAAACTACTTGACCTTATGGATGAAGTAATTAGTCCATCTATGAAAGTTCAAGTAGCAGGACACCAATGGTACTGGAGTGCAGAATATTCTGACTTTATCAATGAGGACGGTGAGAGTATCGAATTCGATTCTGACATGGTTCCCGAGACTGATCTAGAGGATGGAAAACTACGACTACTAGAGGTTGACAATCGAATTGTTGTACCAATTGATACACATATTCGGTTTCTTGTAACAGGAGCAGATGTAATTCACGATTTTGCCATGCCTTCACTAGGACTTAAAGTCGATGCCTTTCCAGGCCGACTTAACCAAACTTCTGTACTAATCGAGCGTGAAGGTGTATTCTACGGACAATGTTCTGAGATCTTTGATGTATATCACGGTTTCATGCCTGCAGTAATCGAAGCTGTTACACCAGAAAAATATTGTCTAGATAGGTTGAATTCTTTGAATATATGAAACAAGATATCGCACTGCTTGGTGGAATAATGCATAGGGCCAATAACATTTATTTATAGGGATCTGTACGGGATTGATATTACTCGAAAATTCACTTTCTCATCACTTGCTTGAACTCTTTTAAGAAAGAAAGCATTTTGATGATGATGTCAAAAGGCCTATTGCGATTCCTCATAAAACGGCCGACGAATTTCTTCTAAGGGGATTCTTTCATAACATAAGTAGAAAGTTAGTTAATATCGTAATAGAAGAGGGTTGAACCTCGAGGACGAAACTTTTCAAAAACCGATAAAGCTTGCCTTTGGGTACCAAACAATGGCCAAATGAATACCGAACGGTATCTGGATCTAGCTTATTTAGGGAAAAGTTGGGATCTCGCAACTTCTTTTTATCAAAATAGTTCACCAGTACCGATGCACCCCCCCCCTCACACGGCCCAGCTTACCCCTACGATAGTTGTCAATATGGTAACGCGCATCTCTGGCACTGAACGTGCATTTCCCATACCCAGCGAAATCACTAGCTTTATGTTCATGTGTGTGTGGTGGCATTAGAAGGGGTTATCTAAGTATGTTGCAAATGTGCTGCCCTGGCTGCCTGTTTCAATTCTGCCTGGGCATACGCATTAGAAATAGAAAGGGGATCTTGCAAGTTCGACCTAGGACGTCAGTCTAGTTCCTCTAACAAAGGACCATGCAATAACCCATAAAGAAAAGTTGGAATTGCAAAAGCTCTACTACCCCTCTAGCACGATGGTAACGATAAAGATAGTCAGATAATGCTTCTCCTACATTCTTTGTTACGTTAGCCAATTGCCTAGTGTATTTGAAACAAACAGCCAGGAAATGAAGAAAAAACATAAACCTGTGTAGTTTAATATATAACATCACACCGAAATATAGAATATATTATAGGGTGTTTAAAATCGGCCATGCAAGTAGTTTAAATAAGAGTAAAACTCCCTCCTAGAGGAGCGCAATAAAGCAGTCATGTACCGTATAAATGTTTGAAGTTAATCTGTGTTTAGCATGATACACAACATGTGCCGCTATAGCAGCATCCTTTTGATGGATGAAGCTATTTACTTAGACCATAAAGTTTACAACCGACATCCCATCTTCTTCGGGACAGACGTTGTTAAGACAACAGACGTATTGTTAAGTAAAACAGACGTAGTATTTGGAAGTAGAACAGACGTATTTTGAAGCATTTACTACATAGGGGAAGTTCCTTTCTTTGATCAGCTCACGAATATGAAAATGTTCCACCTTCATTTAGAGTCTAGCACAACACTATACTACCCTTTCACTCATCACTTTCTTTGTGTTCATTCGGCTTCAAAGGTTGCTCTACTTTTTACCATTTCATTCAAAGCACATATTGACCTTGTGACAGGCAAAGATTAACTAAACGAAGTCAAAGAAAAAAGAAGAAAAATAGACATCTTAAGACAATAAAAAAGGAAGGCCTTACTCGTGTTTGTGAAAGCTTCGGATGTGCTAAGCAATAAGTAAGCACTTCAATAAAAAAAGACACTACTGCTTCGACTAAATTACTGCTTCCCTCTCTATGTTTCGACTAAAAAAACTACTGGTGACACCAACTTGCTACTGGTCCAACTTGATTGAAAAAAGGGAGAACTAGGCCAAGGGTGGACACAAGCGAAGAAGGGCTTACTACAAGCGGAACTCTCAGCGAAAAATAACTATATACTTTTTTTCTCTCTCAAACAGAAGAGAAGGGAGTTGTTCTTGTTTCAGTCTTATAGAAAGAATAGCAGCTATAGGCCCAACCAACCATCCTATAAATAAGCAAGGTTTCTATCTCTAGTATAGTTTGATCCTTACTCCCTCCCCTTTATCTTTACCAATTAAACTAATAATAAAGGACTATAGGAGCCTACACTATGCTAAAGATATTTTCTTTTCTAGGCTCTTCAAGTTACATTTAAAGGAAAGGGCAGGCCTTTTGAGATCCTAACTAACTAGTAAGGGCATGGGCAGAATTTGGAAAGAAGCTGCAGCCAAGAGTTAATGCTTGGAAACTCTTAAGGTCCTTTCTAATCATTTCATCTTTTAGATCAAATAATGCTTTCTTCAACTAGATCAATGATTTCGATGCAGACGCTAGCACAAACAATAGGCAATAGTGCCCCCCAGACATAGAACACTAAGTAGAGGCTTATGCTTACTTCCATGGCTTTGAAGGAGGATTACCCTACTTACTTAAAAGGGTACTATATGCTATATGGTGGTAGAAAGTAATCAATCTATGAACGACTACTGCCTATAACGCTACTCTATTAATAGGGAAGGGATATGTTGTCTTTCTAAGGAGACCACATTGCCGCCTTTGATCTTGGTGCAAGCCAGTCTGCTGCACTTACTAGGGAAGTACTATCTAAAATGAGGTAGAATAGGCTTTGAGATTTATCAAGTCGCTCCTTCTTTGCCTTAGTCCCTTCTCCTATAGATATTTAAACATATAATTTACAACAACTAATGCTGCCTCTCTTCTTTATATACCTATGTGTGTGGTAAGTCCAAGGTGTTGTAGTTTGAGGATGGAATGTTTGAGCGTCTGCTGTGCCTTGTGAATAGCCAGACTTTTAATTCCTGTCTTATAGCTGCAGGCTTAATACTACTTCTGTCTTTTTTTCTCAATGCTGTCCTGACGCAATGATACTTCTATAAAATTTGTACTCTTAGCTTTTCACCAGCACTACCCTTTTCAGACGTTCTTTCAGAGACCTCACTCGGAATTAGCAGTGATCTCTATGGGCTTTCTTGTTCTAAACCGCAGTAAGAATCATAAAATTCTCTCATGTTGATAGCTCGCTAGGGCAGGTTGGTCAAGAAAAAGCATCTATTTGATCTTGTGGTCGGGAAGGAAATGTGTTCAGTTTCAGTCTTGTCAAAGTAGTGGTCCTGTCTCATAGAAATAAGCAAATGAAGAAGAAAGATCAACTAATCTACTCGTTGAATCAAATATCAAATAGTAAGGGTTGTAGCATAGGCTGAGAAAAAACATTTCTTGGGTGAAGTGACTCAAGTTGTGACAGTATGTACCCCCTAGATTGCCGACATGCTATGATAGAAAAGTGGGTCGTCCTCTTCTAATTGTAGAATTGAATGATTTTCTCACTCAGTAAAGTATCAACTTGAACCAGAAGTTCGATTTAGTAAGAGACTACGTATCAGAAGAGTTGGAATCAGTCTCTTGTTCCATAATTCTATGTGAGTTAAACTATTCATCTTAAATATATGACTATAAAAAAGCTTTACCTTGGCCGCTACACACTGAATTCTTCGTGGATTCCTATTAGAAATCCATCAATCAAAGGGAATCCCGTCTTTGCCTCTTTTCGGAACTGTTTCAAATACAAAAAAACTCTCTTTTTAGGTGAATTGATGCAAAAATGCGGGATGGTAAGAAAAAGCCAACACCACCCATCGACTTGATTTTCATTATCCCTATGCGCGCCTTTGGTTTGAAGGGGACACCGCAGGGTTCTCTTTGCATCCGCGAAAACAAAAGAAAAAAGACACACTCTTTATGCTTCATAGCAGAATTCTTCTTCTCTACAAAGGCCAATAAGTGTTGGAGTTTTACCCGAACCCACCTCTCATACGGTGCTCAAATCTTGAATTGTCCTCGGTCAAGCCAATACGAGAATTACTTTTCGGGCCCTTCGGCATGTGGATTTGCCCAGTGAGTTGAAGGGACCTTTAAGTATACCTTAAGAAAGTGACTCTTTCCATAGAATCCCACAGAGCGATCCAAGTATCCGGAATACCAATGAGTATGTCGTCCGCATACCGGGCATAGTAGAATAATCTTGTCTTTTGACCGGCGGTGTACATTCCTTCTTTCAACTTCGTGTCCAGTTGATGGAGAAGAAAGCAGTTCATTAGAAGCGATGGGTAGTAGGTAAGCCCACTGCTACATCCGGAAGAAGGTCCTGAGAGGTGGAGTAGGCTCATATCAAAGGTATTAAATTCTCTTGCCGCAAGGATCTTTTTAACTAATATTAGGAGGCTAGCATAAGCTACTTAAACTCTTCGGAGCTGCCATAAGATAAGGGTAAACAAAGACTTCCTTTGGTCTACGTACGAGCAGAGATCGCTAGGTTCGGGTCCTCCCCTTCTCTAGTTCATCATAGCCGCTCTCCATCTCAATTGGTCATAGGTACCATTACTGCCATGAAGCCTCAAGGAAAGATTTACTTAAGGTTCTTGTGGTTCTTGTACGAGAGTAGGCTCGGTTCATCGCATACACCACTTAGGGTAGGCGCACACCTGGGATTGGTTCTCTTCGAGAGAAGAACTTGTGAGAAAGAGGAAGACCTTTCCCCTCTCCCCTGAAACCCCTCCGGATCCTTATGGTAAAATAGAAAGAAATCCATTCTCTTTCAACAATATAAATATCCTATGATCCGTGTAAAAAACCTAATATAGCAAACAAGGGCGAAGCTTTAATTTCAAGTATTCAGTTTCACCAATAAGATACAGAGGCTTACTTCCCATTTAGAATTGCACAAAAAAGATTTTTTATCGGAAAGGGGTCTACGAAAAATTCTGGGAAAACGTCAACGGTTGCTGACTTATTTGTCAAAGAAAAATCGAGTACGTTATAATAAATTAATTGATCAGTTGAATATTCGAGAGCCACAAACTCGTTAATTTCATCGTTTGAATTTTTTTTTAGTAGTATTCGATTTTTCATTTTGATGAGCCTCACTTTGAAGAATTCATGGAATAATGAATTCAGGAAGAAAAGATATGACTGTACCGGTTACAAGAAAAGATCTCATGATAGTCAATATGGGTCCTCACCACCCATCAATGCATGGTGTTCTTCGACTGATCCTTACTCTCGATGGTGAAGATGTTACCAAGCCGACAAAGCACCCGCTTGAACTTTTTTGAAACTCTCTCTTTCTTTTATTTAACTCGTAAATGGTGTATTTTTCGTATATTATATAGTGTTCGTCTTTGTCTTTGGTTTTCCGGTTCGCTTGATTCGACCGCGCACTCTAGAAACCCACAGCAAGCTAATGAGCCCGCTGCTGTGAATGGGAATGTGAATCCAGCTCAACCTGCTGTCCACCCTGTACCTCACTTTCTTGGGGCCCTTTACTTACTCTCTGAACGTCGAGTGTTGTTACTTTACTTAACGTAGTAGAATGAAGGCCCCTTTAAAATCACACACAGAGTTTTGGGAAAGAAAGTCTTTTAAAAAATTAAAGATAGGTGAAAAAAATGCCTCAACTGGATAAATTTACATATTTTTCACAATTCTTCTGGTTATGTCTTTTCTTCTTTACTTTTTATATTGCGATATGCAATAATGGAGATGGACTACTCGGGATTAGCAGAATTCTGAAACTAAGGAACCAACTTATTTCGAACCAGGGGAACAAGATCCAGAGCAAGGACCCTAACAGTTTGGAAGATATTTTGATAAAAGGTTTTAGCACCGGTGTCTCCTATATGTACTCAATTTTATTCGAAGTATCCCAATGGTGTAAGACCATCGACTATTTAGGGAAAAGTATGAAATTAACTCTGATCTCTTGTTTCGGGGAAATAAGTGGCTTACGAGGAATAGACAAAAACATTCTCTATTTGATCTCAAAATCCTCATATAACACTTCTTCCAGTAGGATAACTTTGAGGAATGACATAATGCTAAACCATGTTTTACACAGCCAAAGAAGCATTGTTTTTTAATCTAATTAAAGATTAAATAAAATAATTCTTTTTTTAGGAATTAAAAAAAAGCAATAAAAGCAAAAGAGAATCCTTTTCCAATCGCCCCGCGCGCGGTGTAAAAAGGTTCTTGTTTGACAGCATCTTCAAATGACTGCTCCTTTTTGGTTGGCTCACCCGATAGAGAAAGTGGGGTAGCGGGGCTTCGGACCTTGCTTTTCTATTGGAGTCGAATGTAGGTAGCTTTCTTTCTCATGCAGATAGAAGCGAGGCCGCCGCCGAGGGAGGCGGCGGGTGAGAAGAGTGGGTATGCGGGCTTCTCACGAGCTACCCATCTCGATAAACGGGGCAACATATGTAAAAAAACCATATCTTACGGAGTTGATGTTAAGGAAAACAAAAGAAAGGAACTGTAACGCCAGTAGCTTATTTTTTTATTTTCTTTGTATTTAACTATAAAAAAAAAATTGCCGAAATGCACGGATTTCAACCAACGAGTAGCCTGTCCAATAATAAGAGTTTCTTTTCTTCGTAGAATGCAACATTGTATTATAGGGTGTTCTCTGTTCCGAACATTTCCTAAAAGTAGTAGACGACAAGTTTGAAATCGCATGGAAATAGAGTTTAATTAGCCTTTTTCTATAAAACAGTTCCTTCCTGCACTCGTGATTGGAACAATAAAAAGTAAAATAGAAAAATAGCCCTGGTTGACTGACTATAGTAGAAAAAGGAAAAGGCAGAGCTGCTTAAACAAGGCAACGCGCCCTCTCCTTCTATTTACAGACAAGTACAACATACACTTTGAAGTACGGAAAGCCAAACAAAGAACTTCCCTGAAAATACTAGATTCTTGATAAATTAGAGCCACTTTTGGAGAGAGGCTTAGGTATATATTCACACACATACCACACTATCCAGGTCAAGTTGTTAACATAGACATCAAGGAACCTTTCGGGGACGGAGAAGGGAAGGCACCTTGAATTAATATCATGTTGGGATTTGAGAGAAGAACGGAATATAGGGAAAATCTTTTAGAAACAGCTTCTTGCTGCAGGAAGCTTATTTCTCATTCTTTTCCTGTGGGAACATAAGTGTAGGCCGAGCCGGCTGAGCCACACCTTCGAGACCGCAAAAGAAATAGACTAATATAGCTAAGCACGAAATACCACAAGTAGGATAGACCTTGCATGAACACTAGGAGGACCATTCCACGCCCGTCGATTGAACCCGCGGCTACCAAACAAAAAAAAAACTCCGATTGGAACGGAAGTAGATCCCAGAACTACACCAGGACACAGACGCATAGTAAGAACTCCAGGTGGACACAGAGAATCTAAACCGATATTTCATATCCAAGAAAAGAGATACCTTAAAAGTTCCAACATTATCAAGTGACATCAAGTGTAAAATAACTCGAATACCAACAAAACCACTAAAAAAAAGGTTATCCATTGCTGCACAATTTCCTCCAGACAGCTCAAGCCATGCTAACACCTATCTATGTATTAGGAGGAAAAATACAACTAACTATACAAGCATAAGAAAAAAATAAAACCACATATGCAGCTATAAATCTCTTATTCTAGTCTCTTTAGTACTTAATTAAAATTTAAGTCACGATTGGCACATAAAAAAATCTTGTAAGAGCTCTCAGCACAACCATTGGTCTCAACTTTGCTGTCAATTATTCATTAAAAACCAGACCAGAAAAAAGAAAACAGAAGTTAGATTGTGGTAATGGAAGCTAATTAAAAAGGAGGTATATAATATCATCAAATTAACACTTCAACTTAAATAGAATTTCACTAGAAACTTAAAGGTTATTAGGGGGAACTGGTCTCTGGTGTTGGACTAAAGTTTCACCAAACAAACTCAAACCAAAGCTATCAGATTTAATTTACTAAATCATTATTTAATCAAAGACAACAGTGCTGTACAGAAATTTACTGTAATGATAAACATTAATATTTTACTAAACTGAAACAAAATCAATTAAGATAGTAGATTCGGACTAATTCCGCTGTAAGTAAATTTCACCCACGTTCAGTACATTTCAAAATAAACTATTCACTGCATGTAAAGAACATCATTTCAATTTCAAGTTTTGGGTGTAGATCCTACTTGCTCAGTGAGGGAAAGAGATGTACAACAAGAGAGACAAAATGTTGGAAGGGGGGGTCAAAGATTTACCCGATGCTGCCAGCAAATGCTGATTTCGAGTCCTTACTTCTATGCAAACCAAGCTAGGGTTTTGTGAAGGTTGGCGATTCAAACTATATAAGCATAAGCAATTCAAACTAGACATTTCGACCTTCATCCCAAAGCTCTAACTATTCCTTTGATTCGCTCCCGGGTGCTCAATTCCATTTCTTCTTTAGCGAGGTAAGATTCCTTGGACTCTCCACTATCTAGTAGGAGATTTCTTTTCTTTCGCTGTTGCTAGCGCCCTTTTTTTCTCATTGTTCTGCTTGGATTTTAATAATCGTTCTTTACAATGTTTTTACCTCAATTTGCATATAGGAGCCACCTGTAACGAGAAGATCTATGCTTTATTTTCCGAATGAAGATTCGTGTTAGAAACTAAGAGTATTTTATGTTTGTGTCATTTTGGCATTTTATGGACATTTTTCGTTCCTGCGGCCAGTGAGTAACGTAGGCATGTTACGAACTTAAGAACGATATTCCACTAAGTAAGGCTATCAGAGTTTGTGACTCAAGGTTTCATACAATGCTACGAACTATGGTGTCTGCCTCCATGTGCAAGAAAGAAAAAGTGAAGAGGTAACCTGGTATATTAGGCTCAGTTTAACCTCTAGTTCATAACTCGCACAAGCCGAGCCCTTTCTTGGTCTCAACGCCAAGCTGTGACTGCCTTCTCACGAGAGTACCATTTTCTAGCTTCATTCTTAGATGTGGTTTACTTATCTAAAAAATGTGCGTTATTTTGATTCTACACCATTTGACGATCTAATGTGTATATCTCTGCGTACAGCATAATTGCGCAGGAGGGGCGAGCGAATCCATGCATTGAACTAACAAAGAAAACAAGCATAGGCTTTTGGCTTTGAGGCTAGCCAGGAAAAAATGCGTAGAAGAAAAAGCAATCGACCCAGGAAGAAGATCAGGTCTCAGAGATTTGTGACGACAGTCTTCTTATATTATATATAATTGGTTGGGGGAGTGAGCTTATGGAACGTAGCTAATGCCATCCTTTCATGTAAACCTGGTCGTCTGAACCTCTAAGAAAGCATGCCCTTTAAGAAGCTAATAGACAAGACTCCGCAGAATAGGAAAGAAAGGCCTAGCATGAGATACTGCTAATAGTAAAACTTACTACTTTCATTCCTATTTATGTCTTGTAACCTGATATCCTACTAGCTAATACGAGCTAGCTGATTGATAACTGATAACTGCAATTACTACTGCTAGCTGACTTCCTACTACGTAAACGAGAACTCCTTCTTCGCCGCTGGCTTATTAGACTTATAGCAGGCTTGAAACCGGATAGAAGGAATTAAGGTATCGAAACGACATACTTATTAAAGCACTTACAATCCTATAAGTGACTTGAGCTCTTATAGCTAACACCAAACCTGGTAAGCGAAAGAGGCTCCGCTGGTGCTATTCGATAAGGTGCTTTCGAAAAGGGTGCCGTACCCGGGATGGATGGTTTCGATGCAAAAATCAACCTTTAGGCGGTGGGTAGAGTCTCAGGGAACACGTCGGTAAATTCAGACACCACTGGAATAGATGATACGTTCTTGACCTCCGATTTCGTCTGCATGGGGTAGGCGGTACAACCTGACTCGATTAGATGCTGTGCCTGTAAAGCTGAGATTTTCGGGATTCGATCACCAACTTGTCTGAATTGCAATGAAAATGGCTTAGTCCCCCTTTTCTGGAATGTAACCTTCCTGCGTGGACAATCAATCGTGGCATGATGCATAGTCAACCATTCCAAGCCCAGCAACACATCATATCGTCCTGCCTATGCTACTATTGGGTCTACTCTTAGCTCTCGTCCTGCAATCTGCACCTTAAGCCTAGAACATCCCAATTCCTTCATGAAGTCGGTGGGTGTTCCGATCTTAATGGGTTTTCCACTCTCTATTGTCACCAGCCCACATCTTTTGACCCTTAGATGATACTGAGTGACTGCATCCAGTATCAATCAGTACGTAAGCAAAGCACCCAGAAATATTTAAGATACCTGCTATCAGTTCTGTGGCCACGGTAGTGTCATCTGTCTGATCTAGTCTGTCGATTGGTTGAATGAATTGTACAAGGGATTGAAGAAGAAGAAGAAGAGAGAGAGGCTTTTTTCCTTAATCGCAACGATGTTTTCTTTGTCGATAGCGATTTCTTAATTCTCCACAACCCGCTTCCTGAAAAGTAAGACCTCCTTTAAGTCCTGGAGAAACTACCGGGGGAATTTTTTAGGATGAAATAGACATTCGGCAGACTACGAGTGTATATACACCTTTTTTCCTAACTTGGACGTCACTCCACATCTTATAGTCAATGAATGTTCCTTTTTCTTTTAAAGAATTTCTACCAAGTTACCAGCTATTTCGTAGTAGGGGGGGCTACCACACGACCTTTTTTGGTTTTAGCAGCTTTATTAGCTTCAGCCGAAGTATGAACTTCTTTTGATGCTTGCTCGCTACCGCCAACCTTACTTTCTTTTACTTCGCCGGTCATAGACCTCGTGCTTAATTCTTATAACTCACATTATCAATAAATGTAGATGCTCTCACTACTGAGCCGGCTGCTTTTCACAGTAATTAAAAAAAATTTATATCTACTAATCCCCGCAATACGTATCTAATCCATTCACTAGAGAGCGCACTTCAGATGAGATATCACAACAAAGGATATAAATACTCCTTAGCTAATTGTTCTCCTTCTCTACTCATTTTATTAATAAAATCAGGTACTCTACTAACGGAATCATAGTGCATATACTTTTCTTTAATCGTAGACAACAACGATTGTATTTAGTACGGATACTAAGTACGGATACTAACTAAGTACGGATACATATAAAGTTTCAATGCTGTTGCTATTTAAGGTGAGCCTAACCCCGGCCGGAGATTTTTACTTACACGTTTTACTATAACTTAGCCCTCAAGTGCTCTGGAAAATTAAGGAACGCGCATACAAACAAACAGTAATCTTTTCAATGGGATGCAATTTACTTTCTTGCGGGCTCACTCAATTTACAATAGAAGAATCCAATAAAATAGAAATAAATATAGAGAAATTCTTGTTATCCCCCACTTTCTGCACACCACAGCTGCACCCCATGTAATCCAGTCTAAGATTCGGCCCGATTCTCTTACCTATCATCTATTGGGCCAGAGAAAAGGCTTCTCCATTTACAGAAACGTTGAAACCATTCCTCCTAGACCACCCCTCACCCTTCTCCGTCGTGACTCCCTCCCTTCCTTCCTCCTTCCCTGCAGAAATATATAAGCAAGAATCCCTCCTCCAAGGCCGCAATGCTTAAAAAAGGCACTTTTATTTCCACGGATCTATTTAGATCTTTAATGAAAAGCATAGAGCCAGAAAGAAGAGAAGGCTTATCTAAAAAAGATAAGGCGCGCAGGGGTTGAAAAGGCCATGATCAAGCGAGGCTGGATGCTTTGAGCTTTGAAGTCAGAGCTTACTACGGCTTTTCTTTGAGCACCTTACCTTCTTCCTTCGCACGCAATACTTACTTTATCCCGTCTCCCACAAAGCTCTGCTATTGAGTAGGACTTTTACTTGTTACCGAATTAGATGCTGCAGTGCTTGGATCTTCTTCTTATTAAAATCTCAGTCTGAGTCCGTCGCTTCAGAAACAATAAATAATTCCAATGCATCGGATTTATTCACCTTACGCTGCTCCTGCTCAAGAGGAAGAAAATAAGCGAGAGATTCCGAAGTAAGAATAGGGAGCCGAGAATAAGAAGACCACATTCACATATTTTTAGCCGGACCCCTGAAGCAATAAGCCTAAGGAGAAAAAAAACAGCCGTCCTTTCAAAGAAACTGAAAGAAGAGGTCCGCTCCGCCTCAGAAAGTAGCCCTACCGACCCCAATGCTAACAAGAACACTCAAAGGCCTCCTCTGAAACAGTGCAGGGTAAAGAAGGGAGGCATAGAAGGGACGGTGATAGATAGATCAAGGGATCAGCAGCAAGGGTAGAAGACGGCGCTTACTCAATGGGCCTACTTTCTTGGGTTATTAAATGAAATAGGACACTTATCTTTCAATTGAATTATTAAATACGACCGTGAAATGCGTAACTTATGGCTTCGGTCTCTCTCTTTCAATTCTTTGAATTGCTTTGCTTTCGCGCTTCTCTTTCCAGGTCAAAGGTAGACTTAAATCCATTGGCAAGGAGATCAATCATTAGCCGATACAAGAGTATAAATAAGGGAATCAAGGGTGAACAGACTTAGGGCTCAAGTTGTGCTTTAACTGACTTCCGTGGGAAGACTTCTGCTTTTTATTTCAACTTCATACCCACTTCTTCGAAGGATACGATCGATCAATCAAGAGACTGAGAAGAAGGACCGGCTAAACAGAAAGAACAGAAGTATAAAAGAAGGATGCTTACTTGCTTACACTTACTTACTATTTGCTTGCATGCCGTAGCTCTACTTATGGCCAGTACTAGCACAGACGAGGCAAACAAATAATATATTAGAAAAGAGAAAAGGGGTACGAAACGTAAGAATGGAATAGGTCATAGCTTGGCTCCAGCTTCCTTTTGATCTTTCACTTCCTTTCTTGGTAACCCGAAGCTACCTCTCTGGTAAGAAGGAAGAGAGAAGCTCGGTAGAGCCTAGGTACAGATAGATAGTAAAAGAAGAATATCTTTGATCCTCTTTGTCAAGCTCTAGTTCAAATAAATCTGCTAATGCCCATTGCTTTTCCAAAGACACCCTAACTTGCTTTGGCTAGGATGGTGAAATCCAAGAGTCATACTTTTAAGGTAAACTTAATTCCTGTAGCCAATCATTCTAAAAAAGGTCTACTGGGGTAGAAGGGGAAAGCGGTGGAGAGAAACTTGCTGGAAACGTATTTATTTTCCACCCCTTTTCTGACTGTGTGATTCTTCCTACTTGGCGGTAAAAAGAAAAGCGGTGTGCTCTCAACTCACTTTTGAAACGGGGGTCGTTATCCTGGGTCCACTTACTGTGTAAACTCAATACCAGTGAGGGCGGTACACAGACTTCCTTGGTGACTAACTAGCCTACTGCTTCCGTTTTTTATCATTTTTAGCAATAGCCTAGCCTCTATCTAAAAAGTAAAATAGCAGTGGTACTTCATTCAATAGCCGATCAAATAAAGGAGAAAGTTTCTTGGGTAAGAGTTGGTCTGAGGCTCCTCCTTCTGACTGCCTGGCAAGCGAACTGCCTTGAAGAAGAAAAAAATCCCGGCTATCTATACTGAATAAACTGATTCAGCAACTCAATTCCAATTAAAGGGCACTTACTAGAGAAGAGTGGAAAGTAAAGGTCGCTGCCCATTGACTGAATAACAGACTTACGTTCAGAAAGAAGAAAGAGACTAGAAAGGTCAGAAGGGGAAAGGCTTTAAAGAAAGGTAAACCTTACCTATTATCTCTATCCTAACTAGTTTTTCTTTTACGCTGATTCACTGTCCATACTCTTCACTCGTAGTTTACTGCTTTTAAATACTCCGCGTCGGGTACTCAAAGAAATAGGCTCCGGTCTAAAAGAGTAGAAAAGTGAAAGACATTCAAGAAACTATACTTCACCCTTTTTCTCTTACTAATAGCCGAGGGTCAGAATCAATAGGCAGCCGCTATCTGAAGAAAAGAGTAGGGGTGACTAGACATACCTGTGCCGAAGAAAGATAAAGTAAAATGGAAGTATAACCTCACTGAGTGAAAAGACTAGGTATCAATGTTTTCCGGAGCAACTTCCACTTGTGGTAGCTGGAGTATTTCAGGCAGTAAAGGCTGGTTTTATGTAATTCAATGACACTGATGGTCCATTTGTACCAGTAGTAATTGAACTAGGAATAGGTGGGCGAGAACTAGGGGGAAGGCTGGCTAGGGCTTACCTCTGACTCCCTTTTACTCCTTCATCTCCTAAAATACTAGAAAATCTGTGCTTGTAATAAACAGAAGCTAAAGTAATAAAAGCAATTTGTATAACTTCTTTTTTTCTCGATAAAAGGCTTTTCCACGTAGTGATTGCTTAGGTCAAAGGTTACTACGTAAAAGTACTACTCGAGTTACTTATTTTTCTATTATTTTATAGATTGATTTTATGGCGTGTGCAATATTGATCAATTGAAACTACAACACGAACGACAAAGCAACAAGCTTATTCTTATAAGCATATTAGTGTAGACTTTCTTTATTGGTAGTACACTTCTTTCTGTTCTTAACTTGATAGGAAGGAAAAGCTTATTCTTCTTAAGAAGCAAGGGAGGGTTTGTTAGCTCAAGCCTGCCTAACAAACTTATTCGATACGCGGCTGTGTACACGATAAATGGAAATTTCCAACTACCTAGGTCCTAGCTTTTAAGAAAAACTACTTTATTAAATTTATGTCCCTTTTTTTTATAAAAAAAACTACACAAATTACTCAAAGTTCAAGAACTTGCTTTCTACACTACTGTTCTAGCAAAACTTCTTCTTTCCTAGCTCACCTGCATTAGCCTCTTCACTTGCTGGAAAAATAAGAGTCTCCAGTACAGCTCGCTTTTTTCCAAAGCAAACTTACTACTACGGGTTAGATGGGTTGGGGTACTTTTAGTAGTTGTGTCAGAGTGAATGGGTTCGGTACCTTCGCGAAGTGCAGACCAAGGCTCAGCTTCTACAGATGTAATGTTCCGGAGGTGCGTGCCAAGAACATGGTGAACATCATGCTCACCAATGTTGTCGATGCAGTCGTAGGCACCATCTCTTACTACCTGTTTGGGTTTTCCCTTGCATTTATTTGGAACCGGCGTAGGTAGACCAAAATCCCTTCCTAGGGACTGCCTTTTCGCGTTAAGAGGTGTCCCCAATGAATCATACAACTACTCGTACTTCCTTTACCAGTGGGCTTTCGCTATTGCGGTTGAGGGCATCGCCAGCGGCTCCATTGCTGAACGCACATATTTATGTGCCTATCTTATTTGATCTCTCCTTTTTCTTTCAATCCTAGTGCTAGCCTATTCCAGATCTGCATCTGCCCACCTTTAAATATTTACTTATCTCTCCGTTCTTCCGAGCCGGGAGATAGAACGCACTATACTCCTTCAGTGCAAGAAGAAGACTACGAAAGAACAAACAACTATACGCAGGGCGCTAAGCTTTTCGTACAGGGTAAGGAGATAGATAGGGTTACCATAGGGGCAGTTTTGGAAATCTTACATTTTACTTCTGGTAATAGGTCAGGGTCTATGAAGCTGTGGGTGCTACCATCAAACAAAAGATGGGCCTTACTACAAAGATATTATAGCACAGAACACAGCCTAGAATCCTTCAATGAGAACTCGTTCGAACTGTGGACATGAGATGAGATTGTATAGAGCTACTGCACGGTAGACCTGCATTGCTTGCCTTGCATCGAACTCGACAGGTTGTTTGAAGGTGATGAGCTCAACATATTTCTATTTTGAAACCATGATACCGGAGTGTTCGCGCGAGGAGTGTTTGGTACATTGAGCCTATGCCAACTTCCAAGATCTGATTTCTGCACGACCTTAAATGGTTGCTAAGAAATCCTTCCCTCCCGATATTAGCCTATCTGTGTATTCCAAGGTAAGATCATCGGATAGCCCAGGATGGTAGAGGTCTTGGCATCTTTCCCCATCAATTGACTGAAAAGAAAAATAGAGAGAAAGTTGGTCTTTTTCGGCTCTACTTTCAAATCAAATTCTCATTCCCTTCAGAACACTTTAATAGAGAATGAAAGACACAGAAAGATATCTCCTCAATCCATTTAACATACCTAAGGCGAAGCAGAAGTCCCATAAGCACCCACGTCTTCAGAAGCAAATGCTCTCGCCTGCATACACACCTACTGCGAATTAGAGAGACCTGCCCAAAATGTTTTAATCATCTCGTAGTCATTTCCCTTCTCAAGGTAGGTCAAAAGAGCAAGCCGATGCGCCGGAAAAACTACTTCCAATACTCCTATTCCAGCTTTCCGGTTCCTAATACGAGACGAGCTAACTGGAGTGAAAAAAGACCGATTGTCGGCAAGCTCTCAAGATAAATCTTGTTTGAAAGAGCAGGCAAGAGGAATATATATGTAAGGAGAAGATTCATCATTCTGCTTAGCGCCCTCAACTCAACAAATAAATGCCAACTACCCAAGAAAGAAATCAGCACTATCCAAGCTTAGTGTGAGATAAGATTTTTAAACACCAGGCGCGCAGCGAAAACATTGTAATTTTGTGGATGAACCTTAAAAATTGGTTTCCCCGCCGGATCTCTCGGCATCAACTAGGAGGTCCCCCTCATTTACTCATGTTAGTTTGCCCCGAGAAAATTACCCCAACTAGAAATTCTGTTAAAACAATGCCTACCTGCTGCGAAGAGGGCTAGCTTTAGATCGTATTAGGGCTGATTCCGAGTAGGTTGGAAAAACTAATAAAATTTGTTGGTTATGTAAAAAAATTCCATATGAAAGTAGAAGTCTTTCTTTGGGTCGGATACGGCATCATCAAGCGCACGCTGGCCCGTTGAAGAAAGTTCTTATTAAGTTAAGATAAAAAAGTGCTTCCAAACCGAAAGAAATCTGTTGAGGCTGAGGTCTCGACCTGAAGCCACCTATCCTCACTCACTTTCCGAAGAGTGGATCGAGAACAACTAAATCCTTCTTCGCCCCCAGCATCATGTTACTAGAGGAACCAAATAAAAAGTCACTAATGCTAACCCAAAGAAAAAACCTACGTCAATCTTCGGGTAGTTTCATCCATACCTTATGCCATGATACCAAGTGAGACAGATATTTTTTTTTCAAAGCATGTCTTGCTTAGCGCCCTTTTTATTATACTCCCTGCAGGTAAAGGATTTGGGCTTCGGGGAGTTCACCTGTAGCAGATCCAGCTTATTAAAATACTTCATTTTTCTTTGGAAATACTTCCTTGAGTACTACTTGGTAGGGTACTCCAATTGCTTCTGAAAAGGTTTTCTAGTTTTCTTAGGTCATCCTACCCAATAGGATCTTCTTTGGCTTCAGGCTTTGCTGTAAGGGAATCGATTTCGTAGTAGCTCTCTTCCTGCTTAGCGCCCTTTAGAAAATCGAAGCAAGCACGACTGAGCTCTTGTGGTAATGAGGTGATATACTTGTCCCTATATATATATGAAATTTACTTTATCTGTGCATACTTTACTTATTTATAAAAAAATGCATATGGGCTTGATTTTTATGAAGTCGGTTCCAACTTGACCAGTAAGGTTGGCAGCCTTTTTTGAGTACACCTTCACTTCTACGTAATTCTCCTTCCTGTCACTCCCACTATATCTTTGGTAACTCCCACTATGCTCAACAGGCCTAGAAAAAGCAATCCCGCCGACTGCCAAGGAGAGCAAGGACTCATACCAGAAAAAATAGGACAACAGGGCAAGAAGACTAAGTAGGTAAGGGTTTAGAAAAGGAAAGTAACTCGAAAGACAAAGAAAGTCATTAATAAGATCTCAACATATTCCCCGATCTACGAAAGAGTATGTTCCCCTTTTTTCGGTAACTAGAACTCGGTAGCGAGCCTTTTCCCTCTTTATCGACCGACTACTCCAACTTCCACTACAACTCTAGATGTAGCACTGGATGGGGCGGGTTTAGTAGGGGTTTTAGGTCTATGTATGGGATAGGCGGCGTAGGGAAAGGTACTGCATATTAGAAAGTTTCGTTTTATCAGTTAATAAGTAAAGCAAGGAATGTGGGCTAGCGAAAGGAATGAAAAACCTTCTTGGTTGAGTCTTTCGTGATGAACCTGACTCTAGGTCTGACTAAATCCTTCGGTACCAGGGACTACGTGTTTTCTACATCGGATGAAAGCAAGGGCGCTAAGCTTAGTCACAGGGACGCTAACAACACAGGAATTAGAGAGCCTACTACTGCGGATAAGAAATACTGCACGGAGTTCTATTCCCAACCACTCAGCGACTACTGCTTGACTTTCTGGGACTAAAAAAAAGTAAAGATCGTGGCAGAGCCCTTGAAAACGACGAAAAACCGTGGGAGGTCCTCATTGGATTATAAAAAGGTTTTCACTTATCACAACTACAGGCGAAACCCTGTATGTAATACTTTCCTTGCCCGGGCCCGGTTCTTCTCGTCTTCGTCTATGAATTTCGAATTATCCTTCAGCTTTTGTGCTTAGAGCCAAGCTAGACTATCTGGTAAAGCTCAACAAGAATAAATCTCCTGGTCAGAGAGCTGCTAATAAAAAAAAGATAAGCTCCCGTGAAAGAAAAAGCAGAAGGTCATCGTGAGACTGCAAGCGGATGTAGCATTCATTTCCACATATAGAAAAGAAGCAGTTGCCGTGTACTACTCAAGGGCGGCAGGAAGCCCTTGCGAGCAGAATCTGAGGTTTAGATTATAGTTTTATTAGAAGCTATCTATGATTTTGAGCAGGCAAATAATAAGCTTTGCAGGAGATTGCAGATGGAAAGTTCTTTTAGTATGATGTGTAGCGATGGTGATGTGGAGGGCGTTAGCTTGAAATGGATTCCTTACACTGCCATGATCATGTTACCATTACAGGTAGAGGAAAAGGATCAAGCATCTGCGGTCTTCTCCTTCGTCTATACAAAGTGTACAGTAGGGGAGAGCACAGCGATAGCAGAGTGATTGATGCGAAATCTGCCTGTCTTTTGGCTGGCCTACGCCATGATACTCTTGACGAATCAGAAAGCCACACCCTTACCAAATAAATACCAACTTGATCGGTCAATGCTCCACTTCTCTGCCTAACCCTCTTCTTTTTTCTGCTTATCTATCCAGTGAGTGACGGTTCCTTTCCTCTATACCAGCAAGCTTCTTTTATTTAGCTATTCATTGCCTTTACTTTTCGATAACTCGAAGTCCCTTTTCTCAATGATTCTCAAGCACCGAACCTTCCCTTCCGTGGTTGACATTTCTCTTTCTACAACAGCTCCCCCTGAACGAATGCTTCAAAGCTGGCTGGTACAAATACTTTTATTATTTTTCTTTATTCTATTATAATTTTTATATAAGTATCTTTAATTACTAAATTGCCATCCACTATTGGTTCACCTCCATTGTAAATTCCTTACGCTTAATTGCTTTACTGATCATCCCAGATATTGCATTTGATGTACTCTTATCTTATTCTCTTGAATTAGGGAATATAGCAAGCAAATAAAGAAGCTCAGATTGAACCAAAACCAACGAATGTAGTTCGGCGAAGAGGACGCCCCAAGGGGGGTGGAAAAAAGTTATTATTGTATAGAAATCTTCTCCTTTTTTTCTTTTGGTATATTATTGACCTATAATTACTAACCTTGTCTACCATAGCATGATGATATGTGTATAAATATATCATTTTGCCTTTACATTATATTAAATATTTCAGAATTCCTTTGACATAGCTCTTCTGGGTCTCCTTCCTCAAATGCTAGGTACCAGCCAGAGGGAGAAGACTACTGCTAACACCCAAAAAAAAGTAGATGCTCTGTTCATTCAGCAATGGTTTTCTTCCACACTCGCGTGCTCCCCAAACATCGCCATTTTTTATCTCAGACACCGGTTTTCCATTTATTGGGTTTCCCTAAAGAGATGAGGATCCGTCTAGGTATCTTACACAATATTCTTCTTCTCTGGGATAACAACCAAGAATGTGGAATTTTCAAAGAGAAAAAGCTGTTCCTGGATGCGCTAAGGGATGGCCCCGAAATAAAGAGACTTTGAACTAGGCGAAATCCATAGACTTTCTCTCACTGCTTCCTTTTGGACTATAATTATTATGGCTAGCTAGGCAAAGCTGACATCGATTACCTGAGTAGCCGCGATTTACTTGCTGATTACCCATTTGCTTATTCTTTTGATCCAGCGAATAACTACTAACGTTACGAGCAGAAGAAACTTTGCTTCCTTTTTCTCATTTACTTGATACCTGACAGACTTTCCAACTTGACTAGCTTGCCAAAGAAAGTCTCGCATCCTAGCCTTATGAAACCAGTAAAGAAGTGCGTGCGGTATTTCTCAATTCATCATTGTATATGTGTTTTTTCATTCTTTTTTAAAGTTCAAGTTGACCCAGTTCACTACGACTATTTCTTTGGTTAGGTTGCTTACCTTGTAGTGTGAGGTTGGTAAAATAGGGTGGAACAAGAGATTAGTGCTTTTAAGTAGGAAAGAAGGAGAAGGGGTAAGGGGCACGAAGTAAAGGACTGTTTCATCTTGCTAGTCTATTATTTGAATTTCTGCTTGAGAGAGAGGTTGTTGCTATAGTGTCTGATATAAAGCAAGAGCGGGGTGCTAGCAGGCTGAAGGGTGGATCATCTGCAAGAAAATCATCTTGTTACGTTGAGCCGCGGTTTTCCTTTAAGTATCTACCAATAATATCGAATTTGCCTATGGTGTGTAGTCCATTGTTTAGGGGTGTGAGTGGTCACAGGTTGGCTGAGACCGTTGAGCGTGGAATTCCACCTAGCGTTATCTCAAGGGTGGCGACTTCAACCCCGGTGCTAGCCTTCACTTACCTCCTGCTGAAAAAAAGTTATCCTAGCCCTGGTCCTTATCTTCTCCCATACTTGTTTATTCAGCATCTCTCTCTTAGTATACTCGAAATAAACTCCCGCGGCACTTCGGTATCACTTAGCTCTACCGAGCAGCTAGGGTATGACACTTTAATAACCAACTCCTTTTATTGAATCAGTAACTCCACCAACTGAACAAGCTTTGTCAACTGCTTAGCCTACTCCATTTGTGAAATATCTTCCTCCCTCTTGCTTGAGAAAGCCCTTCGGTTGGCGTAGTTATGTATATAAGCAACTTATAGTCTTTTCGACCTCTTCTCTTTCTTCAATGTATTCCAATTAAAGTATCTTTAATGGCAGTGAAACTTTTTTTTTACTTTCCTTATTTGGAATTGAAGGTTTACCTTTGGCTAGCAATTTACCTATGGTGTTTCCACCTGAGAAGTGGCGTGTTGTGGATCACAAGGAGGAGCATACTCTTGGTCGTGGACAAACCCCTGCTACTATATAGGTTCCAAGCAAGTCATCGTCAGCCTTTCCATTAGCCTGTGCATGATGTAAAGAAGCCTCTCAATTGTATATTCCTAATTTCGGAATGAGTGGACCCTATTGCCTACCTGGAGGTGAGTTTCCCTGGCTGGGATCCCGAATTCGCAGATCCGTTTATTTCCTCGAATCTCTGTTGACTTCAAAGCTTAGAACACTTCTCCAACTTAATATTCTGTAAAGCCTTCAAAAAAACGTTGAACAGAAACTTGTATTGTACAGAAAGTGGTATTGTACCAAGCAAGTATTACCAATTTTGCCCATTTGTCCTTTCTTTTTTAAATTAAAGAAGAATATTCTTTCGGTATAGAATTTATTGTACGGCAGAGTAAGTGTACTGATAGTTTAAGTGCAAACACTTCTTTCTTATTGCTTTTGGCAGTTTGGTGCAAGCACTTATTTCGTGGATAAGCTTCATAAAGTTTCAATAGTTGCTTAGTATTGTTTGCGTTCTGACTGTTGGTTCCACAATTTGCTCATCTTAATTAGATATAAACAATCTTACAAATCATCGGAAACATTTTTCTAGTCAGATGTAAACACTTCCAATCAGTATATATACGTATGTACCTATAAATTTTTCTTTGAATTTTGAGATTTCCTCAGTATTGATTTTATCACAATGGCTAAATAGGTGTAAACAACTCGATATATTAGTTTAGTTTAAACACTTATAATATTTAATGTAAATACTTTTAACCGGTGTATACGCGAGTTGGACCAGGATCATGAGACAATTATCACACCCAGAATCTTTTGGTGTGAACATATGGGGTGCAGAAATGGTGTGCAATATATGGTGTGCAGTTAGTTTTTATCATAAATATATATAACTAAAACGACAGAAGTTATACCATAAAAAAGAAAAAGTAGCATCTGCCTCAATTTCAAAGTATAAAAAGGCAAGCAATCTTATTTTTTTTTATTATATTAGTAAACGAAACTTCTCAATTTTTTATTTATGGGTGGTTCAACCAAGCACTTAGGTTCATGTCTAGCTTTCGTAATAGCAGGCCTCTTTTTATGCTTTACTAGGTAACTATCTTCTGTGATATTGGAATAAATAAGAAAGATTCTATGTTGAGCTTACTAAATCCAACTAGCCACTTCTTTCATAATATAATAGCTTTTCGGTGCGTTGAATATTCCCTCTTTTACCATACATTCTTTACCAAGTTCATTTGAACAAATACTTCAGGAAGTGGATGTTTGAGAACTACCGAGTCTTTATCTGTATAATAACAATCTTCACGGCTGGTAAATGGATACATATCTAGACGCGCACATGCAGTAAAGGCTGCCGCTATTTGAACACCGGCCTTCCTTGGGTGACTGTAAAATTCTTCATTTTTTTTTTGCGTAGTAGTATAGGTACTCCACCACTTATTTCCATACAAAGGGTATGCTCCACTAAACCCTCTTTAGTGTAATAATTCATTCATCTTTTCTTTCTTCATCGCAGATCTCTGTAATCGAGCTATTAGGGTTAATACCAAATCTACCATAGAGTGAATTCAGAAGTGTTTTATAGACAAAGGATAAAGCCGTATTTCCTTCTTTCTTGGCTGCAGCCCTTTTACTATAAAGAGATCTGTAACAAAGGATGAAAAGAGTCCTTCACCTTTTTCATAAAGATACCCCCTGATCCTCCTTTCAATGTTATTGGTTGTGGTTTTGAATGAAACTGAAGCGGCATGTTGATGGCTCCATTGATCGACGCCCGGCTGGTGGCGAAAGGGTTATCTCAAGAATCTGGAGTTTATTTCACAGAAACATTCAGCCCGGTTGTCAAACCTACTACAATTCGAGTTGTCCTGACTATTGCTCTGTCTCAGCATTGGCCGTTAAGACAATTGGACATTGACAACGATGGTCGAGGAGGCTGTTTATATGAAGCAACCACCTGGCTTTGTCCTAGAAAGCTATAGCAAATCATCCTGTACCCCAATACTGAAATGAATCTTTCACTACTACAGCGCGTGACCAGCCGTCTATCTACTCCAGTGACCACCTCCATAGTCAGCGGACAATCTAGAAGAGTTCGATCTTTACCACATTATTCTCCGGTCCCGGTCTTCTTTTTTCAGTAGAGAAGTCAGTCTAGTTCAGTTGATAGATAAGAGCTAGTTAGGTGACCTGCGCCGGGTGTATTACTAAGCTTCTAAGCAAGAAAAGTAAAGAAACTACTAAAGGTTGCGTACCAAACAAAGCAAACAATGAATCTTTTCTCCTATATTTTCTTTTTTTTAGTCGTCGTGGTTGGCTGACCAGAAGTTCTATTTGGTCTTCTTCAATATGATAGCAGTCCCACCTATCGAAAAGGCAATACTCTCGATAGTCGCACAGCAGTTTCAACCCGAGTCGCGCTATTTCGACTACTTAGAAGGAAGAATTGGGTAAATCAAGGGGGAAGTTTAGTACTAATAATGAACTTCTTTTGTCGAACAACCTCTTTCACTCTATGCGAAAAGCCTGCTCCCCACGGACGTGGGTTGGGAACATTACTTCATTTTCCCCGTGGGTCGAACCAAGAGATCGAGTGACTAAACGGACCATAGAAGGCACGAAAGAGCTATCCTTCCAGTTCCTTAATTAAAGTAAAGTGCGGCTACCTTTGAGCTATTCAAGCCTACTCCTTCTTTCTATACAAGAAAGAAGAGATCAAACCTATCCAAGTGCGATGCTTAGCCTCATAGTTTGCATGGTGTCAAAGAAGATCGAGATGGGGAGATTGCTTCCTATTCCCACGCCCAATCCAAAGCTCGTATTCATTAATGAAAGCAAAAATGAATTTATCTGGCTTTCACATGTCGCATAAGAAGAGAAGAAGTGAGCTATTTCCAGCTAACCCCCAAAGGAATCCAGAATCATATTCTTTCTTCTCCGCCGAAACCTGCTAAGAGGAGGCGCCGCCATATCAAGAAGAATCCTCTCCCAATGACCCCGCTCTCGGTCGGGTCCACTTTCAACTCAAGTCTCCAAGAAGAGGGCTCTTGAAGTTCTCACTAATGAGATGGTGGCTAGACCAAATGTCCCCGTCTCCAACCCCTTCTCTACCCTACGAATTGTGAGGAAGAACTCCCCGAGCGGTCAAATTCGACGAGTTTGGGAAGTTCCACAACCAAAACCTACCCAATACATTCCTCCTGAGCCACGGGAACCCAACTTTACCGAGGCAATATATAAGGCTCATCAAGCTGTTAAGGTTAAGAAACAGGCACGGATTGTGAGGTACAACCCGCAAACACAAAGCCAATCTGGACAGTCTCTTAAGTCCAGGCTAACCTTCCCGTACCAAAAAGCCGAATACCATGAGAACCTAGCCCAAGAGTTCGGCACCTCAACTTCCAAACCTCCAAGAAGGAAGATAGTTCAGAAGTGGGTCCGCAAAGACCACTTTGAATCCCAAGAATTTAAGGCTAGCGTGTTCAAGAGGTTAGGTCCGCAAGCTAAATTGAAGTCTCAAATAATTAACAACTTTAGAGACCGTAACCTGGGCCATTTGGTTCAACCTACCAAGCCTAAGTCTCAGAAGATGGTAGTAACCGTCCCTAGTTGCAATCAAAAGAAGCGTCAAGTGGTATCTTATGACAATGAAGATGAGGAGTATGTTACTGCTTATGTCATAACTACCCAATCTGAAGAAAGTTATGAGGAAGGAAGAGGAGTGGCTGAGACCCAGAGTGAGCTAGAGGTCAATCAGGCCGGTAGAAGAATAAAGACCCGCAAGGGGAATGAAGATCCTAACTCCAGTTACTGACGATCCCGAGAAAAGTGAAGGCAAAAGTAAAACATCGCCTATCCTAAATAATGAGGATGATGGGGAAGATGAAGGGGAAGATCGAGTAGAATACATCGCCAAATTAAAGCAAGTAATCGCTACACAAGACGCGGCAATGGCGAAATACAAAAAGCAAGAGAAGGAATTGAAGAACCTCAAAAAGCAAAATGTTGAAATACTCTCGATCAGAATTTGCAAAAATTATTGATTCAGGGTACGAAAAAGTGTACAAAGAGTTACAATGAATCATCGAGTGAAGAAAGTACTAGTAATTCCCCAAGAAAATCTAAATCGACACCGGTAAGGAGTGTTGAAGAAGAAGAAACAAGTGAGAATGATAAAAAGAAAGAAAAAGAAAGAAGTACAATGTAGTACCGATGAGGTTTCCAAGACCGAGACCTTAATTAAGCCTAACAAGAGAAGAAATTCAAGAGATTGTCAATCAACAATTGATAATGGCTGGTGCAAAGGTAGATCCCAACACTACCAAGGGATGCGGTAGGCCATATCCTCCACACTTCGATTTGGTACCTTATCCCAAGGGATACTCGGTGCCTAGATTCAAGATATTTACTTACGGGAGAAGGAAGTAAAGATATGGATCCGAGACAACACATCTCTCATTTCTTGGTGTCATGTGGCAACACAACGACTACTGATGCCCTACTTCTAAGGCAGTTCCGAGGTCCTGCCTTCCAGTGGTATGCTTCTTTGGAGAATGAGAGTATCTCAACATGGCGGCAGATGGAAGATGCATTTCAAGCAAAATTTGCCACGATCTCGGATCGAATAAGCGTGGCCGATTTGGTTTGGCAGGAGTTAAGCCAAATAAGGGAGAATCCATGATTAGTTACATGCAGAGATGGAGGAATCTCAGCATTAAGTGCGACCGTAAGATCGAAGAGCGAGAAGCAGTTGAGCTTATGATGAAAAACATGGATGCATGGCTACAACCCTTTTTGAGTATAGCCAAGATCAATACTTACCAAGAATTGGTAGATATTCTTGCTAAGTTAGGGAATGCACCACCAGGAGGATGGTCTCAAGGACAAAACTCGCGCTACAGTAATAACAACAGCAACAACAAAGGAGGAAAGAGTTAAACGAAAGTGGCTTTCACCTCAAAGGATAAAAAGAAAGAGGTGGCTAACACCAGCACACCCAACAACGTGACCACTTCAAGCAACATCAACAACAACAGTAAGTCGAGACCAAAACAAGGTGATAGTTTGTTCGATAGAATGCTCAAGCCCTATTCCTTCCGGAAAGATAAGGTGGCTAAGATCTTTAAGGATGCCATGAAAGCTGGACTTACGTTGCCAGAGTGCAAGCGCCCTAATGAAGCTAGCAAATCTGATGACCCTAACTTTTGTCCGTACCATAGAGTTCTGGGACACCCAATAGGAGATTGTTGGGTATTCAAAGACTGGGTAGAAAAGAGATATAATTTTAGGTGTTCTGTGTAGAAGAAGAGGGTGATTATATAACCCTTGATATGTGAAGTGCACTAATGTGATATTGGTGATATCATGAACCCGGACCTTAAAAAAAAAGTAAAAAAAAGCAGGAGGAGATTTTTTTTCAACTTAGAGAATTCTCTTAAAAATTAGAAAAAACTGTAACACTTCAAACAAAAGAAATGGATTTTTAACTGGCAAAGGTTTCCTTTTCCCTTAAAGATAAATTGAATCGAGAAGCTTGTGCAAAAAAAGGTAAAATGGGCGGGCCAGACCTGTGAAAAAAATAAAAACAATGAAACATAACATACATAGCTTCTTATATAGGAGATTCTAATCTATTCTTATATAGATATTTCCGTTGGTTGATGAAAGAAGAGCTTAGAAGTTATTTTATACAAATAAATAAAGGAAAACCTTTCTAAAATAAAAAGAAGAACTTCACTACATGCCTGAACGTACCAGATAGTTATTTAGGCAAAGCAACATAGGTAGGAAAGGGGTCGACACGAATCTTTCAATCGGATACCTATTGCTTGGATGCTTTTGAAAGCCTCGAGATTCAAAGGGGCAAGTTTTTTTCTTTTATTTATCTCCCTGGGCGAACGACGGGAATTGAACCCGCGCATGGTGGATTCACAATCCACTGCCTTGATCCACTTGGCTACATCCGCCCCTATCCCCGCGCACAGCTTTCAGTCTCTATCTACGATCAGATCCTTTCTGAACCCACGCGAACTTTATGGCTGATAAAAAGTTTCCCTTCGGCGTCAAGTGCAATAATCTATTTCGAATGTGCGCGCAAAGACCTCGATGCTTATTGATAGGGCCCCGGGAAGGTAGGTCTCTTGGTCTATATCCAAGCAAGAAGGTGTGGAGGGTTCTCGAGAGGCTGGCGGACCCCATCCATTGGTTAAGTTGGGGCAGTTTGGGCCACATAGGTCAGGTAATGTTGGAGGAGAATAAAAAGGAATTTCTCTATACTACGTCATTTTTTTTTTACATATGAATTTATGGTTCGTAAGTAGCCCGCTTCATTCGATAGTAGAAAGAGCAGGCTTTTTCTGAGAAGTAGGATCTACCAGATAAGTATGCTTTTCTGCTCCAAAAAAAGATCTAAACCCATCTGTACTGAGCTGTTAACTTGTTTTCCGAACCATCCACTCTTCTCTAGGGGCCTTTTTATACATACCTGAATTAGGCTCTACTCATTCAAATCTATGCACACCGACTGATGTCATCGCTACACTTGACTGGCGCTCACATTCATTCTTTTTTTTTTCTATTTCTTCTATCTATTGGCTCTCATTTTTTTGCTTGCATCTCACACTTGCATGTCTTCCCCCTCTGCCGCCGCCTTGGTGCTGCTTTGACCAGGTATTCTATTTACTTAGGTAGGAAAATCTTGAAAAAAAAAGTAGGAATTCAACTAAAAAAAGAGAAAGAATGGCTTTGGAGAACTACTTTAATAGACTTGCTTGGGGTGTGGCTAAATGAAAAAGTAGATTGCTTCTTCTTCGAGTTACCCTACAGGTTCGTGAGGATCCTGATCAAGTTAGTTCACAAGGGAAGGGGGAAGATACAAAGGCAAGCCACCTATTCTTGCAGCCTATTCCGAATTTGCCCGATCAGACATCTCATATGCAGGGCCAGCCAGACTTCGATAGCAAGACTCACCACAACCGAAGCCCAAAAGACATAAAAACGTTGCCGCCTTATATGCCTACCTTACCAGCTTGCATCCTGATGCCGCTTTGCTAAAGAATCCATTTTCTTTTTCTTCCCTGATGCTCCGGCCCTTAAATGAAACTCTTGCTTCTGCCTATCATCTTTTTCAATCAATCAAACTATGACTAAGGAAGCAATCTTTACTACTATAATATAACTAATAAAGTGAAAAAGAAAAGGTCTTCTCTTTGCTTTGGAAGGGGCCTTGTAAGCAGCGTGTGCCCTTCTTGCTCGGCACTGCTTGCCCACTAGGGAGTAGTCAAATATCCAGAGAAAAGCCTGCCTATCAATGTCTCTACTACGTGCCCAGCCTGCCAGCATCATAGTGAAGATGTTATGTATGCACTCTTAAAGAAAGTTTGGGATTGTCCCAAACAAAGTTATTGAAGTATGGCAGAAGCTCTTACCTACACTTCAACTATTGCAATTACGAATTGATTCATGCTCCCTCCCACTTTTGAGCAAGAAAAGGAAGTGCCAGTACAGGTTCTTATTTCTCATTACATAGGTCACTTGCTAGGGCTGGGCGGCTTTTTTATATATATAGGAAATTCCTTTGCATTGTAGTGCGTACGAGGTACAGCTAAAAGTACAGTAGTTTTAAGCTTTTAAATAGTGGATTGGAAATGGCTGCGTCCACCTCGGAGAACCCTTGATGCCTACTCAACTCATTGGATTTCATAGTTTCATTCCTTCCTACGCTATCTTCCCTCTTTCTTGCAATTACATTTAGGTCGGTCCGTACTTTAATTGGTTGGAATAGATTCATTGCCGCCTTTTTTGAGGAGTTTTTTACAACGGTAGCAATCGAAGAAATCAGTGCAAAGTTTCTTTCTCTTCTTTTCCGCCTAATGCCCGACTGCCCTATGCGCCGGTAGCTGGGGATGCGCCCTCCCCTGATATTTATCTTCCAAACCCCCTATTTTTTCCTTCCCAAGTAACGTTCCATTGCGGGGTAGCTATGCTTGGAGGTATCAAGAATGAAATGTTGATTGATAACAACATTGAATTGAAAAATAAATCAAGGGTCTGATTCAACTTCATTCAATCTATAAAAAATCTCACACACTCTTGGCAAATCAACGACAATTTGAATGCCAATAATAATATAGTTTCGAACCCAGGTGGACTCTTCTAAGGCACTTGAATATTTCTCTAATAAATAAGTCATATATATACCCACAATTGAAGTTATTTTCAAATGATAGTGAACTCAAACAAGTCAATTACGAAGAAGAAAAATTTCTTTGATTGACGAGCTACGCCCACATGAAATTCTCAACCTTTGACAAATGAAACGAAAATAAACTAACTAACACTAGAAAGTAGGATATCTGATGATTTGAACTCACAGTAATAATACACCGTAAGGGGCCAAGGTTGTTTTTTGAAAAGAGGATAACTAGAATAAAAAAGAAAAAAAAAACTGAACTGATGACACTAACATCAACTATTAAATTAAATCACTGAGATCAAGGGCGTAGCTTGAACAACACTAATATTAGATGAAAGGAACAAGAAACAATCATGAAAATTGAAAATATGGTGTTAACTAGTAATTATTATAATATTAAAATAGTATATAGAATGGAAGGATTATTCGAATGAATAAGCAGTCAATTGCTTATGAACAGAAATGGATTCTTTGCTTTTGCTGCAAACTTAATAAAGTCACCAATATGACATTTAGGATTCCTAAGGTCAGGACACGTTCAACAAAAACACCCGCCCGCTTCTGATAGACTTTCAAAAGATTTTTAATGTGTACCCGCCTTAAAATAAAGGTATATATATGACTCATTTGCTAAGAAAGGCGGCAATGTTTCTCCTGAATTGAACAGAATCAGGCTCCGAGTCATTTCTCTTTCATGTAAGTTAAAGAATCCACTTCTTTAAATTGAAATACGACCTCTTGGGATGTAGAATATGTATTCCTCGTAGGCAGAGGAAAGTTTGAGAACCAATTGCTCATGTCGGGCCTGTTGGATCCTTTTTTCCAGTATGTAGACCCCTTGTGAAAATTCAAACTTGTTGATATTTTCTTCTTTAGTTAGTTCAACTCTCAGCATATCATAGGCAACATGAGGATTTACTTCTGCCAGGTATGATGGCATTAACAGACCCGCTTAAACTAACATTTCTTCATTTTCTTTTCTGAAATTCAACATTACGCGATTGCCCCGGAATTCTTGATTCTGTATAATATTAATACAATCGCACACGTCTCCGAAACCTACGAGAGTCTTTCATTTTACATTAAAGTAAAGTGCTCTTATTCCTTGCTTGTGAGCATGCGATACCGATTCATTAATTCACCACTGGGTTAGGTACCCACCAACCATATCTAAGAAAGTTGGACCCTAATCTCCGTACTTCACAGATGGGTATGGCATGTCTGAAATAGAGCGTGTTCGTTTTGCCAAGATGAAGTTAATAGGGAGGATAGGTTAGTGTCCTAAGCGCGTGACATCTGCTCGATGTTATCCTTTTGCGAGAAGTTCTTTTCTTTTAATTTCACAGTAAAGGCCGCAGGTTGACTCAGATCTCAATACTGTACCAATTCTCCAATAATGGAGCATCCAGGAGATATAATAGCGGAACACCTAACAAAAGAACTTCAACTAAGGGACGATATCGGAATTTCATACTAGGCTTTGGTGTCTTGTTCGTTCTACAAGTGATTCAATGACTGTTACATACGGCTTTTTGTGGAGTATGCCTGCTTGCTTCATGCTGAATAGTGTACCTAGTGGCTTTCTATTTTCAAGATGGAACTCTAAATTTTTCTTATTGGGGATTTAATATCACCCAAACCGAGTCTAGTTTGAGGTCAGTATTCCCGAGATCCGCACATCTTCTTGCTTATGTTCTCAGGTACATTAGCCTTTGGTAACATGAAGCGTCTCTTTGGGGATTCCCATACTTACATAGTCACCCGACTCCCTTTTACTATATGTTTCATAACATTAATATATATGAACTCGTTGAGGATTGTGGAGGACCCATCAACCTTACTAAAGACGCTGCTAGAAAGACATGGTATACATTTCTTAACAATGGCCTGTCGGGCTAAACCCAACCGTCACTTCTTCTGATGTATCGGGCGAAATCTGTCTTCCACCCTAAGGTGATGTTCAGCCACCTTGCGTGGTAAACCGGGCATCTCCTCAGTCGACCATGCAAAAACGTCCACATTGTGCATCAAACAGTCCTTCAGTGCTTCTTTCTCTGCTATCGGGAGCCGACTGCCAATACGGAGTGTTCGGCCAGGAATGACTTCAAACTCCTCGGTTTCTTCAACTGGCCACAGGTGGGTTGTCATCCCGAAGTTGGGGTTCGAGCCATTCACGTTCAACACTGATCACTTGAGGAGCACCTCGGAGGGATACTGAATAGCAATCCCTAGCTACTTTTTTATCTCCTTTTTCAAATCCAATACCCGCACTAGTAGGGAATTTCATCATCAAATGGGCAGTTGACACTATTGCACCAAGTTTATTGAGAGCTCCGCGACCCGCATTGTAACCCGAAGGTGCATCCACCACCAGAAAAGTAAGAGGAAGAGTAACAGATCGGGGGTGAGAACCGAACTGTACCTCTATGACTACTGTCCCGAGGGAGTGGAGAGTTTGTCCAGTGAAGCTTGTAAGAGGAGTGCGGATCGGTTGTAACAGAGAGGACGAGATGCCCATCTTGTCAAAGGCATCTTTATACAAAATTTCTGCCGAACTACCGGTGTCAACCAAAACACGCCGAACCCTCTGATATGACTGGTTAGATGGAGTGCCCATCCGTAGGGACAAGACAATAGCGTCATCATGAGGGAATCGGATATCTCCAAAATCTTCGGATGTAAAGGGAATAGGTGCTCCGAACCCTTCAAACTTCTTTTAAGCCTTAAAACATTCTACTCGGTCGGTATTAAAAATATACCGACGGCGCTTACGATCTGTATCTCCCCCGGATGCAAGTCCCCCAGAAATAACGTTTATAACACGTTCCTCATGATCAATAACTGCCACCGGCTGGTGAGAAACAAAAGATGTTCCTTCCTTGTTGGGGAGGTGCACGGGTTTGAGTGTTGTCCTCACCTCGGTCTTGTTGATCTCGGTTATTTCTGTAACCTCCTCGAAAATTACCCCTTCGGTTGCTGTTATTTCCATCTCTGCAATTCCTTCTATTAGTGGTATGATGGGTAACGTACTTCTCAACAAAGGCCTTAACATCTCTATCTCGGGCCAAACGTTCCAACTCATCCCGAAGTGCAAACAAGGAGTTGTCTTTGAGCACTTGCAAGGCAATTCGAAAATGCTCTCTGTGGCTGGCCCTCCATGTAAGGACTATAAATGAGAATGTCATCAAATAACACTAATATGCATGTGGGTCCAAACACTTGATTTATCAAAGCCTGGAAAGTTTCCGGGGTAGCAGGCAAGACGAATGAGCAGTGCCGTTACTCACCTACATAAAAGTATTTTAAGGGGTGTTGTTGAAATTAGGGGTTTTTCCGCAATATATATGATATTTATGGTAATGCAAATTCTCAACAATATAGAAAAATTGCGTGCTTGGTCGTTGAATTAAGGTTTCAAGTAGGGCTGTTGCCTTCATTTTGGTTGTCTTGACGAGTGTTCAATCATATTGAACAGTATTGTAAAAATAATTATCGTAAGTAAATAGACAGACAGAGCGTATGTGGACGAATCTCTGAATCGCGGACCAAATCGTTCTGACGCTCCGCGCCTTGATTTCTTTCCTTTCTGGTTTTCAACATATTCTAAAGGCAAGGAGGGGAACTCATGATGCTGCAAGTCAAAGTCAGTGACTCTAGCAAACAAAAAGGGGCCACTGTGCATCCTTAAATAACTAAGGTACTGAACACCTTTTCAGATGTCTTCTCAGAACCAACCACCAAAAAGATGAAATTGAGAAAATCATACATGAACTCCTCTTCCTTATGGTCGAGTGGCTTTCGCTCCTCTCTCCTTAACATCGAGTGAAGCTTTCTTTACTATATATAAAAGAAGTATGTATATCTTGCTTTCCAGTGGAGCAAAGTTCGTTCCCCAAAAAGCGAATTCAGTGGGTTTAAGCTTCAAGAAAGAAATGGGCAGAGATCTTGATTTGAGTTGTCCAGTTGTTCTCGTCCTGTCTTCTTTATGGGACCGAGAGACTGTAACAAAAAAAGAAGGGATTGGTCTTCCACTTCTTCCTCTGCTTAAAACTAAGCAAGTAGGTCAGCGTTGCCTAAGCCAGTAAGTGAAACTAGCCAGGCCAGTACCAAGCCCAAGACAGTAAGCGAGCCCGGAAGTAATGAGAAAAGGGAAGCTATAAAAGAGTACCAGTAGTAAGCCAATCCCTGGGTATCCTATTGTCATTTTCAAAATCTCCCTAACGCCCTTAATTCAAGCCAGAGTTCTAAAAAGAGCTTTGGATCCTAGGAAGATCTAGGCAATTAGTGAATGAAAAGAAAGCAGAAATACCGGTCTGTCGATATTGTAAGTACCCTTTGTCTCCAGTTTTTCCCAAACAAGGATAGGATTAGTGTCACTGAGTTGGGGAGAAGATGTTGGTCAACCAGTTGAGTTCTCGTTCTCAAGCGACTCCAGCTTAGCGCCCTTTATCAGGTTTAGAGCATGCCACAGGATAATTTGGCAGATTCACCAATAGTGGTTTAGGTCCTGTACCATAAACTTCCCTTATATAAAGATCCACAGCGGTCATGCTTTCCACTGGTATAGTTCAAAGTTCGATTTGCTTTTTCAATGTTACTCGGTATAAAAAACCCATACTAAACCTAACCTGGGTTTTATTAGGCTGGTAACCGACGTTCCGAAGCAGTAGTCATAGTTGGCTAAGGTACAGATTTGATGTGAAAAGCAGAAACCTTGCCATCGCTTTCGACGGATCCCTACTTCTAACACGGACAAGTTGTAGGTTCTGATAATTGAGTGAGTGCTTTTTTATTAAAGAAGGACCCGTGAGGTGATACTTCGGGATACGAAGAGGCATAGGCATTTCATTAGAAAAGGCCTTCCTTCCTCTTAGAAAGGCTAAGTCAGTAAGAATGACTGGAGGCAAAATATGTTCTTAGATTCCCGGTAAAAGCATTTATTCTAAGCCGGGAGCATAAAAGAGAATCAAGTTATGTAGGAACCGCACCTTATTTGTATAGGCAAGAATCAGTAGCCGGCGAACGCGCATGCATCCTTTCCTTTTCTTGCAGGCCCAACTCACGATCCGAAACAAAAGAAAAAAGACACTACCGAGAAAAATAAATAGAAAAAGAAAGTGAAAAAAAAAAAGAAGTTCAAGCTAGGTTTTCTTTTACTAGTTGGGATATCGCAACTATTTAGGGCAAGAACATGACGGAAGTCCGCTCTCTGTAATTAAGTACCAATAGATGCTGCACCTTTCTTAACTGTGATTTCATTATCTCCATCAAGAAACAATATTAGGCGCTAGGAATATTCCTTCCTTTATCTTATATTCCAGCTTGAATTTACCTAATTCAGTACTAGAAACTATGTCATCAGGAAGTGGTTCAATATAATCCCCTATTCTTTTTAGTAATAAGAAACAGAGGGCGAAGCATCACTAACTTCTCTATTTGTCTTGTATGTAAGGTGGCTTTGATCCCGCATAGAAAGAAGATGATACTGCCCTGGCAGAAGGAAGAACTAGTCCAGCTCACACAGAAAGCACAGAAAAATACCCAGGCCTAGATGTTCAAAGCGAACGTAAACAGCAAGTACCGCGACCTCGGAACCGGCATAGGGAAGGCCCAACAAGAAATGTTGACTTAAAGTCCAAGCTTGATTCTTTTTTCGGTACAGCATTCTCCCCTTGCTAAGCTCCCCACCCGGAACGCACAAAAGCGTGCCTTCTGTAGGAAAAAAAGAAATCCTTTGGTACACTGGCAAAGGACCACAAATCCGATCATGCAAAGATGAGCGGAGGCTAGCATCACACAGTCCTTCTTCGATTGCCCGAGCACACCAATATAATGTAAACTTGCTTGTGTACTCAGGGGATGGTCAAAGAGGTTTTGGTTGAGGAGCGAGCCTACTCATTTACTACATAAATATGAGATGACGGTGCTCAAAGCATTCAAGTCCACTGATGTAGTAGGTAGGGGTAGATGAGGAAGACTTTCAAAATACAGGGTCACACTTCTATTAGAATTTTGGAGTCTTCAAAAGCATAGAGACGAGCGAGCTATGAGGCTTTGCTGTAAACCATAGGTATGAAGAGTATCCCTTGCACTTGCATGCTGGAAGAAGTTCAAAATCTCGATTCCATCAAAGATTTATGTGATACCTAATTGCTCATATCTCTCTTTTCTCCTTTCTTCTTTTGTTTTTCAACTCGACCTCTCGGGACTGTGGTGACGAACCTTACTCTCCTCGGTCAAGTGGTTGACCCGTCTGTCTAATAAATTGACTAAGTGAATGGGAATCCTATAGTTTGACCAGCCTGGGAAGAATAGTCAGAGGCAATTCGCTAATATGGAGCTGTTTATATCGGCTTTCTTTCCGCAGGAAAAGAGAGACATGCGAGTTCGACTCTCGTTCTATCCATGTTCAGCAGTCCTTTTCCATCTTGGTACTGTTGATGGCAGTACCGCTCAACTACGAGATGCTTGAAAGTAGATGTATCAATAATGTTCCGTAGCATCGAGCCTCGAAACGGCAAGCCATGCTTCAAGCTAAGTCAGTATGGATCTAATTGATTGCTAAACTGAAGGAACTTTCTCTGTCGCAGATTCTCTGAAGCTGGTGCCTAGCTCTGGAAGGATGGATGGTATCATACCTATTTGAAGAAGGCCCTGGGAACGACATTCTGTAACACTTGCTTTTGAGTGGGGAAGGAAAAGAAGCACACAAGCGAACAACCATCTAACCGTCAGTCTGAACTCCCAGGATCCGTCCATCAGTAATAAAAAGCTTCCGGAAACGGCAGTGGAATGGAATAGTTCGATGGTATTGATCTGATAGGAATGTCTATCGTGATAAACCGTGTGATTGGAGCCTATCTATAGCTAGAAAAGTGTAATTCTATAAGCTAAGCAGATGAGACAACAAAGAATCTAACCGTCCTCTCTGATTGACTTCATCAGAAGATTCCTATGGTTTACCTTTCTTCTTTCCTTGCAACCTTGGATCGCTTTACCATTCACTTCGTGGAACTCGCTTGTCTGTCGCGTCGTATTCCTGAACCAAACCTGGAATGAATCTGCACAGGCTCACTGACGTACTGAAAAAATAGGAAGGTCCCACCCGCAAATTGGATTGATTGCCTTCCAGTTGGGGGATTCCCAGGAGTTCCTGTCTCCGAATTTACTGATGAAACGAGTGACAGCCTCATAAATAGGTTATGTACATCTCCTAGGGGGTTCCATCCGAATGCTGGCTGTGGTGGAAGCTTTTGTTAACTATAACATCTTTTGGCTTTTCTTTTTCTGTATATTATGAATCGAGTAATTGAAATATGTGTAAAAAACTGAGCTTTATCAATAAAGAAAGCAGTAGGTCTAATTGTCGAAGGACTCTTTTCCTTATTTGGAAAGTAATGACCTTCTTCCTCTTCCTGGCGGCCTACCCATCATAATATCATAAACGTAAACCATCAGAATTATGTGTTCCCTTCCTTTCTCCTTTTAACAAAGACGGAATGATCGGGGCTACTCCTCGCCCATTTCCACTTAACCTCTCAACCGCTTTTAGTATACAGACCTTTCCTTGCTCCCACCGGCGTAGACATAGTTACACCTTGTGTTTTCGGAAAAGCATTTGATCCAGGCGTCCCGTACTGAGTGAGATTTCGCTACTGGAAAGGGTCTATGTGTTGAAGTAAAAGCCTGAGGACCTATCGATTTCACTTCTCCAGGGGTAGCTCCAGCACCCATTCCTTTACACATACACATGTTGGGCTGTGTGACGCGTTGTTACTGATAGATTGTCTCTTAATGTGCTTTCTTCGGGTCTCTCTTTGTCTCCGTCATAACTTTTGTCTTAGTTCTACATGATGCTGGAATTGGATCGCTCGGCGCGCAGCGAGCTACGGATATAGATAGCAATATTTATATTGAGATGGTGATGGAGCTCAAGCGAAAACAGAAATTTAAGCTTAAACCTTTTGCACACAATGGCTGCAACAAAACCAGTTTACCAAACCCAAACTCTAAATCAGCTCAATACAATCCCAAACCACACAGAGAAGAGAAAAAATGTTATACCTTTCAAGCCCCGTGGTTTCCAGGTCACAAATGCAAAACAAAAGCATTGAACTCTGCTGTGGCACTTGAGTCAGGTGGAGGCCACAGGTTGGTGGCTGGTCTGAAGATGATGACAATGAAGAAGATAATGAGGTAGACCCCGGCGAGTTGCTCCTACCAAATCCTGAAAAGACACAAAAGCAAGAGGAAGTAAGAATTTCACTTCATGCAATTGGAGAAGGTAGCAGTTTAGATTTATTGAGAATTAAAGGGCTGGTGAATGGGGTACCAGTTATTGCATTGGTTGATTGCGGGAGCACACATAGCTTTGCTGACCCTAAGGTAGTAGAGAAAGCTGGGTTTGAGATGTCTAAGGTACCGCCTATGGTGATTACAGTGGCCAATGGCAATAAAATGCAATGTTACACAAAATGTGAGAGCTTTGTTTGGAGTATGCAGGGACATTATTTTAGTTTTGAGATGAAGGTGATGAAATAAATGGGCAGCTTGTCCAGCCAATGGCTTACCAGCTTTCCGTCTTACCTGTCGAATGGCATGTGTCATATCTAATAGCAGATTGACTGCCACCAACAAGCTACGGGCCAGCAAGCAATCAATATCAATATAAGTATGAAGAGGCGCGGAGCGGCTTACTGAATACTGAAAAGACAACTTTTTAAGTAGCCAGAGAATAAAGAAGTAGGCAGGAAAGGTGGTATTAAAAAGAGTAAGTAAGCACTAAGTGAGTCAAAGCTACTTAGTCTGAAAGTATGCTTTCTCTTCCGGCTAATCTATTTACTATCTCATTAACCTTTTTTTTCCCTCATGTCTTCAAGTACCACGTGTATTCTCTTGAGTGCCCTTTCTCTCATTCCGAGGACCTACCTTTCCTAGTTTGTACCCCTTTCTCTTCTTTTGCTCTTCGCCTCTTGGATGGTAGTTTTGAAGTTCAGTTGCTTTACCAGACATTGATTTCAGTGTAGTTTTTTTTACGGCCAGGTAAGGAAGAAAAGAAGTAGTGGCCAGAGCTAGCTTATAAATCCCAGGGCTACACACCCGCCTCACTGGACCTATCCATTCGAATTCTCTCCTCTAATCCCAACTCTACACGGCTGGACGACGCCTGTTTACTTATAACGAAATCACACGTTAAGCCCGATTAACCTACAATTTCTTGATTCGTCGGTTTGGCAAGGCAGAATTGGGGCCCTCCCATTAAGGTTATTTTCTAGTTTCGATAGGAGAGATGCAGACCAGATAGGAATGCAAGAAGACTTGCAGAAAGTAGATTGATCGCTAAAAAAAAATGCTTTCTCAGTCCCCGAACAAGTATCCTCGAAGAAGCATCTAATGCAGATATAGGTGAAGAATTTCTTTTAGCAGATAAGCATATACATATATATACAAACTCTATTATATATATCCAACCTAGTTCACTCGCCAGTGCATCCATGTCTGAATGGAGAAAGCTCATCTTTATATCTACGTACGATATTAGTTTACTAATTTCTCTTCCGAAACACATGAATCCACTGCTACTTCAAGTAGTACCGAACGAAGGAACTCCCCGACCGAATAGGGCTAACCATTTGCATCAAATAAACTACGTTGTAGGAGGAAACTGGTTCTTCAGAAAAATCCACCTCTATGAGCACAACAAGCTGATAGGCTCCGTCTTCGATTCAGATCAAAATATCCCAACCCTCAGCATAATATATTCGGTCCAAAGGGCATTTCGGACTGCACTAAATTACCTTCAAAATTCTACAGTACAGGAGCCGAAGAAAATAGAAACCTTTTTCTGAGTAAGCTTTTGCTACTAAAAAAGAGGAAAGATCCTTTTTGTCTGCACCCATCTATTCGCAAGAATAGAAGAAGATATAACCTTTCTGCGGCGCATAGAAAGGGGGTTAGCCTCGCTCCCTGACCATCGTCACCGCGGTATATCAGCCAAAGTCTTTAAAGAAGTGTATCCGCTGGTTGCTCCCAGTCGAAGTGGATCTGCCCCCTTGGACAAAAAGGGCCGCATCTACCAGTGCCCCAGCAGTATCTCTCACAATTTCCTTTTTAGCCATTCCATCTAGCCTAGCTGCTATAACATATTTGAAATCTCCTGTTACCTTCCTTTGAAAATGGGATTTATTGCTAAACCATCGATGAGTGAGCTTCAAGAACAAGTGAATAGATGTCAAAATAAGTATCCGTGGCGCTTTACTAAATCAAAAGGGTGTCGTCCATCGAGCTTTCCTTCCTGTCCCTGGCTCGGTCGGGAGGAGACACGAGCAAGAACGAGAAGTGTTTCGCTTCATTGATACTACTTTTCAGTGCAGCAGAGTTGCGGTTGCCTCAATCCCCTTTTACTTCCTTTCCCCAGAGGGAGGCCGGGGCATACTTCCTACTTTTACGTATGGATTGAACTGTATCCTGGACTTCTTTGGACCAACGCACAAGCTATTCTTGAGAGTGCTCAAAGCGGTAGGCCCTCTCCCTACCTAGTGCGCCCTGTGTCCGGGGTAGGGTTCACATTCGACACGGAACCCACGGGCACCAACGATTGACCTGGAACAGAGCAGAGGTTGCGAAGCAAAGTACTGACGCTCAATCGAAAGAAAGAGCTTTTATTTTAAGTAGTTGACTTTCTTTCCGTTGCTAGCTGGACAGAATAAATAGTTGATAGAAGAAAACATAAGGAAGAGAAGTCAAACTATTTCTAGAGTGAGTCCCGTAGTCAAAAGAATGCGTTTCTGAAATTCATTTAAATAACTCCTTTTTTCAGGAGCCCTACAACCTCTAAGATTCCAATTTAATAGAAACTAAAGAAATCCCACTATTTGTATCCTCCAAGTTATCACTATGTTTATGTAACATAAATAAAATAGCCTCTAAAAGAGAAGTAAACCTACGCACATCAATATTCTTAACATCTTTAAGAAATTGCTCCTTTCTATGCTCAGGAACCAGAATTTTCACTCCAAAATCCTCTATAACCTTAATGATTTCAGAATTAGTCATAGTAATAAATAAAATTTCCAATAGGTAAAGAAGTACCTAGATGACGTTGTTCCTTGCTCATCTTCAGAGGAGGACACCTCATCAGCCACCTTCTCGGTCTCCAGTCCAGCCTCAACCTGAGCTATTGGCACCACAACAGAAGGAGTCGCCTCTTTCTCCACCCTCTCAACCCTTGCCACCTTAGCATGAATTGTGGAAATCACCTCACCAAAGGGCAACACCTCAAATTCTTCATCCACTATCTCTTGAGAGTTTTGTTGTGTACCAGACATAGGAACATCCCAAGTATCATCTTGTTGCTGCACCTTAGAAGAGAGAAAATTCTCCCAATCACCAATACCAGAAGAACCCGAGCCACCAGCCTCCATATGATCAGTCCTCTGCCACTTATGTGAATCCTGCGTAGGCTTCCAATAGGTGCGTTCTCTTTTACCAGGTGGGAAACGAGGATTTCGTTCCGTGAAGCTATGACTACTGACCAAGCTGATCAAGAGTTCTTTACGGCGCAGATGTGTGTGAGGTTTCCTAAAGGTTCTCATTGATAGTGGGGCATCTCTAGGAGGGTGGCTTATCTCTATTCTCAACAAATGGATATCCATTCTATCTAGCCGAGGGAAAGTGCCTTCCTGAAGGTAGCAAGTTTCTCTCCTTCCGGCCAAGGAGAAAGAAAGAGACAAGTTTCCACCTCATCCGAGTCAGAGCTCTCAGTGACTTCCCCCATAGCAACGGGAGATGATCAGCCCATCACGCTTTCCATGTTCAAAACCCTAAATTCCTTTCCGATCTACTGTCTTTGTTGAATTTGACTTATTCTATTTTTTCAACCAAAGGAAAAAGCGACCGGGCCGAACCACAAACGTAAGGGAGTTTTAATAGGTGAGTGGCTATTGGCAATCGGAATTCCATATAGATAACTAAGAACCTAAGAACTTGCTATATCATGGAGTATCCTTGTTTTCTTAATAAAAAGAAAGAGGACAACTATGCATATGGCTACTTCAACGCTTTGTGTTCAGTCTTACCTCTTTCTTGTGCTTACGGTCTTGATTCTTGGACTCTGCCTGCGTCCGGTCACTAGTTCTTTTGGGATTAGTACAATGGGTAGGTTTTCGGATAAAGGCATGCATGAAGGTCTCATCCAATGGTGGGTGCTTCAGTAATGGTACCTTAACCAGAGAATCAAATAGTTTATGTAGAACCGACCCTTCACTTTCAAATCAAAAACCCCCGTCCGTGCTGGAGAGAATCTTCCTATTCTTTTCTACTGGACTAATCCTGCACGAGTATGTAACTAGCCTGCCTTTCAATTCTACTCTGTCTTTCCCTTACTTGCCTACACTTGCTGCTCTTACTAGTTGCTTTACATTGACTGCCCCAGCTAGTGTATTTCATGTAACTTACCTGCCTTTCCGTGAAATGACCTTGCCCTGCGGCCTTTCCCTATTGCCTGGATTCCAGCTTTATTGTTGGAGTTCTTTTATTGAGACAGTAATTGCTTGAAAGGAAAGACTCTTTGAACCGTGATAAAAAAAAAGATTTTTCCAGAAATGGGTTCAAAGCATTTGTATCCTTTTTGGATAGAGCTGTAACCAAGTAAGACACATGGTTTTTACCTAGGTTCCAGTTTTTTATTATAGGGGGGGAGCACTGGAAAGATTCCTCCTTTGCTTTGGGCAGTTCATTTTTTCCGGGACAACTCTATTCCCAAATGAATTCCCAGGGCAGTGGCCCTAATAGCAAATCTCACAGAATCCATCACTTAAAGGATACTCACCCCTAATTTCTTAACATTTTAACCCAACCAAAAATTACATGAAAGATAACTTAGCCCATAAGGTTGGACCTAAACTAAGTAGGGCACCTGCACACTCAAGTCAGAAAGTTGGCCCACAATGATACCTTCACTAAGTAACTAGGACTCCAGTTATATATGCATAGTCCAAACAAAGAGTTTTTTTCCTGGATAGTGAACCAGAATTAATAAGAGTTTAAGGGATGCCCACATGTGAGGAGATATGTCTGAGGGTTGTTAAGCCTAGGATAGAAAAATCTCATAGCATTTTCAATTTCCTTAAGACCTAAGTCCCATTTCTTTAGTACCAGATCCTTCACAGAAAAGCCAAATGGATCATATTATAAAGAACAATGATTATCACGAGCAAACTTATGTACAGATAAGAAGTTTTTGAAATGTGGAACAAAAAGCACATTATTTAGATGAAAGGAAGAGTTTACTGATGCTAACAACACTGAACGAAAAGCACTGATCTGCTCTCCAAGAGATTCCACTCTGATACCTTTTTAGCTGTGACACCCCAAGCTCTAGGTTAAGGGACCCACCGGCACGTATGCAAGACCACTCTCGCATAAGTAAAGCATTAGAACGAACACCCACAGAAAAGAAAAGCAAATATGAAAATTTAGAAACACGGTTCAGTTTCAAAAAAAGGAATGACTCGAGCGAGTTGATGAAACGAGCCATGAATTCAACTGGTCGAACAACAATTTGACAAGCAAAAAGGTGGGGAGCTGGTTCTTTCTGATCTTTATACGTTTGAAATGAAAGGACGAACGAGGGGAATGGGAGGCCTAAGTAGGTAGTCTCATGCCACCCAAGACGCCTTCCTTGCTTGCAGTTTCCGATTTGGTAGACAGGAAAACCAGAAGAAGGAGAAAAATAAAAATAAGTTCGAGGGGACCCCTATTTTTTGTTTACCAGGAAGGAGGGGAGGAAATTGGCAATACATACATCTTTTCAGAAGTGTTCCTTGCATGTAAATAAGCATTTATTTTAACCTGGCGGCCTTGTTCAAACCATTCATTGTATCTACCACTGAGCGAGCAACGTCTTTGTAACAACATAACTAACTTTTCTTCTCCATTTTCTGTTGTCTCATAGACAAATCTTGATTGAACAAAGCGTAGGGCGAACTTTGAAGAAGCAAGCCGAAGCATGCACACCTTTTTTTCGTAGTTTCATGCCCCTTCATAAATGTAAAAGTCGTTATTCGTCTTTCTTTCATGACCCTCTCATGTATGTATCTCTATTGTATATAAGCAGTATGTTGGCAACGTAAAGACGGGAGCGGGAAGTATAAGCTGCCTCGTTCTTTCTTTAAGACGCTACAATACTCGCTTTTATTTAGATTCTTCGGGTGGTGAGGGGAAAAGTGCTAGTTCGATACGAAGGCAAAGTGAGTTAGGTACTTGGTAATGTACCTTCTTGAATGGAGTCGAGGAGGAAGGCAAGAGGACCCGCTCTTTCCGTACCTATTCATTTTGCTTTCTGGCAATCTGCTTGCAAAATCTCAGTGATCACAACCTTCTCACCTTTTACAAACAGCCAGCCCTCTCTCTTATATGAAAACCCTTGTGCTTTTCGAAGTGGAAATATATCAAGCCTTAGTATGAGAGTTTATATGATACAAAAGAAAGAACAGAGGAAAGAGTTCAATCAAAACTTTGTTCACAATGCAGCTTGAATCAACGAAAGAGATCTTACGCAGTTATGAGTAATTTTTGATCAAGTTTCCTCTTCCAAAAAGAGGAGGTGTTTTTCTGTACTACATGCCCATAATAAGCATAGACCTTAGGCGGCAGGAGTGATGATGGTAGAGCCGGCTAGTGAAGATCCACCTTAAAAAAGGCTAATACACTACTTCTTTAGTGAAGATTATTTCATGCGTAAAGACTTTGAAAATAGAAGCGAGAAAGTTCTCATTGATTTAATCCATAGAATCTAATCTCTATTCTAGTGAAAGCAGATCGAAGGCGCGCAGCGATAGTTTATTTTCATAACTTTTCAAGCTTCGAAGGTCTTTTATTAATAACATAATGAGGCTTCACAACTATCAAATAAAACCATTGATGCGAAATTATGTTCTTTATTAATTAGCTTTATTTAATGAATCATTCACCAAGCATCTGTTTCCATTCCGTGATTCATGTGGGCTTCTTCCTGCCAGCCTAAATGATCTAGCAGCCAGTCTATGCCCTTAACTTGGTAGTAAAGTATAAATAGATCATGAGAACTTGCGAATCGAGAATCTAAAAGGAAAAAGGAGGAATTGCTAGAATATATGAGAAAGGATATCTTATTTCGGGGTGGCATAATGAAAAACGCTCAAGAAATCTTGGACAATGAATATTATATAGACATAGTTACTAAGGAACCACTTTTTTCGCTAGCACAAACTATCTTTCTAACCCATTTCTCTGACTATGACCCATATCCTCTTCTTATCCCTAATGATAATGAGCTATCCCTGGTCAAGGTTTTTCTGTGCACTTCATTCTTCTAAATGCCAAGGTGAGGAAAATCGGGAAAATGCACACTAAGGGAAATCCCCCTCGTTGCTACTCCGAGTTTCATAATAGGGAACGCTACACAGTACTAAAAAAAAGGTTTGATCCATTCCCACATAGATTCACCAATCCTGGAACTCGTTATGGATAGAAGGTTCTACGAAGTGAAACTAGGACAACGAGAGAAAAGAGTCAGGAGTGCCAGACAAATCTGATTTTACTCTTTCCGCCCACGAATCAAGTTTCATTGAAAGAGGAAGCTAGTAAAGAAAGTAGTCAAAAGAAGGAGTCTCAGATCAAGGTGAAATAAGTAGTGAAAAGCAAGAAGGTAGGAGAGTTCGAATAGACAAATCTTTTTTTTCTTTCCTTATAGAAGGGGAAGTGGTAAGTATAGTGTCAGATCTCAAGACGGGGGGAGGTGAAGCAATTCGTGTGAAAGGTGGTTTAGGAATATAATCAATATATTCAAATGAGTGAAAGAAATAAGAGTTTCCTTCTTCGCCGCCAGAACGTATGCTGCACGAGATAGAGTTTGCGTTTTGACACATCAGGTATATATGATTGTCAACGCAGAAGTTTGTGTTTTGTGGAACGAACAAGTTTACAGAGAAAAAAAAGCCCTGGTAAGTAGTTAAGGGCTATGGAGAGCAGAAAGCACTAGTGAGTAGTCTATTCTAGTAATCAGCAAGCCCAGGCGCAGGCCCATCAATTAATCTATGCAAGTGCTGGAATCCTTCTCTTGATGGAGCTTGAGCACCTCTTTCTCTGCTAGGCCCGCTTTCTAAGGTGCAATTGCTCTTGTTCGCACCGCGGATTTCTATATAAGAGCGAGTAGGGAACCTAAAGTCAAGGGCCCTACCCTATCCTTTTTATAAACCAAGGAGCTCCAGATTCCATTTTCTTCTTTATAGGCGAGAAGACCTAAGCCTTATAATATGTATTGGCTCGCCAAATTCAGTAGAGAGAGCACCTGATGCTGCTCTTGATCCTAGCCTTGTTGGCGCTGACTTAGTAGACAGTAGAGAAGAGGCCCTTGAGAAAGAAGGTTAAGTAGAATGCAGGAAAGTACTAAATATAACTCTTCTAATTTTCAGTAAGAAAGCAGTACAGGCTGAGAGAAAGAAAACACCTAAGAAGATCAGAAATGCAATGACCATACCTAACAACAGGTGCAAACCGTGGAAGACTTAGAGCAAGAGTGCTTGCAGCTAAAGGACGAGTTGGAGCGATTAGCTCGAGCAGAAGAGTTCGAAGATGTTAAAACAGTAAATGATCTGCTTACCAAAGAGGGCTTCCCTCCTTATCTTTTCATTTCTCAATTGGACCAATATGAGTATTACTTCTAGCCATCTAGGCTTATATAACATTTAGTCATGCCAAAAACAAGTTTGATTTGTCACAACATCCACTTAGACCAAAAAGATAGACCAAGAGTGATGAATGTATCCGATTCTGACAAAAGAATAATGCATACAGTTGGGACACACCGATCCATGTTGACGGGGCAGGCAAGTGGAGGCTTCATTGCTCCGTTCTTGTATCCTGAGCTAGAATGGGATTTCAGGCTATCTCTTGTGAGAAACATCAATCTCTATAGACGATACCATGCATGGATGGCCATGTACCTTTTTTTGTTGATCCATGTGATCCAGTTGCAGTGTATAGCTCATACCATGAGAGTGGTTAATACGTCCTACGGCTACCTGTTCTACCGAGTCTACTAGTTTACTGGTATAATAGGGGGTGGTTTTCTCATATATACTATATAGGCGATAGATGGCCTGAACCAATCTCCTCCGAAGGTTTGGGAATGAAGCAGTGCCGCACAGCTCCTTACATTACTTTGATTCCACTCCAAAGTGGGGAAAAAAGTCATGTACACACCTCCTTGCTCTCGCTGCGTCTAATTAATCTCCACTCCGACCGACACATAGATATAGATTGACAAATGTCTTCCCAAAACGGCTTTTCCCATAGGCGGGGGGATAGTAAAGTAATATCTTTCTTAAGTAGGAAGAGGGAGAACCCCAACTACTCTAGGAGCAGGGAGAACCCCAACTACTCTACCACCCGGATACCTAGTAATGTAGATTTAGGTGGGTCCAAACCAGCTGAGCTACCTAAACTCTTTGAAACAAAGCTCTAGTAATTCCATTCAAAAGAACAAATAGATTGGTGTCCCCAGAGAGAATTTTTTGTAACGTTTTGTTCCTCTGATTGAGGATCGTACTGGCCAGCATCCGGGCAGGGAAGGAAGAGCACTAGGGAAGAAGATAGGGTAGAACTAGTACAGTATGGGGCAGCAAGCAGGTCTTGACGCTTATGGATTTGGTTACTTTTCACAGGGATTGGGAGAGGTAAGTTGGCACTGGGAATCTACTCGAATCTCTAACTCAACTAGAATAAGAGGAGTGAGAATAGTCCATGGATTTGGTGAATGAAACCCATAGGATATCAAGTGTTGTGACCTTAACAATGAAGTAAATTCGATACTGTCGTTCGTTTATGTCTTGTCTCAACAGTTAAATATATATCTAGTGTATTTTATCTCTCTTGTGTCAAATCACATATGTATATGCTTTGAGTTCTAATTAGTTAAAGTATAATAGGGCAAGCGAGCTAAGGAAAACACTATCATCTATGTAGGGCAAGGGAAGCAGCTACTAGCATTTCTCAACGAATGGGCTTTTCTTACTTAGTAGCAGTAGTGGGGCAAGTAGAATATGTCTTCTCTTCTGGTAAGGAAATCAGCTTACCTGGGATAGGGCATTGCTTCTTGAGTACGCCGATACTTGATAAGCAACTCTCTTCTTTGCTTTTATTCACAGAAAAGAAAGGCGCGGAGCGAAAACTAGAAGAAAGCAAATTCAGAAGTGAAAGGATGGAGTAGGGTCTGATCTCTTGTCAACGAATGGCTTGTCAACGAGAACGATGATGCCCAGGCAGCACTTCCTACTATCTTAGCTACTATCATCATATGTAGGTAAAGCAGGTAAGCTAGCTGAACTTTACTTACTATACACAGGCTACTATACATAGGTATGCATTACTTTCTTTCTTGTCTTCTGTATTATATCTATGACTTGTAGTGGAAACTTACTTAGGTAGTAGTGGAAGCTTTTATTCTTTCTATTCTTATCGTCAAGCAGGTCACTTGGGAGGTCAAAGTAGATCATTTATTGGTTTTGAGTGATTATGCCTATGGTTATTGGTAAGCCTACCAACGAGAAGTCGAAACTCGTCCATTCTCAAATTTCAAATGAAGAAAGAGTTGTTGGGTAAGCTACTAGATGTCTTTTCTTGTCAACGAGATGGGATAGGGCGCATTGGTGTATAGTGCGGTACATTACGGCAACGTATTAGTCACCGGGATAGGAAAAGGAGATCTGGATGGTTCTAGGTACAGTAGGTCAGAGTGGATGTAAGCTACCAGAACTCAAATATCTTTGAGTTTATGTAAAATGAGTAAAAAAAGAAGCAATGGATTTTTATAGGGCTTGTTGCTTGTGATTAAGTCTCCATAAGTAGTAGTAGGGCAAGCGACCTATTAGTACGATAGGGCGAAGTCAAGTAAGGGCTTTGATTGCTATAGGTCAAGTGGGTCTCAGCGTACCTTGTCTTCTTTACTGGAGTATACTGGATATGTGTTTTCTCTTTGCCTAGTTTAGATATGAGTGGATTTCATTGCATTGTCACTAGGGAAAGAAATAAGGATTCCCACTTCTAAGTCCACAGGACGTCAGCGATGTGTTATAGGGACGTCTCGCGATCTTGCTTCTAGAGTACGTACGGGAACATCCAATCGAGTGCCTAACCTTGGGTGCTCCTCCTTGTTCTACTCCCTACTTTCAGAAACTAGAATCGGTACTCTCATAAACGTTCAGTACATCGTGCATTTAATAAAAAGAAAGGATAACAGTAGTGGCACGGAACTCTTGATCAACTAGACTTTCCCCGGCTGCAGTGACTTCCATATTCTCGCCTTTAGTTACTAGTGGGTAGGGTTCGTAAATAGGTACAGGTCTAGTAGGGACAAGGAATGATCCCGCCTTTCACATAGGCCTCTGCGGAGAGAGAACATTCCGACCGAAAGGAGAAGAAGCAGTGAGTTCTTGCTTTCCTTCAATCGGTTCTAGCTCTTGTACTAAAAAGTGGTTACATAAAGAAATGGAGATAGTGGAAGGCCTGCCTTACTCATGGTCACCACCAACCAACTGTCCGCTAACTAATAAGTAATCCAATTGACGAACAAACAAATAGTCAAGATAGGATTTGCATACAGATAAGATAGGCATACCACCTACTTGACAAAAACCAAAGCATACCATACATCGTCTTCAATTTCCTTTTCTTAACTCAGAACTAGCTAGCTTGCATCAATGGCTAAACTACTCAAGTCAATAGCTGTGGTGACGGCATACAGAAAGTCGGACGGGGTAGTCCACTTCTATTGCTCGCTAGTAAAGAGCTGTAGCAGTGCAGTCCTTCATTTCCTCATATTGAAGCTCTATTCTTGCTTTCGTTCATTGCCATTAGTGGAACGTTCCATAATAGGTTTTTTAGTGTAAAGGGCAGGAACATTAAAACAGAAAGTAGTCACTGTCCTATGATCCTAGTTACCTTACTTGACTGGGTAGTAGTTCCTTCTCAACTCGTACAAAAGTGGGGGCATGATCTCTCGGATATTAGCTAGCAAAGATAGACTGAATGAGAGTAGTGGGGACGACGGTAAAATGGCTGTTGGTGCAAACGCTATTTTCTTTCCTAAAGCCACATTTTATAGAGTTGGGACCTAGTGCAAACAAATAAAGAAAACTACACTATGAATTATGACCAAAACCAAGAAAACAAAATATGGACATATAACGATTAATCATCATAATATAAGACTTAATACACTGGCTGGTCATTTGTTTGTAGATTTTATATATGGGATTTTTACTTAGGACCTTACTTAAGGTCTTGCTACCCGAGTGAGAAATAACTCCATATCACTCTAGCATTGTACTAGAGAAAAACATAATAGATATTCGACTTTCTACTTGACCTATTGAAATCCGCTGAAGAAGAACGGGAATGGCATTATAGAGCCAGCAGCACTCTATCAGGGATTTGTCTAGTATTGCCAACTAGTCAAGGGTCAACTCTCAATCTTGACTCATTTTGATAGTTTACCGCTGTCCCTTCACTTTAAAGAACCTCGTTCAAGGAACTTCTTTCCTGAATGTAAAATCTTTTCTTAGAAACTCTGATTAGGTATGAAGCACCCTAGTATTAATGACTTTATCCTTTCTGTGAAAAAATAATATCTTTCACAGAAGAGTTAAGCTATTTCTTTTGAATAAGCTGGTAACAATGCAGAGCAAGAATAAAGGTAAGAAGAGAGGCGGTACCTTCCAACAAAAGAGTTTGAACTGGCGCGACACTGGCACTGGGTAAGAGGAATGAATGCTGTAACTGACAAAGCAAGTGGTCACAATGTGTAGAAAGAATACTTGTAGATATTTAATGCAAATAAGGAAGAAGAGATGAAGGGAGGAAGCTGTGGCGGAGGTAGAGGGACTAGTGTTTAGGTATGTAGGTATATACCATGGGATTCGGTTGAAATAGCCTGGCGCCTGTGAGAATACTTGAGAGCATCTGTTAAATAATAGGCTGAAGCCATGCGACAATAAAGACGTGGTGGTTGGACCGAATCACTTTATTTTTGTCAGCTTAGCGTGTATATTTTTTTGATCTAAGTTTCTATTTCAACTAGCTTTTTTTCGTCAATTGTACAAATTCGATATTTCTTTTATAAATCAGATAAGTACTTTCTCTTGTTTACTTTATGTATTTAGTATCCTTTTCGCGTATATTTCAATCTAATTCTATTTTCTTAGACCCACCTTGACTTTCACATAATAAGTAATAAGTAAGGGTTAATTTCTTTATAAGCAAGCAGCAGCCCAATTTCTCTGACTTCAACCCATCCACCCGGTCTTTTAGTTCCCTTCGTAGCCTGCTTTCAATGCTTTGTTCTTCTCTACTACTCTTAATAAGGTAGTCTGCTCGGTGTAGTAAGCGACAGACAGGTCGGTCTCTACGGACGGACCTATTTATGTAAAAGCATTTATGTCAAAGCTTTGGTAGTAACTTATTGCTCAAGTCTATCTTCTTTGTTCTAACAAGAGCTTCTTTTGACTTGACCAACGCGGTATCTGCAAAGACCAGATCGAGGCATGTTTGTCGGATAGCAAGAAGATTTGACTCTCGCTTCGTAAGGAAGCCCCTACAATGCCTTACAGCTTACTAAGTAGTCCAGTCGAAACACTTATATTGGAATTGGCCTTAGCGGGAATTTCGGTGAAGAGAAAGAAGTCAAGAAGGGACAAAAGGGAACCCTACGTGCTGACAGAAGGACGCCATCTGAACCCCTATTTTTAGACTCTGGCGCTTGGGTCATGGACTCTGCACGACGTGCACGTAGAATAGCAACAAGTGGTCTTTCCTGAATAAGTAGAAACTCATTTGAGTAGCGCACACGCCTATCAGCACGACCCGGCAATCCTTTATTCAGAAGTAGGCATCAGGGCTTAATTGCAATTAATGGATACGCTGGAAAGGCCTATAGACTGATACAATGAAGAGGTATGCCAAATAAAGAAAGCACTCTATAATAAATAGGTGCATACCGGCACCCTTGATTACGTGCCTAGCCACACCTGCTAGCGTCCTTGCCCTTTGCAAGCAACGTTGTTGAGTTGTTGTTTTTTCTCGTATATAGTGTTTTTTAAAGCGAAAGAAGCCCACTATAAGGTTTCAAGCTAGTAGTGAGTTTGCAAGCTTGCTTTATCGGGAATAGAGGTTTTCCAGTCAGCTGCTTATCGTATCGGAAGTTAGCTTCTCTTTTATATAGGAAGTTAGCTTCTCTTTTATATAGTATTACAAGGCGATAGAAGATTGAAAGCCAACTATCCCGGGCAGAAGAATAAGCTTTTCGTTCGTTCCCATACTTTTTTCCAGTTAAAGGAAGTGATTTAGCCTTTCGTATCGGCTTTTGACTTATCGTACCACCCGGCTTAATTCCTATTTCTAGCTATCAGCTTTATCATAACAAATAAGCTTGTCGGTGTATTAATTGTGGTAGTCGTTTCCGCAGTACTGCGGAAACTTAGCAGTTTGATTTGCAGTTAGCTGGTTAGCTGTAAGAATAGAAAGCCGTATCCATTGTTTCGCTTGCTTGCTTGACTTCTCGTATACCTCCTTTTAGACAGGTATTATCCATAGCTACAATTCTTGAAAGCCAACTAGAACATGTAAACTCACTAATAAGACTGCAAGGCCTATATGTCCTTTACGTAGTTTTAGCAAGCTAGTTCTTAATCTTCTCTTTTATGCTTTTGTTTCTGCCTTCCTATCCCTCGTATTACCAAGTAAGAAGTAAGACTTCAATGCGCTTATCTGATTTCTGTTATTGCTTGGCGGCAAGGCAGAATGAAAGAAGTGCGCACCTTGCCGCATGAGAACTCTCAAATAAGCCTGATCATCCATGAAGAAATGCTTTTTTCGTACATTATGTTAGAAGGGTGGGGCTATAAGTAGTACCGCAAAGCTGAGCTAGACAAGCAAGCCTGACCAATACTCATATAGCTGCGTTGAAGCTCGCCTTTCAGTCGGTCCTTATATGCTCATCAAAATACTGGTAGGATGGATTTAGCCTTGTGTGGGGGTAGGTAGACCTAGAGAGTTGCCCATATCTTTGATATAGGGATGCCTTCAATGCCAATTGTATTCTGCATAGGGACTGATTTAGAGAAATATATCTTCTCAAAAACGATTGATTGTGGGGACGAAGTGCAAAGCCCAGCCCCCGCAGGTAGGTAGACTCCAAGCGGACAAGAAAGAGAAATGTGAAGATGATCTACAAGATTATACTCTCCTTTGTCTTCAGTTCCTTACCTAGGTTCTTTCTGTCCTACCGTTTTCGATCGGCATCAAGGAAGGCAACCCGGTTCTACTTGACTAAGCTACGTGCTCGTACAAGGAGGAGTGAGTTGTGTGTGAGACTATCCCACACTCTGTCTGGCAATACTAGCTCTTTTTTCTCTTGGACAGGGACAAGAAACTGTGTACATAGGAAATAGCTATATTATAAGCCATTCTACTGAATTCTATCTTGAAACTACTTCCACTTTATTTTCCAGTACTTGGCAAGAGTATTCTACACGTCGATCTGATCGAAGTGCCTTGAGACTGTCTATAGTTTAGAAAGAAGTAGTAAAGTAGACTACAAAGGGTGGGTTAAAGATTTATTTAATAAGCCGCACCCGGAAAAGATAGACGCGGGGAATATAGCAAGTATGGATAAGAAGCCTTCGATCTCAATTGCAATACCCGAGAGTGAGAATCTATAACTAGAGAATCAGCAAATGGGATATCAGGAGGGACTTATGGTCATTTAAGTCAGGGAATTTCAGGCTTCTTTCTCGCAAAATAAGAAGAAAAGGCGCGGAGCGATGGTGGAGGTCTCATTCTTTTTTGTTATCACTACTTATATTAGAGTACTGAGTGCCAAGTCTAATTTCTACTTGCTAATGGTTATATATATATTATTATTAAAGAAGTTGAAATTTGGTTATATATCTTTTCCCTTTCTAAGGTAGCAGATGAATTGAGGTAAACTCCGTTTCAATAAATGTCTTTTAACTACTAAATAGTACATAACTCTAGTAGCTTTTCAAAGTCATCCTTCCTCAAAACTTTCTAAGGCACTGGCACGCTACTACTAGATAATCCCTACTATAGGATGATGCGCTTCTTGCCTATAATAGCAGATGAAAAGGATGGAAAAGTAGCAGCTAAGGACTGTCCTTTCCTTTCTTTCTTACTGGGTAGACGATGTGCCGCTTCCGGTTGAAATCACTTTATTGTTCTTTTTTCTAGACACTTATTTTTATTTGACTATCTAACAAGGGGAAAGACACACTTACTAGGGAGGATTACTTCATTAGTGAAGGCTGATAGAAGAATCAATTAACCTACTATTTTTGCAGAAGTGCTTTGCAATACAAATCAGAAGCATGTGCTATTAATATATCCTTAGTTCTCTTATATTTAAGATTAGTAACCCTTAGAGCATAACGCTCATAAGCATCAACAAGTGCATTTAGATGCAGATAGATCCCAAAAAGCTTTATCTTTCTTAGATAGGGAATTAGGCTCCAATCTAGTAATGAAGTCTTTTTTTTAACTCTGTTCTTTTAGAGAAACGAACCTCACCATTGAGAAAGCAGTTGTATAAACAATTAGGATCCTCCGTTTCAAGTAAGCCAGTGAATAGTTAAAAACTTTAAGTTGGTTTCAGTTTCTAATACTTTCTAAATAGATCACTACACACTACTATATTATTCTCAAGCAATCGATTAATGAATATTATAGGGTGTTTAAAATCGGCCATGCAAGTAGTTTAAATAAGAGTAAAACTCCCTCCTAGAGGAGCGCAATAAAGCAGTCATGTACTGTATAAATGTTTGAAGTTAATCTGTGTTTAGCATGATACACAACATGTGCCGCTATAGCAGCATCCTTTTGATGGAGGAAGAACGCAAAGGTGCAGTGGAAACATTATTATGAAAAGGAGGCCCTAAACCAGCTAAATGGTTGTGTTGAATACCTCTAGTAATCTTTTTATTGAGGCCATCTGCTGCTAAAATAAATAAGGAGAAAGAGGGTCCCCCTGCCTCACCCCTATCCTACATTCAAAATATTCAGTAGTTGAGCCATTAACCATAACATTCACTCTACCTCCCCTTAAAAATTTGGCAATCCAAGATACCCATAGGTCTGAAAAACCTCTTTGCGGGATCTAAAATAAAAAATAAGTCCAGTTGACAAAGTAAAAAGCTTTTTTAAAATCTATCTTAATTAGCACCCCCTCTTCCTTACTATGATGAACTGAGTTAAGCATTTCATGAGCAGTGATTACACTATCTAAGATATATCTAGCCTTAAGGAATGCACACTTATAATCACTTATAATTTTTGAAAATACTAATTGCAGTCTGTTAGCAAGGACTTTGGAAAATATTTTCTAGCTGCAATTTAGTAAACCTATAGGTCTATATTCAGAAATCAAAGATGCACCAGGTACTTTTGGTATTAAGCAAATAGTAGTCCTATTCAATCTAGAGATATCAAGTTTACCATGAACAGCAAACACAGCCATCAAATAATCCTTAATTATATCCCAATAGGTCTGATAAAAGATCATAGAGAAACCATCAGGACCCGGGGCTTTGTCTGCCCCCATACCAAAAACTGCTTGTCTAACTTCATTTACAGTTAAAGGTGCAGTAAGGAAAGAAGTATCCTCTTTATTTCCTTTTTCAGATTCTAACCAAACATCATCAGCCAATTTGCCCCAACCTCCCTTTCAAAATAAATTCTTATAAAAATAAAAAATATGATCTTTAATCAAATTCTGATCCCGCTGCGCGCCTCTCGTATAAACGAAATGGCAGACATGAACAAAGCATCTAGTTGGTTGGTATGACGAGATATTCTTCTTTCCCGGCCCAATCGGCATCGCTATAAGCGTGCAAGGTGAGAGATGTAGAAGGTTTGATGCAAATACCATGAGTAAGTGTACCATTAATATAACGCAAGATGCGTTTCACCGCCGCCCAGTGAGAGGTGGTTGGAGAGTGCATGAATTGCGACACCTTATTGACGGCAAACGCAAGGTC